AAAGTGAAGATTGAAGGAAGTCAAGAGAAATTCCCTTCTGGGGTATTCCGAAGGTGTAACCTAGCCAACGAAAAAAAGGGCCCGATACTTCAACTAGAGGAGCGTAGCAGCTCGCATTTTTTTAATAAGACAAGGAGAGGAGCAGAAAGCCCCTCGAGTGACAACGAGAGGAGCAGAAAGCCCCTCGAGTGACAACGAGAGGAGCAGAAAGCCCCTCGACTGAAAGTCGAGTCACGGAAAGCCCCAAGACTGAAAGTCGAGTCACGACCAGTTGGTTCACCAAACTCCGACCCAGCGTCACACGTTCTCCAGGTCCGAAAGGATCCAGTGCCCAACTACCGACTCCTCCCGGAATTGCGTTATCGGAGCCGAGCCAGGAATAGCCGTTAGTGGACACCCACTACTTTGAACCGGTTAGAGAGGCCCTCTTTAATACATTAAGAAAAGATGTTCACAGGGGCCAGAAAGACTCGGTCATAGGAACTGCAACTACCTACGCGCTGGTAAACGAAAACTATCTCGACCGGATCAGAGTATACAACAATGTCGAATCAGGCCGCCCCTTGCCTTGAAAGAATTCACACGCGGCCACCAGCTTTCCCAAAATAAGGGGAGATTTGCTGCTTACTGCTCACGAAAACATCCGACCTATACTATAAGTCAAGTCGTCCGCCTATCTTTCAGATCTCCTTTCCTTCTATTCATAATTTGCCTTTGACCAAGTGCAGCATCGTGTGAAGCGGGATTAGGAGCACCTTTAGAAAGAACAGAGTGCGGTGCGAGACAGAAAGCGACAAAAAGTGCTACCTTCATCCAACGAACCATGGGATTTATGAAAGCATGACCCGGCACGGAGCCACGCAAGACAGGGAGGGATGTGAACTTTCTAACAGAATGACGATTCGTAGATCTTCGCTACGTTCAAGCTTAGGATAGCTCCATTTTTCTTGTTCTACCGTTCGTGCCTTCCAGAACCAGAATCACTCCTGTTCTGATGCCTTCACTTACTGCCGCAGAACACCGGTCTAACCAGTGAAAAAGAAATGCCTTGCTCTCATGTTCGCAGCACATACGACATTTCCTAATTGGTAACACCATATACCAGGTGGGTGTAAGGAGTCAAGCGAGAAAAAGCTTATTCTTAAAGAAAAAGAGGACGAAACGCTTGCGCGCTAGCGCGTGGAGGCTTTCGAGCCGTAGCTTGCGACTGAGACTCCCACTTGAATACAATAAGTTTCGGAGAAGTCTTGTCATCTCCTCTTTCGACTTAGGAACTTTTTCCCGTATAGCCACTAGTGTCAGCAGAGAAGAGTTAATGTCCTGTCTTTGAAAGGCAGGAGAAAGGAAATAGGTGAGGCGAAGCCGGTTTGTTTAAGCCAGGGTTTTGCTTTCACACCCGTAATAGAGGCGACCGAAGGGAGGAGTAGCCCGGAATAACCCTTCATAAAGAGACCGAAGCCAGTGAGTTTGCGTCCTGTATCTACGACAGTAACAAGCCCTCTTGCTGAGCAAGACATGAGCGAAGATTTTGTTTTATAGTTTTTCCTACTCCTGCAATGCTTCCTAAAGCTTCGTAAATGGAGTGAAAGACATATCTCCATTCTTTGAATCTTTTTGGTTAGGGATTAAAGATCAGCAAAAGCTTTCAGGTACCATTCCTTAAAAAAAAAGAAAGAACAGAAAAACTTTGAAAACTCACTTGTTGGCACGGCTTCGCCTTATTACCAACTGTGCTCTATCAGGCTTACCAGAAACTATTGTAATAGATCCACACTTAATCTTATATATGACGCATCTTCGAGGTCAGACTTGTTTTGATCGGGATTAGCACTCTGCTTTGTCGGTGAGGAGAAAGACTTTGTTTAGGACTTTGTTCTTGATCTGGGATCGGGGAAAACGTTGACCTTTTAGTAGCTCTTTTTCTGAACCAATAGATCTCGTACAAAAAGCATCTCCGTCCGAAGTGTGTCTGTCATCCCGAGCGTTGTTTGGGCAGTTCATACGAGAAGGATGGAGTCCAGAACCAGGCATTTGAGGACCAAGTTGGAGTACAGGCGCGAAGTAAGGTTTTTTGCTTTCACCAGGGAAACTGAAAAATTGATCTTGCCACTCCTGAGAGTTATCCCTCGTTCGTCGAGCTACTTTAGCCGCTGCTCCTTCTTTGAAAGGGTTGGTTAGTTAGTTAAGCTACCGGCTGGGCGGAAAGCAGAAACCGTACTGACGCTACTTTATCCCTCCTCTCTAATCGGGACTTCGAAGCTTTGAAGGGTAGATATTCGGAGTGCTACCGGATCGTGGGCGGGTTCATCGATGCTGGGAACAACACTGGCTAAGAGCAACGACGGCTAGCAGAAGCTACAGGATTGACCCTCGGCTATAAGAGTGGGATCTTACCTTAGCTACTTGAAAGGACTATTTCCTGGTATTACCTTCGTTTCCTGCTCAAGCTTCAGATAAGACGAATAATGTAAGCTTATGTCACACTCTGGTACTTCGGTAATCTTGGGGTGTTAAGGATTGAGAAAAAGTCGCCTGTCGATGGTCGATGAGGGAAGTCATCCTTTTGCCCTATTTCCACTTAGATTTTAGGTATAACAAGGGGGACAGCAACTTACCGTAAAATACGCTTAACAGCGGGTGGTCGGTGGTGAACTCATAAATTGACACACAGTATTCACTGCATATGAAATCGCAGGTCGTGTCAAAGTAATATACTGTAGAGATCCAAGAAGACTGCTATATTCAGTAGCATCCAGAAAGAAAAGAAATCCCCTTCATGAGCCGAAGGCTTAAATAAAACCAGCTATAGGTGACGTAAGAGGTTTACATTAAAGCATGTGGGCTCTGGACAAAAGATCACGAGCATATTTGCTTTGAGAAAGATGAAGACCCTGAGGAGTACGAGTAGCATGAATACCAAGAAAATAATAGAATGAAGTTTTTTTTTCATTTTTTTCTAAATTATGAAAGAACAGAAGGTAAGGATGATATCATCAACATAAAGAAGAACAATAAGATGATGGCCATTTCTGTGATAGACAAACATAGAACTATCCGACCTACTATTACATCCATCCAATTTTTTGATGTCCCAATCTTTGGAAAAAGAAGGAACTAAGCTTTAAGTAGCAGGACGAACCCCTTGAAGCTATCTGAAGGTTTCAGAAAAATCGATCAATTTCTCTTTCTTATAGCCCGACGCGACTTCACGGGCTTGACACCGAAAAAGAGAATCATCAGCCTGATGCTTAACACGATAGACCCAGTTACACCCAATAACATTCATACCCGGATAAAAAGGGTAAAAGAGACGGTTGGATAAAAAATTCTATTCTTCATGCAGCGCGCCAAATGGGCTCTTTGATGGCAGAGGAAAAACTTCTATGGGTAAGGAAGCTTCAGAGGAGAGAGTTCGCGCGACGGATTGGCTTTTTGAATGACATCTTTCACCAACCATCAATCTTCACTTTGACCTCAGAACTCGCTTGCATGGGATGTGTGGAATGGTTCATAGTAGAGGAGGACGAAGGATTCAATATAGGAGCAGAAGATTCAGTGGAAGTGTAATCTGGAGCAGGGTCGGATATCCCAAGATCAGGTTCAGACGACCTAAAACTGGATACAGCAGGATTGGTGGCACCTGTGGTCGTCCCAATAGAAAGAGGTGTGGAAGTCCCGTTTCCACGAAGACCAGCAGCGACTGAGGTTGACCGAGGACTTTGCACTGTCTTCTTAGTACAGGCCTTGGTTGAGGAATCACGTCAGGGTCAGAGAACAGCTGATGCGGAGGAGTCGTGAGGTTCGACTGGCTAAGGTACTAATAGGCTTGGGCATTTTCAGGGGATAAGATTAAGAGTTTTGGTGAGATTCGGGTCGATGCGGATCGGAGTGAGAAGAGGTCTTTCATCCATCCATGATGAGAATCAGTATATGCCCCCGAAGCCTTTTCTTTGTAGTCTAAACCAGACCTTTGTTTGTACCTTGCAAACCTCTTTAGTTGCTACGAACCTAATCCTCTAATGTTACGCCTCCAGAGTTTACGCTTTATCCAATCCCCTTAAGATCAAAATTGATAGGTCTTGGATATGACGCTTTGCCAATCCTACAAAAATCAATAAGAAAAATGTAATCAAAATTGATGAGAATGGAAAAATTATTTTTTTTTTAAACCCCAACTATTAAGAAGTATGAGTGCAAGATCAGAATGGGGAGAAGGATCTTCAGCAGCTAAAGAAGAAGTTCAAGAAGATGATACAATTAGTATGACCAGTGAAATGAGTAGAATGAGTTTTGAACCTGCAAGACATAGTGTAGATCGAAGTCTGAGTTTGGATAGAAAAATCATTGGGTACAAAACTTCAACCGTTAGTGAGCCAATGACGGAGGATGAATTAGTCAAAAATCTTACTATGGAGATATGCTATGAAGTCACCAATACTAATCCTAATAGCATTTAGATCCCAATAAATATATGCTTATAGGGATTTTCGTTAACAGAATTGTGTGCTTACATCGACAGTGGCTGTTCTGTCTGTTTTGGAAAAAGATCTCTATTCCCATTACTACTAGAAGTGGAAAAAAGCAAAGAATCCTTTACTTCGTCGAATAGCTGATAATAGCATAATGAGCCACAATGAAACCATAGAAGGGCTATCCATTGAAATAGGAGGAGTCCAATGCATTATACCAGTTTGTTGGGCTACTGATCAACCATCTCATGATATGATTATTGGAAATTCTTTTCAAAGGCTATATTCTCCATGCACACAGACCTCCTGCCAAATCATTTTCACAATAAATGGTCACTCGGTTCCCATTGATAAATTAAATAGGGCATACACTCATCAGAAGATTGAGTTTACACGCAGCCAGCGTGGTGAGAAGGTAATCCCTGCACAACGTGAAGTAGCACTAACAATCTAACTACTTGAGTTATCCATAAAAGAGCAGATTGTTGAACAACAAGAAGAGTTATGCAAAGAACTCTACTCTGATAATCCGCTTGAATTTTGGGACAAAGATAAGACGCAAAGATTGCTTTGTTAAATCCCAACACTATTATCCGAGTTAAACAAATGGTGTATACACACCAGGATATCCAAGAATTTGATAAAAAAATCAAAGAGCTTTTGGATAAAGGGTTAATCATCCATAGTCAAAGTCCTCACACCAGTCCTGCATTCATGGTGAGAAATCATGCTGAAGAAAAAAGGGGAAAAGCGTACTTGGGGTAATTAAAACCAAAAAGCTTAATGATAATACTGTCTTTGATGGTTATTATATTCCTAACAAAACACTTCTTTTCAATAGAATTCTTTGAGCCTGAAGGTTAAAGAAAATGGACTGCAAAAGCGGGTACTGGCAGATCAAAATGGATGAAGAAAGCAGAACTTTAACTGCTTTTAGTGCCCCTCAAGGACAGAGTGGATAGTGATGCCATTTGGTCTTCAAAATGCGCCTCAAATATTCTAAAGAAGAATGGATAACATCTTGAAAGATCTCAATCACTGTTGTCTAGTTTACATCGAGGATATTCTTATCTTTTCTAAGACCATAGAACAGCACAAAGAGTTCTAGCTGTCACCCAAAGATGCATTGATCATGGTATTATCCTTGGTAAGAACAAGTGCATTTATGCTGAACAAGAAATGACGTTTTTAGGTAACGAAATCAAGGACAAATCATTCAACTATCAGATTGAGAGAAAATAGAAAATTTTCCTGAGAAGATTGAAGATAGGAAGCAAAACGAAAGGTTTCTTGGATGTCTTACCTATGCTTCAGATTTCATTCAAAATTGAGCGTCATTGAGAATGCAGCAGAAACTCAAGAAAGAGGTAAGTTGGAATAAAAACCTCCCCTAGTGATTCTTATATTGTTCAAAACTTCAAAAAGATGTGCAAAAATCTTCCTGTTTTCAACCTGCCTAATGAAGAAGATGATTTGATTCTTGAGACAGATGCTAGCAATGAGCACTGGAGTGCAGTACTCAAAATCAAAGAAGGAGAAAAAGAAAACAAATATTGCAGTGGAAGTTTTAATAAAGCAGAATGCAACTATCCTACGATGGAAAAAGAAATTATAGCAGTCATAAGGGGAATTGAAAAGTTCTTAATCTTTTTAGCCCCAAAACCTTTTCTTATTCGAACTGATTGCAACGGAATAAAAGGTTTTGTGAAAAAGAATTTCTCAAATATGCAAGCGCAAGGGCGACTCCTGCGTTGGCAATTATGGCTTAACCAGTTTTCTTTCTCAATTGAACATATACAGGGATCGAAGAATTCTCTGGCAGATAGTTTAACTCGTGAGCTTGCCAATGGTGATCATCAGAGCAGAACTCCTGCCGGAAAAGGAGGAAATCCAAAATGAAATGCCATTACTACTAGAACGGGTCTCTCCTTCTAGTAGAATCCTTATGGATATTTTGGAGTTTCATACTTTAAGTGGATCGCGCTTTGGGTTGTTGTCTTCTGCCTATCTAATAGCGCAAAGATTCAACCTTTTAGAATAACAAATGAATTACTTTTTGTGTCCTTATGATGTTCAAGCAAAAATCAGTGCCTATGTTCAAGAAAAATGGTTCAACGACTGGTATGCAGCCTGCATCGACTACTACAATCATTATTCCTATGATATTTGGGAATCATGGAGTACTACGGTCTTCTTCCCTGATAGATCTGGAGTTGGTGGTGTTAGATTCCCAGCAAATTCAATCCCTCTCGATGATCCCATCATGAAAGCCTGGGAATATGGGATGGTAGCTTACCTCATGGAAATCCCTGATCCAGGGTATCCATTCTTTTCTTTTTTCACGTCGTTTCTTTAGTGTATGTTTAAAAGAATCCACTGGATTTGCACATCTCCTGAAGGTCCAACAAGAGCTCAAAAAAATGGAAGTCTGCATATATCAGTACATTGCGCATTGATTGAGTATGAAAATGGAAAGGCCAAACCAGCTCATTATCTTGAAAAATTAATCAATCGATTTAAATGACCCTGATGATCAACGACAAGAATGGTTTCCAGAGCGACTTCAAGTAGTTAGTGATCCTGCTTTAGCGAGAGCCATTGGTTTTGACAACATTGACCCGGGCCGGGGAAAGATACTAATGCATTGTGGAAACACTACTTTCGTTTATCATAGTGAATTTAGCAAGTATATGAAGGTGGAAGGAGCTACTTCAGAAGATGTTTTTGATTATCTTTTTGATGTTGGAGCTGGAAAATTCTGTTAAGAAAAAGGAAAGAGATATCTACATGATTTATTTGAAAAATGGGATCCAGAGCATGAAGAAAAAGATGAAGATTTTGATGATTATCTGGATAATGATGGACTTGAAGACATTATTGGAGATGAGGGCATGCAGAATCTTAATATGGATGACTAGTCTTGTCAGCATTCAGTACCCAACAAAAGTTGTTGCACCATTATGTATTATCTTGTCAGAATAGTAAAATAATGCAGTCTACTGTAGCCATGTGAAAGTATCCTGTAACAGTGTGTGTACTGTAGCCATTAGGGCATCCTATGTATTTCATCTCCTCTATAAAAGGAGAAGCTGAGTATTGTAAGGGACACGGTCATTTGAGCATAAAAGAGCAGAAGAGAAGTCGGGTTTCTCCATTTCTCTATGAGCAAGCATCTCTGAAGATCTTAGCTGTTTAAGTCTCTCTTCAAATCGAACCACTTTCAAGCTTTCAATAAAAGAAGTTTCCCAGTAGGGAACGTTATTCAATCGAACCTTATGTCTGAAATATTCGTCTTTCTTGATTAAAGCTCCACCATCCTGAAAAATAGAAAAACTTGATTAGCGACTAAAGATAATAACCGAGGTAGGAAACGAAACGGATCTGTGCTGTGCCTGATCTTTTGAAGGTGTGGTTGAGATTAGCAATCTCTGTAAACTGGAAGCTAGAGGAACGCCAGGGTCCAACGCCGACTAAGTTCAGGTAATGGTCAAAACTCTCTAATTAAGCTTTTTTCTTTTTCTAAGCATGGTGGGTACTTATACTTAAAGACGAAAAAATAGAAAATTTATGATATAAGTATACGATTGTGATAACTAGTACCAGTAAAGTCATTATAAGAAGTGACGACATTATATAAAGCATATTTTCTTAAAAACCCCCACCTAAGATTTAGTATTTGCACTTTTTTTTGACCCCGGGTCAAAAATAGAAAGTCGTCAAAGTATTGGGTCGAATTTGAAAGAAAAAGCCCAACAAAAATAGTTTATCATAGAATATCGACCCCTGTAAATTAGTTTATCTAAAATAATAGGTACCTGGAAATACATTTTCAAAACATGGTCCCCTAAAAATAATTTCCGTAAAATAGTGGTACCTCAGAGTTGAAAATTGTTCTCCTGAAGATGGAATGGACTTCGCCGAGGGTTACGGTTAGCTCATCTGCCTTCTGGCACTCGGTCTTCGTCTACGGATACTGTACTTCCTTACTTTACGAGGACACCCAAACTGGATTCAAATTCTCCTCCCGGTCCCAGGTAAATGCATTCTTTTGAATGAATACCTGGTAGCTGTAGCAAAGGAAGAAGGCGTATATGCTCTGCCTGATCTTATCCCCGGAGATGGAAGAACTTCTGACCCTGGCCCCCGGCTTAACCACACTAAGACTTCTTTCTAATTGGAGATGACTGCTATTTATTGAATCAGCAAAAGAATACTACCTATTGCGATGGCTGCTCCCCTATCCGAATCCCGCGACCCTAGTTTCAGTGCTCCCGCCTGCCCTCGATGGAGTTGCAGTTTCAGTTGCCTACGGTGGCTTTCTCCTCCTTTCCCTATTCTCAAGGAGACAACAAAGGAGTAGTATGAAGGGGCCTTCGGCTTCGACGCCTGGTCCCTTGTTTAAGAGCTAGCTTCTGCTTTATTAGTTCAGGGAGCTTCCTACGTCGGTACTTTTTCCTCCCGCCCCAGAGACTGAGAAAGGGGGGACGTGCTATATCCTTATGATTGATCTGACGTTCAAGGACTCTTCTAAGAGATGACTTTACTCCGCTACCTTCTTCTTACGAGAAAAATGGTGGCAAAGCTATAAAAAAGTCTTTGATGAGGGTTTTTTTTCATCGTTCTTACCTCTTCGAGCTCAAGAAGATAAATGAGAATAGCGTCGGAGGACACCGATTTCTTTAGACGATCGATATAGAGAAGGGAGGACCCACCGGCGAAGGTGGCGAATGCCATAACTGCTTCTTTCTCTTTAGACCGAAGCAGCACTCGATGCACCTTACGTTCTACCCGGACAGAACTATGCTCTATAGCTGCTTTCTCGAAAGAGTATGTTGAAGCAGAGCTCTTTTTATCCTTAATTACATCGACCCTCTTCTTTCTTTTGAAAAGGGAGAACGATATGATAGCTTCCTCTTAAAGTCCTTGATTTCCAGCTGAGGGCAGCAGAACAAGAACGAAAAGAAAAAGACTTTTTCATAATCGGCAAGATGCCAAAGAACACAGTGCTAAGCGCAAAGAAAGGCATGAAGTTAAATTAAGCAGCGTCAAGCCACAAAACGAGAGGGGCTGAAGAAACTTCGTTTACCTCTTCCTACGAGGATTGAGAAAGATTTTATTTCACTCTTATTCAGAGTCTGAGTTCGGAGTGGAGTTCAGGTATGGGACAGAGCTTTTTTCAGGGTACCCGCGAAAAGTAACCTTTCTTTCCTCTATAGATTGAGTTAAGTTCAACTTAGTAAACAAGCAACGGCTGACGAGGATAGAGTCCTCCCATGACTGGAACTGGCTCAAGGCAAGGGACAATTGCTCACTTAACTTATAGGGGACTGATCATTCATTTGTTCCGCTCTATAATATAGATTTAAGGAAAGGAGACATTCGAGACCTTAGCTGTAGCTTGCTACTTCTATTTCATCCTCTCTCTTAGCACGCCTACTATGTCGGTCCTATGAAAGAGTTAAGGAAAAGCTTTTTATCCGAGAAGGAGCGAAGCGTGATTTTATATAAATAGATTAGGTTGAGGAGCGGAAACTGCTAGGAATACTAACAAGATAGCCGAGGTGCGAAGATGTGATATGCCAGGCTCTTTCAGAGCTGGGAGTTAACTACCTGGGAGTTTGGGCGGGTTTTGGGAATAGAAAGAGTGGTTGTGCCCGGGTAGGCGCGGTGCCGTATGGGCGGGTTTTGGGAAAGCTTTTCAGGGTTTAGTGGACCAATGCCTAACTGCCCCCCGCCAAAAAGAGATGGGGGTTTGTCGCCAAAGCAAGAGAGGGGTTTGAAAAGCCTTTTCAACTTCGGAACCTGCTGCGCACCTTTCTCACTTCATCCCAAGAGAAAAAGCTCTGGGGAAAGATTGATTCAGATTTTAGTACCTGCTCTTACTCATCTCTTTCTCTTGGGCTATGCCCCCTGCAATCGGTTCTTACAGAATGCGTCAGATCGGTTTCGGCTCATGCAGGACTGTAGAGACAGTCATCTACGGCCCCCGGCGTGAAAGCAGTTGTCTGACAGCATCAAAGTTCATTGCGGATTCAATTCCTCCTCACCCGTCAGGGGGCGCTCACTCTCTTTCTTTCACTCCGACGGTTATCAATTTAGAAAAACTCCGGTGCCCAAGACTACGTAACCAACCGGGAATGGCCGCTTTTCGCTTTCATACTTTTTGGTAAACATTACCAAAGGTACTCTCATTCCACCCCTTCAGCGCTTCGGCAACGCATCTCGCAACCCCACTCCTCTTTTCACTCAGATCAAGAAGCAGACCGTTTTGATGATGCTGAGCCATGGGCTCGGTCGGCGGGCAAGGGTAGGCAACCTTTCTTCATCTCTTCCCGAAGGGACCTTGACTTTAAACCAGATACGTTCATTCATTCAATAGAGATCCTAAAAGTTCGGAATTCCCCTTTCGAGCCTTCTACTTTGAATGAAAGAATATCATCCTTCGAGTAAAAGCACATCAGCCTGTCTGTCAGCGCCTAATGCCTTGCCCTTCATCCTATCCTAGTCTTCGATTCCTTCCTTCTGTTCGGTAGGATTCCAATCCGTTTAGTAAGCCGAGTTGGAAGATTTTAGTAGAAAAATGAGTCCATTACGTCTGCCCTTTCCAGGCTGCTATCATTCCTAAGAAGCTTTCCATTAGCTCTACAAAGCGAGGGATCCGGTTGGAAAACCATTCGCCCTATCGCTCTTAGTCAGCGGCAATGGCTTTTGCAATTCTTCTTTCTCCCCTCGACCTATTGAAGTTGCCTACCCGAGGCTCACTCGAAGCCCTAAGCCCTAGTCCTCAATTTCTCGCATTTGGCAGGAGGCGTTTTTGGATATGAAATGTTAACTACCCTTTGGATCAGCTTGGATGGGACTCAGAGGAGTCCCCGGTTACGACAGAGAATCCGCTTAGCCCTCTTTGAGGCTCCACACAAGTGGTGTCTAAATGAATAAGCACTTTGATGGAGTGGACGAGAGTCAAGATAGAGCCCCATTCTACATGTTACGAGAGGACTGGAAAGGACCTCTGGTGGTTATTCCGCCCACGCGTGCGGTAACTAAAAAAGCAAATGTCAACTCTCAACAATTGCATAAGATTTGAAAGCTACACAGAAGGAGTAGGAATTCCCGAGTGATTGGATCGTTTGATTAGCTAGAACGGTTGAAACTGAGCTGCCTTGGCCCAAAAAGACTGCGAGAACACGAGTTTTGCAATTGCGAAAGAAGCTCCCACAGCGAGACTTTTAGACCCTGCTGCACGAATTTCTTTCCCCGGTTTGGCGGAGCTAAGCCAATAGCGGGTACTTCGAAAGCAGAACTAGACCCCGGGGACCGGGGCGGGCATAGAACAGAATCGGAAGAGATGTATCTGCCTCAGCAAGTAAAATCTTCATAGATGTATACCCGTATCTACCTAAGTAGTCAACATTTCTGCAGAAGCTGAGACGAAGCATGTGACACTTTCTTTCTTAAGGTTGGCTATTCCGCAAAACCATATCGAGAGGAATGCCCGGATTGTCGTATTCCACATACACAGGTTGAATCATATGAGGAAGTTTAGCTGCATATACGAATTCGAATCCGCTGCTATCGAATAAGCATAGAGGAAGGGTACCACATATCCCTCTTAGTACAACCTAAGGACAGAGAAGAGGTAGTAATCCTTTTAGTCAACTATTAACGTACCAAGCAAAGAAAACTCACTTTTTCTAGTTCTTTATTTGCATTAAAGTACGCTCAATCCACTTATCTCCCTTTTGAATATGGCTTAGATATCCACCCCAATCCTTTAAAGCGAAGTGGAAGCAGGAGTCAAGCTAACTGCATGGGAAGAGGGGATTAGACTTTATGTTGATTGATCCCGTTTTCAATCGATTCCAATTCTCACCCTCGAGTCAGGAGTGATTGCCCTACCTAATGTTACTTCCTTCGTTAGCCTTGCTTGGGGCTTAGTGAAAAAAGACAGAGTTATCCCCTAGCCTATGAAAGCAGCATTCCCATAGCTCTATGCCTACAGCGAAAATGAGTTAGGAGCTTGAGTGAACACCAGGAAATTTCCTTATTAATAGAGTATAAGGGCAAAAGACAAGTCCTCCCATTACTGGAAGCGGCTCAAAGCATAGTAGAAAAGGCTCGTTGAGACCAGCTCTGATCCCCGTTTTCAATCGAGTTCATACCATACCTGGCCTTAGATTTTAAATATTAGAAAAGTTGAGGAAGTGAACGAATCTGGTGCTTGAAGGTTTGAAGGACTAAGCGCAGTTGGAGGAAGGGTACTCTTAAGGGCCTGCAGTCACTTCAGGGGTTAGCGTTACGAGTGAATCAGGTACCTTGCTGTCAGCCAGTTCGTCAAGTTTTTTTCTGCAGTTTGAAGACTTTAAGCCTTTTCAATAAAAGAAGGTTCTCGCTAAAGCTAGCGAGAAAGCCAGTGCGGGTGATAGGAGAGTTTTTCATGGGAGTTCCCTTACTGCAATTGATTCAGCCGAGTCAGTTCTTTCTGCAGTTTGATTCTCTCTGTGTTCAATTCATTATGCCTTTGATTCCCAGTTAAGTATGAAAGGTGAAAAAAGACAGAGGTTAAGCTTGACCTACAGATAGGGTTGACCTTTGCAGTCTGTAGTTTTTAGGTCCACTCCTTATCTGTTTGTCACATCGCCTGTAGCATGGTCAGTCGCATTAGAAAGTCCGCGATGCTTCCTCAAAGCGCTAGTTCAGAAGAAGCGAAGCGTAAAAAGTCTCTTTTGGTCTTAATACTTTCTTACACTTGGATTGCTTTGTATGCTTCCTGCTCGAAGCACTTTGTCCTACCCTTCCTGCAGTTACTCGAAAAATTGATCTTTGGCACGCGCACGCAGACTCATTCTTCTATGTCCCTGAAGCTTCAGGAGCATATCTTTCAGATGAGAACTGGAGAAAGACCAAGTGCTTTTCCTTATCCTTACCCAAGGAAAAATGGATTCCTTCGATACCGGATTGAATGATTTCCACTCTAATTGGACTTAGTATCTGTACTAGTACTTAAGAAGGTGAATATAAGGCAATTCCGTCTTTTCAGTTTCGGAGTAGTTGAGGAAAAAGAAAAAAAGATATAGTAATTCCTTGAATAAATGGGAGATATCTTTTGAGCCGGCAAGAGATAGGCTTCTTGCCTCTTCAAATACTGAAGTAGTACTGAGAATAAAAGGAGCCAAACCAACCCTAAACTCCCAGTTATCGGGAAAGAAAGAAGCACCAGTTTCGAGCTGTTCTATCGGCGTTTTTATTTTAGTAGGAGGCTAGACCTAGCTTGACTCCCATAGAGTGATTCTCCTCTCTTTCGATTGCTTTATTTAATCGTGTCGTGTTTAGATAAATAGTACTTCAGGTCTACTCACACGGCCGATGTGAACTCCTATTTCATCTCACCTTGTTGTTTCCGGATTTGATGATGTTTAGAGCATTCGAAAGGAGAACGTCATGTGTATAATCAAGCACCGGAAGTATCTCAATTAGAAAGAGAAGGCTTGCTTGAGAATGGCTATACGCAGATTCATCACTGAAAATCTCGGTCGAAGCTCGGTCCGTAATAAGAGTTCGAAAAGAATTAGCGAATCACGAGTCAGGGACAATCGAAGGCTCGGAGGGTGTAGGGACTTATATTGAGTATCAAGAGTGGGGCTACCCCAACCAGTGAGCCCTTCGCGACAAGGGTACATAAGAGTAATAGAATGCTAATGCTTTTCACAGACGATGCTGGTATTCGTAAGTAATCCGGCTACTAGTCCTTGTCTTCGCTTTGAAAGAGATTTTCCATTTGGCTGATTACAGCTAATATCATATCGTCGAAGTAAGAATGACTCCAAGACTGCCTGTGGACACAGGGCTAGACGTTCAATTAATTTGTCTATACCTCAAAGTTCATTGGACGTTGGGCTTGTTAAGGCCATTGATCACGCGTAAACCACTACTGCGTTAATTCCCAGTATGCTTCCATCAAAGTGGAAATGGATCTTGCCAGTGAGGCGTCTGTCTAATGCCTTCTTCGTCTTCTTGGGACGGTCTTTCTACAGAGTAGGTTGTGGCTCCTGTGATAGAGAATTTTTTTCAGTTAAGAGGGCGTTTCACAGGTTCCTTTATATGCTTAGCATACAGAGATGAAATGGAAGACCCTTCCTAACACCCTAAACTTACCTAATCGATTGAAACCTGTATTTCAAGTTGAGCTATCTCAATATCTTCCTCTTTTTAGCCTCGCATCCCAGCGCTTCTCGCCATATTTCCGATTCTTATGTGGACTTTTTTTCTTGCTCATAACTAAATCGATCGAGCAGTACCGCACGGGAGCACCCCAATAAAGATATTTAGTATTGACTTTTTTTTTTTTTCACATTTCCTTTTTCTACTGAGCCTGCTAGCTGCTTGGAGGGTGATCCTTCGGGTGACGAGGACACTACCTCAACGAAGACAGCCGGGTCGGGAGGAATGGGAAGACTAAAGGAATACCTCGATGACGGACAAGAGCTCTTCAAAATAGAAAGAAAAAATAAAGAAGGACATGTACAATTAAAGCTTCGTCAGGATGAAAGAAAAAATAAAGCGGCTCCGAGTGAGGAAAAAACCTTAATCCTAGTTCGTCACTCTTTTTCTAAATTCGTCAAAGTGAAATCGGTAAGCGTCCCAGCATGGGTTAATCTAATTTTGACTTGCTTGGCCGTTAACGACTAAAAGTTAGGTCAGGTAAGCCTACCACTTTTTTCCGCGAGCAAGGCAAGCCCCGGTCACTTTTCATAGTAGCCGGGCCCAACGATAAGAACTCCTTTTGTATGACGGAAAGGAATCCTATGAAATAGAAAAGGTAAAATACCAGCGGGAGAGATCTCTATCTTACAATAGATAAATGTTCGTCATGCCCTGAAATCATCGTTTTAAGCCGTTCTTTCGATTTTTTCTCTCTAGGTCGATCGATATATCGCACGTAAACGTCCATAGAATGGATTTACCTCGCTCGTAGGTCTCCTCTTTATCGGGTAGCTGAACATGCTACTAAAAGTACTACACAGCCTGTGGGACTTGATGGGAGTACAGAGCCTTCACCATTCCTAATTCATCTTCACCCGCAATATCCCCAACATACAGTATCCGTTTTTCATACCGAGTCTACTCCTATGCTTTATCCTCATTCAAACCAAGTGCAGGGCCAAAAAGGAAAAGCGCCAGATGACAGAACAGATGCTTCTATGCCTGACTTTATGTGGATTTTTTGCAGGAGACTCCAGTGGGAGATTTAGACATGGAGCTTGCCCATAACTCTTGAGCTCTGCCGCTTTTTTAAGGTCGTGTGTTCCATACTTACTATCCTATATTTCCCTTATGATTAATATCATTACTTGGAACTGCCAAGGTCTAAGAAAAAGGAAGAAAGTTATTTTTGCGTCGGATTTACGTATGCTTCATGACTTGTCAGCTCTTTTGGTAGTGGAATTGGTGGTTCTCTGGCTACACGTACCATTAGACGGATTGGGTCTCATCGTATTGAATCTTTGGGCTTCTCTTGAAGCATTTTTGTGCAAAAGAATGACTCAAGAATTTCCTTTTTGACTCCATTTTTTCATCATCCGTAGTTTATTCATATTTACCTATAGCATCTGGCTCTTCCTCTGGCCTATTCGTGGTCAGTTTTCCCCGCTATTACTGCATTCCTAGCTTCAAAGCTTATTCTCTAACAGTCCTATACAAAGGAATCGAACTTAAACAGCCTTGTTCTACGCTCCATACCTAGTTCGGTTACTGGTTCTAAAACCTAGCTGATGATTATAAAGACCCCGGGATAAAGTTCCTCCTATAGCAGGGACTATGAGCGCAGTTGTCAGGTCCACGGTGATCTCTCTATTCTTTTCTTTTATCTCCTTAGATAAAACCAGCTACTGCTATTGCTACTCTTTCTACTTTTTATGGTATGGAGATGACTTAGAAACTCTTTGGGATTACCTGAGTCAGCATGGGTGGGGTGCCGAGATAAAGAGAAAGGGAGAAAAAATCTTTAGTTAGAATATAAGAAGAAGAGTATCAGCGTAGGAATCTAAGTAGAGCAAAAGGGAATGCGTCAGTCAAAAGGAGCGTATAGCATAATTAAGTCCCGTAGCGGTAATGCGAGCTACGAGCGTAGTTGCTTAGCTGGATAGGGATCGGATCCAGGTCCCAGGTCCAAAAAAAGACTTGCTTACGAAGAAAAAGAATGGAAGTCATAATTCCAATCTTGTTAAGAAGCCGTACGTAGTCAAGTAGTAAACTCGTAATGGATTCAAGATTCATTCTCTACTTAACCAGACCAGACAGAAAGAGATTTCAATTTCAGGGCTAGTCTTTCTATTGGCTGGAGCCCTCTTCTCTTAATATAAAGTGAAACGATTGGCTGTTCATCCTTAAGTTTTAGTGTCAGTCCACAAAGAAAGAAGATAAGAGGCAAACCTTCATCACTTTTATCAAAGGGTTTGAGAATAGGCAGAGCTATTCTCATACTCTTTGATAGCCTTCATGTCCGATCCCTCTTTTGACGCACTGAACCAACGCAGATAATGCCAGTATCCAGTAGTCGGCGAAAAAGCACTAAAACGTCATATTCTAAAATATCGGGATTGCTTCAATGTTTGCTTGAGGTTCCGCCTCCAGAGTTAATTCAGCTGTGACATGGTCAGTGGAATATTCCCTCTGACAAGTAGGGGAAGCGTTATAGATTTAGTGAATCAAATCATGGAAGAAGACTTGCGCGACCTTGTATGGATAGGATCTAATCTACTATGCAGATGGAACCCGTTTTTTTCCGGGGCATTCTTAGAAACCTCTCCTGTTTGCTTCAAGCATTTCTTCCCGAACCTAACCGTATCCAAGCCCAGAGAGTACTCCCCCTTCTGCCTCCTATGAACGACAAAATAAAGCGTATAACATCTTTATGGAAATTCTTTGAACCTTGTTAAGGAAAGTCAAGAGGCTAACTCGACTAGGACTTTTCTTTGTAAAAAGATTCAACATGCCTTCGCTTCAACTACTGGATAGCTGTTCTGTAAATCATGCTTTCGGGTGAAACTCCTCTTTAAAAGGCTCAGATGAAACTAAAAATCCAGTCTGTTAATACTGGAGTTAGATGTTCTAAGCTACGACGACTCCTCCTCCATTCCCCATCTCCCTCCTTGGCATTCCAACTGGGGCTATTGCCTGGATTCACGGAGAATCTAAAAAAGGTCTAAGCCCTTTCAACGGAAACTGAAGCCCACTGGATCAATCGATCCTGTTTACTAAGGTGCTCACCTAGCCAATCTTGACTAATACTACTAATACAGTAAGTAGGCATTTCTCTTTAGACTAGCCACGCTTCCGCACATGCCACACTTAGCTGAAAGTTTGGTTTGTAGTCTTATGCTCATAAAGTCTCCTTTATTCTTCTTTTGCTTACCTTTACGCTCGTGGGAAACAAAGAGATTCTCTTCTTTATCCTTTTTGACTCCATTAGAGATAGGATCGAAAAGAATGGGATCGCGAATAACTAAGCGTCGTACCAGAGAATAGGATTTGAGCTTGAATGGAATGCCAGTCTATAGCGTCATGCGTATCTTCCCTTCAGGGGCTAGCTCATCTCCCGGAGTCGACTGGTGCTAAGCATTTTTTCTTCAGGTCAATACTAAGGGATCAGACCGCTCCTCTCCATCTTGCCCTGCCCCCTGATACCATTTCTTGGCTTCAATCGACCGGAAAGATCTGACAATATCTTCAGTGATGTGCAGTCTTCTGACGCTCTTTTTCCGATTCTAACTCTTCATCTCCTAGGCTAGGACAGGACTATAACTAAGACGGCTCGGAACTGAGAGACGAAATCTGAGCTTTGCAGCTCCGCTCTGAGAGCCTGTCCCGAGAGTCGAGTGGCATACTCGGTAAAGCAGCTTCGTTCCTCACTTTGAAATGGAGCTACTCCTTCTGCTTGTCCTGCGAGTGCTGTCATCTCAAACAGATACTGATTGAAGAAAGTCCGAGAAAGCTGCTTTGACAACTTCCTATCTTCCAATAACCTTGAATAGAATTTCATGTGTTAAGCACATAGTTCAATCAAATCAGAGTTCTTGACATTACCGGTTCGTCTGTTGGTAGCTCCTTAGGTTCAGGATTGCTTTCTTCATGGAATAAAGGTCACGGTGAAAAATGTTATCAAGAAGACCAGCTTCTAGATCTCATCCTCGATTAGTCGGCTCCTGGCCTAGCCTAGGAATAGCCCTAAACGAGAAATGGCGTTTCTAAGATACAGCTCGTCTCAATCGAATGTTCCGACTAAGAAAGAATCGACTGGGAGATCTAATGGCTGCTAGTTGGCCTGCCCCGGTTTCGTGCTTGTTAGCAGTGCTTCCCCACTCCTATCAGACAAGACCGTATCGAAGGCTAAGGAAAGGCTGTTTTCGCTAATGAATTTCAAAGAATTCCCTTTCTTTCCACATTCCAAACTCGTCCACGAACCTAACTAAGACAATCAAAAAAAGCTTCTTTCGTCGGACCTTTCTGAACAGCGACGGTACTGATTGAACTCAGGCTTTTGTCCCCGCTTTCCTATAGTATAGGCTAGTCCGTCCTTTCGCTATGGCCTTAACGCTGCGCTCCTCTACTATAACAAACGGTCGACCTTTCCGATCCTTCAGTGAAGCTACCAAGCCGGGAAAAAGAGTAGCTGCATTTGATTTCACTTCTCTCTGAACTTGAACTCTCACTCGCTCACTTTAGTTTTCGTACTGCCGTGTACATTCCACTATCGTTCCGCCAGCGCACCGGAAAATTTCAGTTGAGCAGATCCTTTAGTAGGTGAAGGGGCAAACATTAAGAACATAGTGTTGCATCCGAGAATGAACAGAGCTCTCAAGTTGGCGCCGACCTACTCATCATCATTAAGTGCTTATGAATCTGAAATCGAATAGGCCATTTGAACTAATTCCACTCGGTGGAATATGACGATCAGTTGGAAACTGACATTCTATGGGGTCTTATGCCCGCTTTCTTACACAGGCTGTTGTGGATCTCTCCCTTCTCCGTCAAGCTAGTATTATTCTATTCTTTAGCATTTTCTGGCGTTGTAAAAAAAAAAATGCAATTTGCTAATTGTCTCATTCATAGAAGCGGATAGGCGCCCGATCTTATCCCAATCCCATGCTCTCGTTAATCGCCATACACGCCCTATCGGAAAACAAAGAAGAGCCGAGTTAGAAATAGGTAATGTGATTGGACTAGCAATGCAATATAGGATCTTCCCACCTGGAATTCTCTTATCCTAGCTTGGAGGATTAGTAAATCGCCTAAGGGCTTCCACTTTCAGTCCATATAGCTCATAACTTCGAAAGCAAACCTTATCTACGACCAGAATTGCATTACCTTCTGGGATTGGGGATCAGTCCTATCTGTGGATCTATGAATCCAAACCCCCCGATACCATACTATGATTTAAAAGAACAACCCTCCCTTACAGTGTTTTGGCATCAATCCCATTCCTGCTGGATGCATTTGGAACATTCAATCCCGATTGGTTATACCTGAATGCGGTTCTCCTTGACGGCAGGTAACAGAGAATAATAGCTTCTTGGTTTTAGTTTCTGCCTGCTTCTTTGTTCAACTGGGCTTGTTCGCTTGACGGGTCCTAGTCACTACTAGTTAGCTCTACTTTCGTTGGATAAGATTTTTCTTTAAGTCTTTCTACGATTTATTCTTCCAAAGTCAATATCTACTGTGATGATATTTCAGGTAAAGCAAGAGTTAAGAGGAGCGACAATCACTATCCAAACTCTCCCCGTCATATGCCCTTGCTGGAGAATTCGAATCCGTACTTGACTTTAGATATGGAGAAAACCTATCATCATAATTAATAAGGTTATGAAAAGTTCCTCTTCAAAGGCTATCTACCAGTTCCATACGTCTTTATCATCTGACTTCTACATCAATATTTTTCTTTTTTCGAGCCTTCTATCGAACTTCAGAATCCTCAGCTAAGATCGGTGAATCTCGACTCTATGGTTTTTGCTTTTGAGAACTCTTTGATTTGACTCATGAGAGTCAACTTTTTGTTTGGGGGGCAAGATCTGTATTTCGGATGATTCCATCCTACGCATGCAGGGTTTCCTTTATCGGTCTCATCTATCTCTATAGTGACGTACGTTCAAGACAACCCCCTGACCTAATAAATTCCTAGCCTCCGCCGACCGGCTACATACGATCCAGCAACCTTTTTTTTTTGCTTACCAACTTCACTCAAAGTTGAAAAATGTCTGTGCTTCTCAAGTCGACATTTTCCATATTGCTTTCATAGCTTCCACCTTCATTTTGAAGGACAGTGTGGCATACTAATACAAAGATACTGCCGAATAGAGCTCTTACTCAAACCTTCCTTCTTATGACGTTCTCACACTCAGATAGAGTAAAGATTTGTATCCCAACTTCTTAATCAACTTCCACGAGGTAAGTCACATGCTGTATGGTCGATGTCTAAGCAGGAAAACTGACTCCAAGTGAACCAGGAAAAACGTTTTTAAGAACGAGCATTCCTCAATAAATAGACCTCCGTTTAGCACATTTTACAGGAGACATAATCAATAAGACAGTTCTTCTAAAGGTCCAATATCGATATACGCCCAAACACTGGTACAATTGTTGGTACAAGTTCGTCAAAGTCTGAGCATAGACCTAAGATTGGAAGAAAACAAAGCGTTAGCGGTACTCCGGCTCCGCTCCGGTACGTTGGTTGGCCAAAAACACCTTCTAACCTTTCCTACGTCAACCCTCTGCCTCTGGGAAAGGATCTGACTGAACGGAGATTCATTTATTTAAGATTACGATTTGGAGGAGTTGAAGAAGGCGATGTTACTTTTTTTCAAATGATTGACCGAAAGGTAAAGGCCCTTGATTCTCTAATAATGAGGCTGAGGATACTGGTTGGGACACTAAGCTTTCTCCTTTCTTTGCCGATCCTGGTAGACTGACCCTTGCTTCTCTGTACGCTGGGATGTGTTTGACTTTGGTATTCCATCTATCAATAGAAGGTTCGAAATCAAAAATGTGATCCCTTCTCCGTTGAAGCTAGTCCATGGGAGTTTGGCAAAGCCCAGTTCTTTGAGAATCGATTGAGCTCTTGACAGTCATAACATAATTATCATACCTCTCTATTTCTACTGTACTCAAGTGAAAGCGAGGATGATTAAACACAAGAGCGATGATTAACGAATTAGACTTATGGTATTAGTCTAAAAGGAGCTTACTTTATTATATAATAATCTAAATAATAAACGTTGCTTCTTTCAGTAGATAGTTACTTCCTATTGATTGATTCTATTGGCTGATGCCGTCAGACTAGAAAGACCCTCTGGTCTTAAGATCAAGCCCCTAAGAAAGGGGCTTTCGGGGCCGTTAACCTAAGACTTTTCCCGTCCTTCCTCCTTACAGAAGGACGACACGGCTTTCTAATTGAAGTTGGAGTCATCCTCAGAAGCCTTTCAATTAGTAGTTTTGAAGATTCATAGACTTCGGACAGGTTGGAGTTCTTACCTTCTTGGGACTCCATGGACCAAGATCAGCTTTCATTATATGGGCAATATCGATCTACTTTAGTAGATCATATTTTAGTATATGAAGCTTCTGATTTTGATGAATTGGAAACATCTCTTTTCCATTTTTCTTTACCTAGTTCATATCTTTGTTTCGTGTGTTCCCGGGAGGAATTCGATCTCTTCAATCTCGGGATACCACCTAAATAACTGCGGCCAGAGAGTCTTCTAGGTCGGGAAGAAAGAGTCTGAGGTCGGGTTGGACGACATTGGTTCACTAAATTTCCTATAGAAAATAGAAAAAAGGAAAGGCCCTTTTCATATATTAAAAAGAATGATATAATATCAGTTCAAGTTATGGACTCATTTTCTAGATATGTTTATGTCTTATCAAGAAGCCCAAAAACTGAAGGATCTCTATACTATAGAAGAGAAGAGGAAGTGGACATGATGATTCAAAGGAAGAGGAATTTGTTTGTTTTTGTGGCTTATGCGTTTCAAATCCCTATTTTTTCATTACTGGTCTTGTTTGCGTAGTAAATGGTTTTGGCGGAGGTCTTTTAGAGTAAGCTGCTATTAAGAAATCTGGTCTTTAAGTAAGCAATTACCTTTCCTGGCTTGCTTTAGCCTAGGAGCCAACCTAGCTAAGGCAATATCCAAAAGTAGGGGCAGCTAACTGTGTAGATAGATGCTCGATACTCTTGCGGGAAAGCTCTTCCTTGAGTTGAGATACTACTGCGACGATTAGATGGTTAGCTTAGTAGATGCTTTCTTGTAGCTCTACCATTGAAAAAGCACTTCTTCAGCGTTCTGGAGTTAGTTTTTTGTCTTGTAGCTACTACCGATATGCTATGCAAGTGGTAGAAGTGATGCTATTTATTTGCTATATCAGCGCGCTCAGGGCTTGGAAGACTCTTCGCTAGCGAGGAAGCTATTACAGAGGAAGAAGAAGAGGGAGGGGTAAAAGGAGACAAAGACAACTATGTAAGGCTTTGACCTTGCGTATACTGCTTCCCCTTTGGGTAGCTTTCTCTTAAAGCACTCCCTGAAGAAATAATACAACTAAAAAGAGTCTTCCCATTCAAGCACTACTAAACGCTATGAAAGTCATATAACTGCTCTATAGCGTTAAAGCGTTCTCCTCCTATACGACAGTGAAGACGGGATGAAGCTTTGTGCATTTTCAAGAATAGAGAAGAAAAGCTAACCTATTAACTTAGAAAAGCAAAATAAAAGAATCTTTCTCTTTGTTGGAAAGAAAGAGTGGTCCAGGATCAGAGGAGAGGCGTGATGGTAGGCGTAATCCAGAAGTCGTCTTTGGACTTGAAAGGACCTTTGCCTCTGTGTACTAAAGCAGTGGATAGATCGATTCTCTTAAGAATAGGAAGTAAGGTAAGGATAAAAGGGCCTAAAGAAGAAGGGTTGGTGCGCGAGAGCAAGCCCGTCAGTCTGAGTTCCGGGTAAAGAAAGGGATCTAAAGAACTAAAGTGTTGAGGAGTTTGGGCCTTGTTCCCTTCCCTTATAGATAGGGAAGTACCTTAGTGCCCTAAGCAGGGAACTAGGAGTGAGACTTTACTGATAGGGCCCTTTTAGCGATGTTTGTGAACTACCTCAACATTCGACGCATCGGGCTTCTAAGGGTCCACTAAGGCGTGTTGAGGCACCCTCTAAAGCAATTGTTACATGACGTGTGGTCTTAAGATCAAACGGAAGCCCTTTCAGTGGATTGACTTTCCTTGCTGGAATAGAGCCATTGGGCTAACGAACTGGCACGAAGAAAACTACATTGGAATTTGTCAAAGTCCAGAGAAATGGATCCAATACCAAGACGCCCGACAGAGAACTATCTATAATATACATACGCTATTTATTACAGAAGCGCCCCACGCGGAAACGTGCCGGGCCTCTCGAACGAACCTACCGGTCGGGTCTTAAGGAGAGCAATCATAGACCATAGTTTAACTATAACAAGCCAAAAGAGCATAGGAGCGTGGTGAACCATGCCGAGTCGGGCCTGAAGAACAGCCGTACCGTGCTGAGCCTATCAAGCCAAGGTTGAAGGGAAGGAATACCGGAATTTAGCCAAGGTGGACGGGGGGCGATTCTCGCCTCACTTGAGCGGGTAGAGGCTGGTTATTCCTAATTGGTTAACCAGAGAAAAGATTGTAGATCAATGTTATCCACGAAAACGAATGAAAAGATCTTTTGATTACCAACCATTACCAAGCAATCGCCTTTCCTCTAATGCCCTGACTTTATGATCGAATCCGATCCATTTGTTTTCACGCGGCAAGAAATGAAATAGAATTTGTTGCCCCCTCTCTTTCAGTTGAGCTGATCGCCTCGCTTCGCTAGTTAGAGTTAGTTTTTTGCTCTTCTCTTCCTGAGCTGATTGCGTGCGCCTAGAGCTGTGTTGACGGAGCAACTTCTTGCTGTGTGCCCGGTGCCCACCAAAGAAAGCACAGACTCTACTCACCCACTCCTGGACTATTCTACGGGCTGGTGAGACTATTCCACTACAGATTGATGGACTTCAAAAAATTTTATGACTGAAAATGAATTAGCACAGGGAGTTAAGTTTTTTTTTTTCGGTTTAGTGATCGAGCAAAGATAGACGACAACTCGTCGCTCTATTGTGCTCGCTTGTTTAGGGTAAGAAGGGGCTACTCATTCCCATTACAGTTAATCAGTCATCCCAAGAAAAGTCCTATACATAGCTAAACACCGCCTAATACGCGAAGAAAAACGAATATATTTATGTAATTCTTTCAATAAAGAATCGTCTATATTGCTGACGCCTAGCGTCAGGAACAGAAAGACAAGGAGACATGATAACGAGGATCGTTTTCCGCTGTCGTTTCCGGGGGTTGTTCATCTTTGAAAATTCTTTGATTTTTTTTTCAGTACCCTAGCAGACTGACTGTCCCCTTAGAGAACATCAATAAGTCATCAGCAAAACATAGCTGAATGATCTTATTCTTACCACATCCCCAATGGTAATGAAAATGGTTGACCCAATTTTGGAAAAGAGAATGACGCACATCCATACCAATGACAAACAAGTAGAGGGACAATCTGAAGCAGTAGCCAGCCTAAGCCCTTTGGCTCCTCTGCAATAAGCAGAAAAAGGTCCATTCTAAATGGAATTTGCATATGAGACATCCCTTTGTTGAGGACCAGGTCGAAGAGCAGAAGACAGAAAGTAAGGCAAACACTCCTTTTATTCGGCATTCGACTCCGAGATTAGCAGAAGAATAAGTGAAGGTATTCTTTTGCAGTCAAACTTTTCTTTTTCGGCATCTAAGCGGTCGGGAAGAAAGGCAGAAGCATACGCCGGACCTGAACTAGTCTTTCCCTTGGCCGGAGAGCAAAGCAAATAAGCAAGTCCTTTCCAAAAAGACTTGACGATGGGAAGAACCTGCTCTTGGCGGTCTTTTAAGCAATTCAACTCTTATGGCATTAGCCTCAGAGGCAGGGGTAGGGAGTAAGGCATTTCCCGCGGGAAGACATGCTCCCACTGGACGACATGCGGATAGAGAAGAGTGACTAAGCGTTGGCTCTTGGGGACCCTGAATGTACAAGTTTTGAATCCATCTTTTCCTATGTTGCCATCTCAGCGGGGAGGAACACACACAGGTCGGGCAGTCTATAATGTAACAGCTGTTGGGAAATCGATATCAGGGAAGGACGCATCTCCAGCTACCTCTCATTGGGCAGTCGGACGCGGGGGAGAAAGGAAGGAACGAAGGAAGGAGACTGAAAGCAGAGAGAAGCGGGGAGGTCTTTCTTTTCCTTATCTTCTGAAGAAAGAAAGAATTACAACATAAACGAGTAAAGTCTCCGCAACGGTCGATGTAATTGAGCTCGGCTTAGCACTCTTCAGCAAGCACAGAATAAGTCTATGAAGCGAGACAAAGAGCACGAGACCTAGAGCAAGAGAGAAGTTGTTGGCTGTCTTTTAGAAAGAAGTCTGCTAGTAGGATCAAACGTCTTTTTTCGTTGAAAGAGATTGAAAAAGAGAGACTGATTCCAATCTGCCAAAAGCTTGTCGAGGTGAGCAGTCTGACTTCTTATGCTATTGCCTGGCTCAATGCTCTCTCTTCGATCAGTAAGATTCACCTCATACTCCGGACTATTGCATTTCCTTAGCTTCTCATCTAAGTATACCGCCTATTGCTTGCATTTCCTTAAAACTTATAGTCAGACCTTGCCTTGTCAGCTAAGTAATTGACATAAGCTTCCGATCTTCGTTTGGTCTATACCCACCTGCAGCCGCCTAATCCGATTCTAAGCTTGCAGTGGATATGATTAAGGATAAGTCTAACTTTGAAGAAGGCGACAGCCTTGCCTAGTCGCTACAACTTTACTTTTCCTCCTTGCTCTCAGGCTACCTAGTTATTGGTCTTGAAGAGGAAGGAAGAAGTGATTCTTTCATACCATAGTCTACCTTTTCCAACTAAGTGATTGAAATAGCTTTCGTTTGGTCCATCCTCTTTAACAGAGTTGGGCTTATGCCAGTAGGATGAGTTAGTCTGTAAACTAACTACCTTAAGAGTGGTCTAAGAGGGTCAGTGGTATAAGCAAGATTTCTTCCTGGGATTGATGACCTCCTTGCATGCCCCATATCCTCCAGCCCCTTAGTCGCTCCTTGCGTCCAAAGCCCCCAAAGCTGAGACACTTTCCAGAGAAAGCCTATTACCAATCTTCGTCATATTCTTTCACGTAAATCCCTCCCAAGTCATTCCTTCCTGAACCATATCAAGGTAAGATATTCACTCTTTCAGGTAAGGCTGACAGGCGGCTGAATTTCATATACAAGGCGCGAGTAAGGGTGGGGGAAGACCAATGCAATACCACCTTCGACAGGGAAAGGCGAACCCGAACCACAGAAGGAAGAGCTTTTTCTCGGTATCAATGACTAACTTCTAGGCAAAAGAAAAAAGAGTGGACTTGGTCATCGCTATTGGTTTTCTTTAAAGATCCATCAACTCTTTGAGAATGATTGTCGAAAGTGACTTCAAAGAAAATAACAGCCATATTAACGTGCATACTTACTTAGTTACGACTTCTTCCAACTCTTATAGGCGAGGTCTCTCGAGCCAGCAGTCCAAGCAGATGCGAGTGAAATTGCTGCTCCCATATCTTTTACTCACTTAAAAAGTTTGAGAAGGAAAGCTTTCTTTTTCGCTTTTATGAAGCCTGGAACCATGTTTAGCCTGTGCGAAGGAAGCCTAGACTGGAAAGGTGGGATCGAATCCATCCTAAAAAAAGAAAGAATTACCCTTCATCTCTTGAGCTCAGTAGGATATAAAAGATTCAACTTTCAGTTAGCATGAAAATGCAACAATCTCTTATCATTCCTGTCTACTCGTTGATTCTCTTGCACTAAGGTAGTTTTGGCTTGAGGTAGGAAGCTCGAGACCTTAGGGTAGCCTTTTTCGTCTTCGCCTCATCAAAGCTATCAACAAAGCTATTTCAAAAAGGAGATAGAGTGTGCATGTGAAGTATTTTAGGGAGTTCAAAGTCATAGACTATAAACCTGAATAAAACAATCGCCTGCTTGGAAAGAAGGATAGATTGATTCTCCTAGCCGGGAGGACATAGATATAACTTTTTTAGCCTCTTCGGAAAGGCATCGTATACCTAAAAGCTTGAGAAAGAGTATCGGATATCGCATATCGAACCTCTGACCTGCCCTATCTTAGATAAGGATATCATCTTTCAGTTTTCTTACCGCTTGACTTGCCTCTGTCTGTCAGAGGATCTTTTAGCCCCGGTTTGCTACTGATGCAATCACCTATCACAAGAATAGAAGCTTGAACTTGCATGATATATCCATTATTAGGCGCTATAAGACGTTTTAATTAGAATTACCGGCGTAATCTCATAATAAAAGAAGCTGCCTTTTTACCACTTATCTTTTCTACGACCTCTTGAAGTTGTGGTTCAACGAGTTCAAAACATGTTTGGCAGCCCTCATTTGTTATGAACAATGTAGTTTTCGGGCAGGCATATTACAACCAAGATTTTTATTGCACAGGAGATCATACATTCGATGCACGGGAAATCGTCTATTCAGGTATGGATGGCAATCAAAGTTGATTTAGAGAAGGCGTATGTTAGGTTGTTTTATATTGGAAACAAAGCAGCTTGCGCAATTTCCAAATTCCTTGATCACCCTCACCATGGACTGCATCACTTCGGCATCAATGAGCGTCCTTTGGAAAGGGGGCGAAGCCTCTTCAAAATTCAATGACGATGCTATATGCGTTCAAAGCAGCCTCCAACTCTCGGAATCCCTAATTCATGCAAAATCTCGTTAACTATAAAGATTAGAATAGCCCGCTCTAATTGTTCTATTTGCACCTGCGTGGAAGAATTCTATATTTCAAAGAGACCAAAGCCCCAATACTGATTTTCTTACAGGATAAGGAGACCAGGAACAGGAACTCGCCAACGCTTATCTAAATCTAACGACTTTTTCCAGGTAGAAGAAGCTGTTAGCAGTCCAGGTTAGGCTTTCGGTTTCATACCAATCTCCCTATTCTGATAGCAGAGTAGTTTTCAAACCAATAAGAAAAAAGTATATGCAATGACCTAGTCCTTGCTTTCACCACAGTCAACATCTTCGGTTTAGCAGTAAAGTTCACTTCAAAGTCATAGTGTTATTTGAGTCGGTTTAGTTACAATCTCAGTCCACGCCTCCACCATTCTATAAGCAAATGCTTGCGGGCTCAACCTTCTCATTCTCAACAAGCTTTTCTTTCTTATGCAGAGAAGCGAGAAAGAATTTGACCATCGGTAGTCCAACCCTTACCTGGTCTGATGGAGGGCTCAAACTATCAATCTCGTAAGAGAATAAGACTCAAAGCAGAGGGTGGGGAAGCGAGAAAAAGCTTATTCTTAAAGAAAAAGAGGACGAAACGCTTGCGCGCTAGCGCGCAAAGCCTTAATTAATTAGAATTCTTTCGAGCTGTAGCTTGCTTAATGCACTTCCTTTGCTCGTTCTATTCACACGGGTTGCTCGCTTGGCTTGAATCCCTTGGTTCTTCTATCCTGGCTGCTCGCTTCCTTCTTTGGATCGGATGGCAACTCAGACCAACCATTGTCAATCGAAGGAGCATAAGCCACTCACTCGAAAAAACGGACTCTCCTTTGCTCTCTTGACTATAAAGGCTCGCTTCTCTCATCTCTACTTGAAAGTTGACTTCTTTCATCTCCTATATAAAGCAATCACATACATAGACGATATAATAAGAGAAAGCATACATCTTGAATAAGTTGGCTACGATTAGTCACTTCGGAAGCCGTTAACCAAAGCACCGGCTTTTTACTTCCCTTTGACGGGAAGGAGTAGGAGGCTCCACTATGGTCTAAGCTAAACGAGTGAAAGCTTCATTGGTACCACAATCCTTTTAGGTTCAACAGGCCACTATGACGCCTTCAAACATGACTTTTGAAGCTTGCTTTGACAGGCTAGCCTTAAATAGAAGGGCATAGGCTCAGCTCCATTTTACTTCCTTTCTTTCTTCTGTTTTCTTGCTTGCTCTTTCTCGCATTCTAATCTTTCTCTTTCTAGTCCGAATTGAAAAGTAGCGCGCTATTATGCTATTCTGTTTTCTTTTCTTGCTTGCGCTGCTTTCTCATCTGTCTTTTTTGATGATTTATCGAGTGGAATGAAACTCTCTTTCCCAGCAGCAACCTCCCCAAGATGCACAGGTAGACACCCTAGCCACTAAACCACGGATTCCCCGATTAAAACAAAGATTTTGTTATTTCTTTATCTTGCTAAGTTTTTTTTTAGGAAAAAGTTATCAGAATTCAACTCTCAATTGATTAAATGCTAGCGACATACCACGCTCACTGTAGTGGGGGAATAGGTGCTCGCACCGAGAGAAAGCTTTTTTCAAGATTATGGAAATCTTGTTTTTTAGACCTTCGCTGACCCCGTTTTTCGTCACTTTTTTCTAGTTCAAGAGATCCACTCCCGATAAAGTCAAACTCCTATATAAAAGAAAGAATTCGTCTTTCATTTCAAGTGCCAGGCAAAGGACCAAGCAGGGGCTTAGGCTCTTGTTGAGGAGTTCCGGAAGCTGAGTAAAAGCGCCCATACTTCTTTCTATACGAAAATAGAAAGACGAAAGAGGGCTCCCTACGAAGGAAGGAAGAAAGAAGATGAACTTCAGGAATGAGTACGGCTAGCCGAAAGAATAAATAGATCGATCCGGGACTTGCATCAATGAATGCACCAACCACGGGTACAATGGGCATACCTGTCATCTACCCTGCGCAGGAGGTCGCCTTAGCTGGTGCCAAGGGTTTTGCATCATCCTTGGCTTGGGTTGTCCCAATTCCTTGATCTGATTATGAAAGAAGTTCTTCTGCGACTGCCTTAGCTCTTAGCTGCGGGGTCAACTAAAGAAATTCTTTCAGCTCCAGGTTTTTTCCAATGAAAGAGCTCTTTTCGGCATAAGAAAGAACCAGAAACCAGAGCCTCGAAAAAGGGGCTTTTGACTCCCTATGTGGGGCGTGGGAAACTCACCTGTGAAGCTGGTCTTTAGTGGTGAGGCGTCCTAAAAGCGACCGACGAGTCTGCAATAGATTGGATTTTGAGGAAACAACGGTGAAGAAGGTTACTGGGAAAGACAGCTAATAGATAAGGGTAATTCGGCATTGATCGAAAAACAAAGCCAGCCGGAAAAAAAAGAGAAAACGAAAGCCGCGTGGGATTAGAAAGCATATAGATTGTGTGGTAGAGTGGGGCTTTGCCTCCTTCGAGACACATCGCTCTGTATGCTACTAGGCGTAGACGCTTGCTTAAGCCCAGCATAAGGCTTTCTTTACTGCGCCTTCCTTGCTTGACAGTTTTCTTTCTTCTACTTTAGAAAATAGAGATAGATAGATCTTTGAAGGGGTCCTACGATCGATTGCTTTTTCACTGCCTAAAAGGCATAAAACGTAACTTGACTCTTTCTAAACCCCCCGACCCAGAGGCAAAGGCCGGAGCTGCTACAATAGCAAAAGCGGGAGCTGGAGGAAATAAGACTGATAGATGGACGTGAGAAAGCTCTTTTCTAATTCGAACATTTTGGTCTGGTATATGGGCGGGAGGAGAATTCTAGTCTCGTCTCATCTTTCAGCTGGAGTTAAGGCTCTCCTCTAAGAACTCTGACAGGAATTGGTAGACAAAGCATAATGCTTATTCCAAGCGAAAGAAAGATTAGCTCGATCCCAGGAGCGGAGATGGAATCTGTCGAGGAGCACTTCTCGGGGTAGCATCGCCCAGGTTGAGAAGGAATCGCTTAGCTTTCTTCGGAACTGAAAGAATAGGATATAAGTAATCTCAATATCAGAAAAAGGGCTATGCTATCTATATAGATATATAATTATTATAGAAGCTGCGTCTCTATCTCTTAGTGAGCTAGCCGCTACTATAGTTTGAAGGGATTTGTGCAATGAATTCTTTTCTGCCAGTTTCGAGTGGGAGTCTAAATCAACCCATTTTCAAGCTTCATAGACCAAACGACTTTACTGTAGGAAGAATCCCAGAAGAGGTGATACACTGATTCTGGATGCAACTCACAAAGACAGCAAGTTTCATCATCAATAACTCTATCGTATTGAGAGCTCTTTTGATCCCATCCATTCCTTTATCGTCTGATCCAGTGATTAGTTAAGTTAGAAGAATGGAATTACTTCCATATGCGGGCAGATATGCATTAACAAGCTTATTGAAGGCCGCTCTCGAATAATAAAGTAAGCTGACTATCCCGCAGTGAGCGCTACCTAAGCACTGTTGAAGGCACTCAGAGAAGAGTGAAAAGAGTCCGTCGAGGGCTTCTCATTCTTCTATAAAAAAAAAGAGCTTTCGCTTTCGACTCCGATGCCTTTGAATCCGTTGATTGAATGTCTATCACACTTGAACATCCGTTGAAGTTGGTTGTGAAGTGCTTTTTTCCTGCTTTCAATTGAGCGTAGTTGCCATACGTTCAAAAGTCAGTAGATCCACAACGCGACGCTCCGCTTCCGCACTATCTCCACTCCGAGAAGTAAGACGCCGCTTTCTCACGATTGGCAAAGTTTCGACGAGCACGTCATCAAGGAGATTTGAAACATCGAACGCCTCCTTCTCCCCTTATTCATTCGATAGGGGCTGTTAACCTTTCTTTGACGGCTCGTCGCTTGCGCCACCACTTGCTCCAGAAAGGGTTACAGAGATTGACTCTGTCTCGGATAGAAAGACAAAGTCCATTCACGAACCATAGTAGGTAACAGTTAGTTAGGAATGCCATACGGATTGGTGTACTACGAAAGCCTAATATGTTAGAAAATGCCATAAGTGTCAAAATCCCCCAATCAATTCAATGAAAGCATCTCGAAAGAGCGTTACGCACCTCTTAACAGTGAAAACTCCCTTTCCAAGAACAATTTCAACCGATTCTAACTCCCTTCAAAGAGATAAACTACTAAAGCGACTGAAAGGAGGGAGTGAACGTGAACGAAGCCCTCTCCGAGAACGATGATAGTAAAATGATAGCAAAGGAAGGAGCTAGCATGACGACTTCTGTCGTAGTAGCTCATCTGAAAGGATTACGCCTTAACGACTAATGGTCATAAGAGCTAACCGTTGATAGCCGGATAGCATGACGACTTTATATTGAGATCCCTCCCATGCCTAACTCCGCGGAGGCGAAGCAAGCTCTGAGAGACTTATGTCTCTCATCTGAAGGTTCCTGTCTCGCAAGCAGACTTAGACGCCTATAAGCCCGGCTTTGCGGGTATTCAAACCACTGAAAGTGAGTGATAATGAGAGCTACGTGTATATGCTTCAGCAGGATGTTATTATGGAAGATCCGGTATGATCTTTCCCTTCTTCTCTTACCTTTCCAACTTGCGGGTTCCACCTCACTGAGTTGATTGGGTTGGTGAGAGATATCCTCTTGAGTGATCGAGAGTTCCCCCATGGGACTTGTAGGGCATCACTATGCTAAGGGTAGTATAGGTTGTAAATGATTTTGGGTGTTTTGGTCTGATTCATGAGATAGCCAGAGATTTTCTTGATGATTCATTTTAGCTTATTATGCTATTACATGTTTTCTATGTGCATCTGAGATCAGATATCTTTTGGTGATAGCTGATAGCTACCTTAGGACTGGTATCCTATCAAGTGCAATTGTAATGATCTGCTTTGGGTTATTTTTGCTGCTATTAGTACTACTGTCTTGTACATAGGGAGTCTGATTACTTGTCCATTCAGTCTGTTCTCCCTAGTTTTGAATCTATTTATTTAGTCAAGTAAAGCTTTCGGCGAAAGAAAGACAGAAGCGGAAGAGGCAGATTTAGACAACCAACGTCAGCTACGAGTTCGCACCTCCAACTGCTTTTATTCGATGCCAGCTTTGACCCCGCGATCGGAAACAACAAGTGTATTACAATATTAATGTGCACCAAAAGTAAAAAAGTCAAAGTAAGTTATGAGGCGGCTGTCCTGAAGTCAGACATTCTTTAGTGTTGGGACATACATTCAAAGTAATCCTTCTTTCTAATAGTAAGAGGACCCATAATCTATTAGTAATAGGGGGCGAGTAGCCTTGATTCTCTTCTTTGATCACCAAATTGACCTGTTAATCGGGAAGTTTATCTGCAAAGGTTATTCTACCTACCTGACCTAGAAAAAGTTCACGAATACATGACTGAAGCGAATAAGTCTAAGGACACAGCTAAATATACGACTAGGCAGTAGAGAATATATTGATGGAAAAGATTAAACTATATAAAAAAAAAGATAGAAATTAGCACCTTATACCTCCTATGAGATTAGATCGTTAGCCACACCAAGTAGAAAAAGAGCCCTTGGTGGTAACTTCAACAGGCTTTCTTTCCCATATATAAAACGAGAGAGAATAAAAGCTTTATTCCACGGGTAATCCTTGATCCCTTGGCAGGTATTGGATTAACTATTTGAAACTATTTATCGTCGAAGCGTTTAGGAAGTAAGTTACTTAAAAAACAGTAAGGAAAGGATAGGAGCGGGTAACTGCACTGCTTTTCTCTCTAACCTTAAACGTTAAGAAAACTCGACCCTTTTCTCCTTAGGGTCATCCCTAGCTTTCTTCCTTGAACTTAATCTTCTTTTAGGTTTCTTCCTATCGACTGCATTAGCTCGCTTTATAGACTAATATCTTTACGAGGTCGAAATAGCATCACAGAAAGCCCTAGTAGGAGTTTCAAATATGAGGTAAGCGAACAAAGACAAAAACATCATCCTTAACGAATAGAAGAACATACCTAGGAGCAATATTGTAAGATTTTTCGTCTTAGGCTTCGTTTCACTCGTATCGTTCGGGTTATTTTCATATTACTAATCTTTTAACTTTCAAGCTTTCGGCGAAAGTTTTCTGGTATTATTCATTTTCAATTATCAAGCTGCTCTTCAACTCTTCCAATTTACTGAAATGACTTTTTTTATCATTCATTAATCGCCTCACTTGTATGTAGAAATATAGTGTATCGGCCGGAGCTTCTATCATTGCTTGACCAGCCCCGCTGGGAAAAAGGCTTGGTTGTTTCCACGACTTCTTCCTCTCATACTTGAAGGTGGCATAAATAATTATTATCCGCACGTCGGACATTGAGGATCCGCACGTCGGACATTGATCATTAGCACTTAGTAATACTAGACCTGTTCATGGGCGTTTCTAACTAATAGGTTCCCAACTCAACTCCCGCAGAAGGTATTTATGCGCATATTATAGTTCGTATGTCGATTCTACGGTGACCTTAGTTAGACACCTTCGTAAAAATACACGAAGAGCTTGAAACAACGATTTCTCTGATACTTATTACAATCTTTACTGATTGGTTGTTGCTTTGATGCCTATATCAAAAGCTCCATCGACGCGGCTTTGCTTACCCCCCCATAAGTGGAATCATCTGATAACGCCCCAATAGCTATTTTCCTTTCGTTCCTTCCATGGCTACGAGATAACAATCAGTGGCAGTGAAGGCAGGAGAAGATTCTAAACAAATGAAATATGCGACAAGGGATCAGCTACGTAGGTTAGGGGCAGCTCCAACGAATGGGAGTGATGCACCCTATCTAACCCAAGTCTTTAATCTTTCCTAGCAAAGGAAGTTCTCAAGCTTATACCACGTATTCGTCTTCCTTATAGTTTCGTCACGTTCAAGAGTGCGCTATATTAGCAAAAATCAAGACTAAGCGCTACTTTTCTGGAAATGCTGCTATTTTATTGGTCCCTCTCGTCTGGTTGGTCTCGGTCTCAGAGATCGAGATAGAAAGGATGAGTTGTCAGCTGATGGAATTTCTTCTTCGATCCCACTTTATGCATCTAATTCATTCCAGGATTGGGTCATTATAACCACTGGATCAACAGAATAGGTGGTAAGATGGAGTGAAGTTAGTCGATAGCTCCCATCGTTCCAGGGTTCGAAGGTCTGAATCCAGAGTCAGATAAGAATGTTTTGCTAATGCGGTTTTTCTTAAAAAAAAGAATCAAAAAGATTGAGCATACCTTGATTTTCATTAAAAAAAGGGATCCGTTTCTTTCTTTTTCAACCTTTCCCTATTGACAAAACCGTAACTTAAATCCAGATCGAGATGATAGATTAGAAAAGGTTGTTCTTCGATATCCCGTATGTCCCGCATAAACCTTGAAAGCGAAAAGCATGTGAACAAGCCAAAAAAGAAGTTTTTTAATGTAATTAAAGACTCGAGTCTTTAATTACCTCAGAGACCGGAAAATCTTTCTTACGACTATAACAAACCGTTGTCAATACACTAATTCTATTCATGCCCACAATCGCTTGTGAAAGAAGAAGCTGTAGCTGTGGTTGTGGCCAAGAAGCAGGCAGGGAAAGAGATGTGAAAAGCCCACACCCTATTCAAAGAAGGAGTGAACGACCACCATCGACTAAAGGAGTGAAACGACAACAAAGAAAGGTTCTTATAGAGATAAGGGAAGAAGAAAGTCTGATTATTTAATCCATTTGTCCCTTAACTAGCAGACACGATCAAAAGGACTTCTTTCCTAACACATAATTAATAGTTAACTTCTTAATTCCCCTAAGTAAATCACTACCATTGAACCAAATGTGCATGCAAGAAATGCTTTCTAAAGGGCATAGCTGACTTTAAGAGAAGAAGGTTGCTATAAATCCAATTCTTTCTTTTATTCTTTCAAAGGGCGAAATCCTATTCTTTGAACTTAAAGAGCAAGGCTTGTTAGAGAAGATCTTCCGGTTGCGAAAGAAGAGTGACGAGATATTTTGAAATAGTTTACTTGAAAGTAATTCTTTAGTTCTCTTCTCTGTTCTTAGTAATAAAAAGTACTCCACTAAAGATAGGTGACGAAAAGGGGCTAAAAACAGACCAGTTTCACCCCTAGAAAAGAGTGACATTTCATAACTTTGTCAACCTATAGATTCTCTTTTAATCGGTATTTCGCTTCCTGAATAACTTCCCTCGTACTTGGAAACTTACTTCGCAGTTCAACTTCTTGGATGGGGATTTGTTATTAGGCCAAAGGCAACTGATTCAACACCTGCTACCCATACTATAAGGCAGATTCTCCGTTCATGCTTAGTTCATGCTTACTTATCTTGTGAACCTGCTTTAGCTGCAGTTCTTGCTTGATTGCTTTGGGCTAATCCCTCAGTGACTGGTTCGGCAGGCTCAAGGGTTGCTCAAGGGAGGGTGTTCATTATAGGTATGCATCTAATAGTTGATGGCAGCAAAGGATTTTATGGTTGTAATAAGAGATGAGAAACCTGAAGTGAAGTGAAGATCTTCTTTCGCTATCTTCCCTAGGACGAGGATACTTTCTTATCATAGGAGTGGGGAACGAGCTCATTAAACGAGCAAACCAGCCCTAAAAGAGCGGATACGTTCTAAACCGATTCTTTCACTGTTACTGATGCAGGGACAGGCAACTGCTGAGTTCGTTTCACTACGTTACACTCCTTTCCTAGCTACTTCGGAAGTTAGTTTGTTTATCCGCTCCTGCAGTTATCAGTTCTTCGACCGCCTCCTGCACGAGCAGCCAGCTGCCCCTAGACTTCAGCTATTCTGATTCTCCTTCAACGCTGAGCTCAGTAACGGCTGAGGGAAGCTAGTCTTGGTTATCCGCCTTAACGCCGGCAAACGCTGAAAATCGTGGGAGTGAAATGAACATGGAACGTAGGAGTGTAACGTAGTGAAACGAACTCCTACTTCTGAAACGCTACCATCAGAAACTGGGCTGGCTCGCTTGTTTGCTTTAGTTCCGCGTTAGGGAAGGAATTGAAGTTTATCAGCTCCTTTCCTTAGCAACCAAGGAAGTTAGCTACAGATTCAGCTAAGGCTGCGTAGGGTCATGATGCGTCAGCTGCTAACAGGGCTGACGCCTTCAGGTCAAGACTTTTCTTCTTTCCTTGTCGATTGTGATTGGATTGACCTTTGTTATGAGTTCGTTCCTAGGGAAGAAGAGTTATTGTATCGAATTTCTCTGCGTAAAGAAGCAGACGGATTGGTTAAAGAAATTGGATTTCCCATATTCTTCGGAAGAGTTTTCAAGTTTACCAGCCCTAGCTGCAACGGTTAAAGCCCTGCTTGCCTTAGCTGCTTGGAAACCGAACTTCTCTTCCCTTAATGCAAGTTTGAGAGAAGCTTTCTTTAAAAAAAAACGTTGAGTACTTGATAAATGGTAATTACACTGAAAGGGTAAGCCTCAGACTTTCCCAAAGGGAGAGGGACTCGGATAGGAATAGAGAATAGAAGCTGACAGAAAGCTCTTTGTTTTGGCTTCTTCTTCCCAAGAAAGGAATGAAATAAGTCTTCTCGGGTAGGCAGAAGAATCCACTCGCATTGATGACAGGAACGGAATCCTGCCAATCAGCATCTACCACTAACAGGGAGACTACTTCCCTAAAACCATCAACTCAGGTAGCTCAAGCAGAAGCAGACTCAATCGGTCAACGGACTAGTAGTTTCTTACCTCAGGAGATTGAATTAATAAAGGAAAAGTTATGACCATTTCAGATAACTCCTTTCCTAGCTACGAAGGATGTTAGCAGCTTGTGAGGTTCACGCCTTTGAAGTGTTAGCTTGCCAACCGGTAAACTCATTCCTCTCCTTATCAGTCTTTTCACTTCATACCTCGACTGAAAGTTTCATTTCTCTCGCTTGAACTACGGGACAGACAGACTACCGGAATAAAGGCTGCCTTTTTCTCCGGGAGAAAGAATCCATTTGAGAATGACGTTGGGGCTACTATTTGAACTAAGCCGAAGCCGGCGTAGGAATCGAATCCGCAGACAGGTCTTGTCTAATGACTTGGTTTCCAAGAAGAATTGAATCATAAGCATGGAATCGGACAAGCAACTGAACTGCCTTAAGAAAGGGCGGCCAAACAAAGGAAGCTAGCCTAGAAGTCGGAACTTGTACTAAGAAGCGTAGCATCACACCACCCTGTTCTTTTGGACTGAATGACTGGGATTCTTACCCACGCTAAACCGAGCTTAATCGGGGCCTGGCCTAAGGACTGCTATGCTTAGTCTTTAACGCATAGAATGAAATGAGTCCGTGTCCGTCTACCCAAAATGGCAAAGGCTGACTCTCCTTACGCAGATTCAATAGTAGTTATAGTAGTTTCTATTTTTCTATATGCTAATCTCTCTTTGTGATGAAATCGACTCTCGCTTCTCACCCGGCCAAGGAGCGCGAGCAAGAGGTTTGTCTCCTGAGGCCGACTCGTAGCACCACTGTCGCGGCAGTCTGGTGAATCCGCGAAAGACAAGATAGGTAAGCCGATTTTCCCTGCTTGGAGTTAAGAAGGCACGTGCCCTCACGCAGAATATCCATACCTTTCTTTAACGCACAATTCAGACATAACATAGAAGGTTGAACACAATGCCTTAAGTGTGGGAGGGAAGCACTCTCTTTTGTATTTTTGCCCAAGATCTCATTCGGGAAGGAACGAAACCTTGACTAACCTTTCCCTACCCGAACATAAAAGTTTTGTTTCCCCTATCATATTTCAATAACAGCAGTTAGTTGTAACAAGGTCTCCCGAAATGATTTCAAGAGGCACGTACCCAGCCGTGGATTCGAACCCAATGACGGCAACATCCGTCATAAGATCTACGAATCCGATAACGTAAGCGACGACAATTGTGGTATAGTCGCTTCGCTCCCTTTGCCACCGGGCATCGAGATCAAACCGTCATTGCGTTAAACGAGGAAATTCAACGATAGAACAAGAGCGAGCCAAAGAGAAAAAAGATCTCTTAAAAAAAAAATATTCAAACCCGAAACTGGCTGGAGGAACGGATCCTTTCTTCGTCACTTTTGTGCTTGGAATCTAAGTTTTTTGAGCTCTAATGCCGGAAAGGGGATGGGTACTGAGCCGATAGCTTGAGACCGAACACTGCTAATCAGAAGAAAAAAGACGCCCTCCTCACTTGGAGCCGTAGCCGTAGTCTGGTTGGGCTTCCTGACCTCTTATTCATTCGATTTGGAATAGCTCTTTTTCTCTGCTATGGGAACCCAACGGAACTGCTGCTATGATAGTAAGCTCTTCCTCCTTATATTACCGGACGGAGAAAAGAAAACTAACTAACTTAGATCTCGGTAAAGTTTGCATAGGCCTCTCACTTTGTACACTCGTTGTCTTACTCGTTAGACTAGAAGAAACGAACGGAATGAGTGAAACGAATCACGTATTGATATCTCAAGCCCAAGGTTCGTTCTACTGCTGTAGAATTTCTGCCATTTACACGTCTTGGTGGGGGGTCTTCTTGCAACGATCTTCGTTTCTTCAGGAATGGTGTCGGTCAATTGGTGTTCGGTCCAGTTTAGAATTTACCTCTATTTCAAATCCCGCTTCCTTGTTAGCTGGGAACCCCCTCCTCTATGAAGCAGAGAATGATCGATCGAAGACTGAGAAGATAGAAGAAGATGTTTTAAGCATCGGTTGCGAAAGAAGAGTTTTGAGACTTATCCAGGGAGCAAAGACTCCGGTTGTCTTTCGTCTTTGAAGAAGTCAAACGCAGCCTAGAAAGAGGCTACGAAGCGGTCGAGGGTTGAGTGAGGGCCAGTGGTTGCGAATATTGAATTCCATATCCCTGCTTCTTTGAATCTGTTACTGGGTAGGCCATGTAACCATGCCTTTGGGTGCTGTTCCTTCTTCGTTACAACAAAAGATCAAGATGCCAAGAGATGGGGGAAAGGGGAGTGGCTCCTTTCACTAATTTTTTCCCAATTTCAGGCGGTCTAACTAGAATATCTAAGGAAATGGGGTTACCTAGACGTGATCTGGGGGGAAAGGGCCTCTGTTGATGATCGGGTTTCTTTAAATAGAATATGGGGAAGGACGTTGCACACCCCCGTTGTCTTACTCGTTACAACTTTCGTAAGTAACTCAGTGCAGTTTGCCTTGTAAAACGAAAAGGAAATATGAACAACCGCTTACTTATAATAAGATTCGTAATAGATATATCTATATGCTATGAAAACTAAATTGAAGTCACAGGATAACCCGCCCCATTACCACCGTGGACTTTGAGGAAGAAAGCCTAACCCCTTTGCTTAAGGATATAGAGTGCCCTCCGTTGTCCCCATCCCCGCCCAATACTGTGGAGATACTATTGTTCCCGCGTCTTCATCCTCATCATCGGAAATGTCTAATATTCATTCCATTCTTTCTCCTTCCACGGAAAGAAAAGTATGTGAAGCATCTGATTTTGCGAAAGGTTACTGGATCGAAGATTAAGTTTCTAGCATAGCAAGGGAGAATGGGTTCGATTTGGGCGATGAGGCGCCACATGTTTTGGGCCAGTGGGTGCACGGGGAAGCATCGGATCTATGATTTGCAAAGAATGAAAGAAAGAAGTGAATGGTTGACGTGTGGTCTCACAAATTCGTCCCCGGCGGAGGAATTCTACATGAACCCCGCACTAGTAGACTTTTCTTTCTCACTATTTTTTTGTCTGCTGCTTTTGGTCCTACTTTTTCTTTTTCTTTATTTTGTGACAAAAAAGAAGAGAATAAAAGAGAAGTGGGTTTCGCGTGTAATGGAAGCAATTCTCCTTACCGTCGTAAAATAAGAGCACCTGGCTCTGCCCATTCACAAGGACTCGATTCTATGTCCAAACATCACATGCCAGCAGATGTGGTCACCATCATAGGTACTCAAGATATTGTGTCTGGAGAGGTGGATAGATAGGACTACGTCTTGCTCGATCAGGACCAGCGCTTTTATTGCGAGCCAAAAACAAGAATGTGTTTTCTCATTTTAATTTAGAATACCTATCTCTTTGATCATGGGCTAGGAATTCCCCCTGTCCGTAACCGTAAGGTAGCTGGTTTTAGGGTAGCCGAAACAAGATGTATCTTCTCGCTTATGTTATCCTCCATCTCGTCTCCGCATGTGATTCTGTATATGTATATGCAACGTGTCTAAGCCCAATTCATTTCTTTCCCGTGCCAGTGTAATTCCCCAGTAGAATTAGTGGGATTCCCCTTCTTACCCGAGGTCACTCCCTGTTGTATTTGTTTTTTATTCCTTCTCGCTGTCCCAAGACCAGAAAACAACTCCGTACCAGAGATAGCCTTCTTCCTTGCCTAGTATTCTTTCTAAGGTGCAGGTCATCCTGCAGGAGAACCTTCTTCCGTAGAGGCAATTGTAGAAAAAAGGAAATGACGTGCTCCTTACAACAAAGCCAGAGCCAGTTCTTTCCAACTATCTTGGAGTTGCAGTGGATATTGGAGTCCCCCCCCGCTGTCGATCCAGCCGAACTTACTTCGATGTAAGATGGAGTTGAAGTCTTAGGGTAAGCAGCTCCGTACGCCATTCGGATATCAGCAGTTTCTGTCCTAAGGCAAGCCCCTGCATTTATAGTGATAAAGGCATAACGTTTTTTCTGCCTTCTCTAGAAAACGAAGGAGATCTTCATTCCAGTCAGTCCGAGCAAGACAGTAGTAAGAATAAGGAAGGAAAGTAGCTAGGGAAGTAGGCTTAGCTCTTGTGCACTTTGAGGGTTTACTTGCTAACTTTAACGAGTAAGGTGAGATCAAGGATCAATGAGATGCGAATCATAACCTAGTAAAGATATGCCCCTTGGATTCGACTTTCCTTTCTGATTTTTCTAGTTATAGGGAGCGAGAAGGCGTCACATTCGCAGAGAGGTTTTCCCGGTCTTCTGAACTGGAATAAGAATAAGACTCTTAGTGGTGCGGAGGAAGCGTCAAAGTTGCTGTCCGAAAAAAACCGATAGAAGAAGCTTACCTTCTTCTTTACTTTCATCCCACTTGGTGAAATAATATTCTTTATTATTCCTTGCTTCATCTAAACTAAAAAAGCTCAGGATCAACAGACTCTCCTTGCTGGGGCCTTCTCATTCAAAGCCTGGCAATACACTTTCTGTCGAAGCACCTTCCTTTTCAAAATCTGTAGCTGGGGAAGAAGTTCTCAGTTTGTTCTTTTCAATCCGACAGCAGTCCTTCGCAACTGATTTGACATCCAGAGAAGAGAGTCCTTAGGCCCCAGCCTTGGAAAAAAAAAACTTGAAGCTACCTATAAATCTAATAAAGTAAAGTTCGGGGACGTTGGTCGTGGAAGACCACTTCGTCAGAGTTAGGCTAGTAGCCCTTTCTTTCAAGGGAATGATCTTTTCCGTTGGACTGGTCATCTGTGAAGCTTTGAGTAGCCTTCTTTGACAACTCACTCTTATCCCCCTATTATACGAACTGCTAGTCTTTGACGCCTGTTAGTTATTTAGTTATTATGCGCAGTAAAAAGGGGAGCTTAACATATAGAAATCGGTTACACACTAAAGGAAGGATAGATTGACGTTAGCCTACCCGACTACACTTCATATTCTACATGTGGTTAACAAAAGAGTCACTGGTTATTGGCCTCAAGGCAGAGACGAGCTGGCAGAGACAGAAAATCTGGGCACTGGTGACTAGTTGAAGGTGTGCTCATTCCCCGAGAAAGGAAAGAAAGAAGAGGATTGAAGGGTAGTATATCAGCAGGTTCATCGCACAGCTCACTCCGCGAGCCCATTTTCAGAAGAGGAAGAAGACAAGGAGTAGAACGATGCCCGTCACTGACTATGCAGAGTGCTTTCGAGAAGATTAAGACCTATCTTTTTGATTCTCCGGTCTTGTTTTTTTATTCAGGGAAGATGAAATACAAATAAAGAGATCGCTTGATGATCGGAGAAAGGGAAGGGGCGTGGTTGGTGTGTCACTAGGTCGGTAAGGGAACCCGTAGGAAGGCGAGCTACGTGAGGCCGAATTCACATCAGAAAGAGCTTTAAAGAACACAAACGAAATGAAGAATTGCGTATAGAAACAAAACGAACCACTTCTATTCTCGGAGCATCAGTATATGAAGAATGGCTTTTTGGTCCCTTTCGTTCAGTGGTTAGGACATCGTCTTTTCATGTCGAAGACACGGGTTCGATTCCCGTAAGGGATAGGTACTTATTCTCGGCCGCTTTCAGTTAGTGTTCATTGCTAAGTGATTGCTCGCTATCTGGCTGAAAAAGGTGGTCCGGAAGCCCCAGCAAGCAAGACGAGATCACCACTTCTCTCAGTAATGGACTTTGAAGAACAATTTCATTGCCTGGTGTTTTTAATTAAGATTCTTTGAATATCTTTTTGAATATCTTTTAGAATTGCCTTCTTTTTGTTTTTCTTAAACAATCTTCGTCATAGCTCCCCTAGCGAGTCAAAAATGGACTGAAACCAGATCTTTTTATGTGGGTCAAGGGCAATGGCAATAGCATGATTGAAACAAAGCAAAAATGTCTTGAAGGCCTTGCAGCAACAGGAAATCCAGTAATGCACAAAGCACTAAAAAAAGAAAGATGATTCAAGCTAATTTTATTGGCGTTAGCACCGTCGAAGAAGGAATTTGATTCTCCCTTTCTTGCACTTGCAAAGAGCTCCAAGCAGTAGTGCACATGTTCACTTCGCGAACTCCAAGGGATAATAGATTCTCATTTTTCCACTCCTGGACATGGTCAAAGAGGGCTTTCGGTTGAGACGTCAGATCTGATATGGCAAAGCCCTTTCCAAAATCCAATTTCAAGGGCAGGTAGGGTCCCAGTCACTCGACTTGGAAGAAGAATTCTCAACAGAAGAATCGGGACTTTCTGTCTCAAGCACAGGCTGAAGATTTCTTCAAAGTTTCTCACTTGTTGAAAGAGCTTTTACGTCACGCAAAAAAATTCCAAAACTAAAATATATAAGTTTTTCTATTTCTAATGAGTTATGAACGTGAAAAACTTTGAAGCTATAGCCGTATGGTCCTTCTTGAACGAGTTTTCGCCCCTTGGGAGACGGGCTGTCAGCTCTTGTTTTCCGTTGTAGCGGATTTCTCGAGCATATCTTCTGATGCAAGCTCTTGGGCTTTGACTTTGAACTTCTTAAACAAAGCTTTTTATTTCTTTCTAGGCGTGGGTAGAGAAGTGGCATAGCGATCCCCGCTGAGGTGATGATTTTTACCTAAAAAGTTAGATTGCACTACTTCACAACTCTTTTTGAGGCTTCCTAAAGGGGGTTACATAGGGGGACCCAGGCTGGGAAAGATTAAGTAGACAGAGTATGGGTCGGGTAATTAGACTACTGATAACGCTTCAAAAGCCCTGAAATTTCTTTCACGCATGCGGCCCGAATTCCGCATCTTTTCTTCTTGTCGCATCTCTTCGATCATCAATTGTATGGTCGATGTATGAAGATAAAGAAAAAAGACAAGTGAAAAAAGGGTCAAATACCACGCCAAACATTTCAAGTAGAGTTCTCGTGATGCCTGCTGCTTCAAGCTCGGAAAGCCCACGTATAATGATATAAATTTCCATGTCTTCCGTCACAAGGGGAAGGAGTCTTCTTTAGGGATGATAAGGCACGTCTAATTACGTAGTGAAAATTGAGTCCTATTATTCTCTTGCTTGAGCGGATTAGCCGATCGATTGATGGTCTGCGGCTATCTGGTTGTATTAGACCTCGGGTAGGTAAGGTTCAAGTAGTAGTAACGAGTCAGTATACAGATTTGATCTTTCATTCGTTCATGTGTTAACACGAGAAGGGGGGTGGGCGGGGTATCGATCCAAAGCTTGAGTACGTGGTCTTTTTTGTTCGGCTGAGATCTTACCTCGCGTCGGTCGGTCTTCTCCTTATATACTCGGATATGAAGCCTTTGTCCGATCGCTTTCGTTCATCGGAAGTAGTGGACAAGGGGAGAACTCGGCATTGTGCAATTCAATAAATCTGGTCAATTCTTTGGAGTGAGACGCTGCTCTACTCGAAAGCTTTGGCATTTCCATACGTCGCTCAGTGACATGTCAAAAGATATGGAATTTCCGAAACTGCCTTTGAGTGATTATTGAAATACGAGAATGGAGACCGAAAGATATCCATGTCAGTTAAAGATGCCTCTTTCTTGCGTGATAGGAACAGAGCTTCGGGCAAGCAGTGACGCCAAGGCTTTTGCATTGTAGTTCTTCCACGGCATGCTCAGAGAAAGACTTCCTCCATGGCATAGCTCAGTCATTCAATCATGATAGGGTCAGTCAGACAGGATTCTTCTCCTAAGCGAAGGTGACGCTCCCCATGGTGTGTTTATTGACGCTCTGATTAGAAGTCGGGGATCTGACCCTTTTTGGTTCCTTATCCACATGGAACTTTTCTAACTTTTTTAGTTTGGGCATGAGCATTCATCTCTCTCATGTTAACCTAAAGGTGCGAGGACTCGAACTGTAGCCCCTTTTAACCTTGTCTTAGCTTCTTTTTGTTTTCTAACCTTCGTTCATTCGCTTGGTTAGATCTTCTGCTTATTTGAGTAATAGTGATCTCGTCTAGGGCTACAGCGAAATTGGCTCCCTTTGGAAGCGGAGTTTTCGGAGATCTATAGGATATTTCTTTTTTGGGGCTGAAATTGGTGAGAGGGAGCCCCGGGGAAAGATCTCAACTCGAGGTAACGAAGAAGGCAACTCCATGATTTCATGCATGACTCTTCAGGTGCTTGCTATTTTCCCAACTGAGAACTGCGTCGGTCCGGTGTGTTGGAAATAAAGCATGGATGATAGGACTTTGAAATGGAGCTATGGGTCCTCTCGGATTCATTGGCTACCGGTGCCATGCGTTTTGAGCATATATTACAACTCTTTTTTGTGTTGCTGGGTTGTTCCCGTATGTATCAAGTCGGTGACTGATAGGTAGGATATTTCTGTTATATATGGATAGATAGATAACTATAGGGAGTAGTTAGTGTGCGTTCATTCTCAAACTTTGTTTCCGTTTTCGTTGGTACCTATGACTCCTGTGCTTGTGCCTCGATTTGCTATGTAGCACGTGATGCGCTTTCGATTTCCTTCGTGTCGAGGTAATGCTTGTTATAGTCAAATTCCATACTGGTAGCAAATACTACCCCTTCCCTGTCTCAGTTCTCTATCTTGAACCGAATCGATTCTCGATCGAGAGACTCCGTAGCACCCCGTAGGTGAGTTCCGTGGTCGACACGTGCGGGAGTTTCTCGCGAACTAGGTCGGCCTCTCGGCAAGCCAGCAGGTATCTGAGATCCTGTTTTTTCTCTGGCGTCTAAATTTTATACCACTTGTCATCTTCAATCTGATTAATCCGGCTCCAAAAAAGTGTTGAACTATTGAAGAGAACAGTGCGTCGGCAGGATTCGGTTGTTGTTTTCCGTCCGGCCTTCTCCCCAAAACATCTTTTGGCACAACATCCGTAACCGGAAGAACATGAATCACCCCACCGGAAAGCAGTTCTCCTGTGGTTAAGCGTCAAACTTCCTATTCACTGGTCCCTATACCCCAACCGGCATAAGCACTCGTAACTGCTTCATTTTGAACATAAACTGACGTTTTTCCATTATATATAGAAAGTATATAAGAACCCTATCCAATGCTCCTGTTTAGCCTGTTCCGATCTTCCTCGATAAGCCTGGTTGGCATTCCCATTATTCTTTCTACTCGTCTTCTTGCTCCAGCTACGATTGTTTTAGTACATAGGTGAGAGTTCCAAACGGACTGACTAAGCCATCGCCACTTTTTTCTTCTAAAAGAAACTATTTTGATTTAAGTGAAAGGACAAGAACTTTCGTTGCCTGATATTCATAAGCCCGAGTATCACGATCCCAAAAAAGTAGCCCGAAGTGACTGACCATATAGTGACGTTTTTTCCCTTTTTCAGAGACGAGAAAAGTAGCAACCATAGACCTAGCTCACAGAAGAAGGGGACTAGTTTCGACAGGAAAGAGGGAACATGGTGTTGTGCTTCTTACCTATTGTATTGGATCTATATACCGCTGATTCAATCCAGTCCACTCATTGAATTTGGAATTTGACTATCTTTCATGTTAAGTTAATTGCGTTTCGTAAAAAAGAAATCTCTATTCTAAACTAAACTAAAGATCAGGAACAATCGAAAAAAGCCAGAAACGAACGGTATCCCTTTGAATCCTGAATATGGTGAGACCTCCGATTGTACCAACCTACATATGTCTTTCTTCCTGATCAATCGTATTTTCATTTTTTTCTGTTCCAATAAGATCCGAAAAATGCGAAAGAAAAGTTTGATTTGGGAATTATATCCTACTCTTTTTCTCCCCTCTTCACAGAAGACGGAGAGATGAATTGATCGCTTGCAGCGCCTAGGTCGGGACTGACGGGGCTCGAACCCGCAGCTTCCGCCTTGACAGGGCGGTGCTCTGACCGATTGAACTACAATCCCAGGAAAATTAGGTCTATAGCAGCCTAAAAATTCTTTTTCATTTTTCATATTTTATGTTCTGGGACATAGATATTCTTGATATCCTATTATGAATCGCGTCAGTCTTCCTCCTTCTCCATTGTTCCAATAAGATCCGAAAAAGGCGAAAGAAATCAAAAAAAAGTCAACCTGAATTGAATCATGACTATAAACGCTATTCTGATATTAAGATTCAATATAGATGAAATCGTGGAAGCGGACCTTTTCTTTCCTTGGACCACGTAAGAATTCGTCGTCCGATTGAATCGTTCAGTTCCTGGATGCTCCATAAAAATCCATCGCTATTCCTTTCCTCCACCGTCATTCCAAGTCACAAGAGAAAGATTTGATTTTGAATGAATTGAAACTTATAAAGGGCGAAGCAGTAATGCAATGCAAGAGGCCGGAAATCTTTTTGTTTCTGATGATGAAGTTATGTGAAATTTTTTCAAACCCGATATTTCAAAGTCGGTAATGTTAGAAGACGACTGTCGGTATCTGATGGTCAGATACCTACACGGTCGGTATATCTTTGAAAGCTCAGACGGAGAGAATAAATGGACTCCTCGAAGGCTACTTAAGGAACTTTAATACAAACCAGAAGGACTGGAGCTGTTGGATATTTCTCATTACTACTAGAACTTAACAACCAAAAAGCTCTGCGTCGAACTTCAGCCCCTTCGAGTTGGCCACGGGGCAACAGCCTCTGACGCCCCACACCATTGCGACAGGAGGGAGCTTGCCCATCAGCCTACTTTGCCAAGAGGTGGCAGGAGGATAGCAGAAGCTACCCAACCTACTTAAACAACCGTCAGGCTTAGCCCGGTCTGAAGAAAGAAGGAAGTAGACCCTGTAGAGAAGCAGATAGAGCCTATAGACTCAAGCGACCATAAAAGTGAAAACTCACCCTGTATTCCATGTAAGTCAGTTGACTTCGATTAGACCAGACCGACCCAGAGAGGAACGTGCCCACGAGGGCACCCCCAGATGTTGTAGATGAACCTAACGACGACTTCAAGAAGTTGAGTATATCATAGCTGACCGCACCATGGGCTAGCCCATACACCGACTGCACGAATGGAATACTACTTAGTCAAGTAGAAGGGCCAACCTGAGAGCAAGTCAAGCTGGGAACGGGCTGAGACTGACGATTCCGAAGACCAAGTCAGAGACTACTGGACGTCTCGCAGAGCGACTCTCAACGAGGACGTTGAGACTGTTCGAAAAAATTGGTCCACCTTTACTAAAGATCAAAGAGTACGAAGGGCTTTTTTTTATAGAGGTTAACTCTGGCTAATAAGGAAAAGGTTTTTTTTTCAATCCAAGTTTGACTCTGATTAGATCAGCCGCGCAAGCGCTAAGTAAGCAAGCGTAAGAAAACCGAGGAAAATAACGTCAAGGAGAAAGGAACAAGGGGGCCAGAGGCACCGATCAAACTATCTTTTCTTTTTCTCTCTTGTATGGAAAGAGGGGATGATATGTGGCCTAGTATACTAACAAGTTTGGTCAACGAGACTGACGTACGTAAGTCGACATAGCTCCATGTATACGTTCTTTGGAGCGGCAATCTATCAATAGAATGAAATGAAAGAATAGTTACGTGAGCCTAGGGCAACGAACATGGCTCTTCAGTGTCTATACAAAGCCCTTCTCTTCTTCACTCAAAGAGATAATGCAACCGAAGAATGGTACTTTATCAAGAATGAATTGAATCTTTTGCTGTCAAGTTAGACGGATAAAAGGAAATGCCACGCTCCGCGTGTCACGAGATATGGGGCGTTCTAATCGAAGGCTCATACTTACCGGCCTTATTACGGTAAGGCCAATGCACTATGATCCGTGGCAACAACGCACTATGAAGGAGCCAGTTTCACATTTCTTTTTCTTATGAGACTCGAAAATAAACTGATTAAATCATCTTCTTCTAGTCTTTCAATTCCACTGACGTTCACCTTACGCTATTCTTTTGCTCTTTTTCCATGATGAATTAAATTAAGCGCGGCTATCGCTCTGACAAAGTCTACTTTACCGCAGACTAACTTCTTACTTCCCAAAACAAACGGTAAAGAGGATGATGAAATCGGTGAGCTATGGGCCACAGGAACTAGCAGGTAGCATAGATACTGTAGAGAGCTCCCTGTATGTACTTTTTTGACCGGTGGGTACAATCCATGTGTGGCTGTGTTCTCCACATTCAGAGTAAGAAACGGGGAATGCGTGAACAGAAACTCCATACGGCATAACTTCGATTGGTTTGTTGGGGTTTTTCTTTCGATTAGGTTTCGCGCCCGGGAGAACTAAGCTTGTACAATCCAAAATTAGGGTATGAATTTGTTCGTCATCTTGATCTCTTCTCTGTTTATTTTCCCTCTTTTATTATTCTTTTTACATGAATGGATCGGTGAATTGAATATATAATCAGAATATAAAGAAAGATCGTAGCATAGAAAGTGAAGTTTACCATCTCCGGGAGGTGGACTAAGCGCGTCGAAGCTCCCATCATGCTTAATACATGCGAGTCGAACGTAGTTTTCGGGGAAAATCGACTAAAGTAAACTTTTGTCGACCTTTCTTTGTTGTCTAATCGAAAGGCCGATAGACGAGTGGGCGAGACGGAAAGGGTCGTGGCAAATTTGGGTTCAATTCCCATAGCCCCGATGTGTCGAAAAAGACTGATTCAACGAGATATGCCTTGCCTGCATTAAGATTTCAAACTTGTCGTCTACTTTCAGGAAATGTTCGGAAGAGAGAACTTACTTTTATACAACGCCGCATTCTCCGAAAATTGAGAAAGAAGAAAAGATATATTAAGAAAAAGATTTATCCGAGAAAAAATCGTAACAGTTACATCCAATTACAAACTACACGAAAGTTGCCCCTTTTTCATGGGAATTTACCCATCACAAAGATGCACAGAGGAACAAAACGAACTTCATATATCCCTTTTCTACTCAATCCAGAAACAAGATTGGACGTTATTCCGGTTCGTCTCCATTTTTGTTCAACTATTCCTCAAGCAAGGCAGCCGATAAGTCATCGAAAAGTGTGTGTGAATAATATAATAAAAAACATTACTCATTTTCAAGTTTCCCACGGTGATATAATATCTTTTCAAGAAAATTACGCGAGAACCCGCGGTGAAGAAATAAGGAGATCTTTCTATATCAAAATCTCAGTTGAAAAAATAATAGGAAAATACCTGGGTCACCGGGTAAGAATGCGGGGAAGAGCCAAAACAGAATGGTCCCTACTACTCAAAACGTCGAAGGAATGCCACCTACTACTCAAAACGTCGAAGGGATGCCGCCTACTACTCAAATCCCGGTTTTTGCAAAAGTTACGTTCTTCTATGCTTAAAGAAGACTTAGAAAGGACAAAGAAGTTTGGATCCGAAAAAGTCTGCTTAGGCAGTTCCTTCGCGGAGCACAGTAGAATGAAGAGGAATTTGTATCAGTATCATTTCAAATCCTTATTCTTATGGAAGAAGAGAAGGAACGATCAAAACCGATATCTTCCTATTATAGATCCAAGAAGTTCTATAGTTTACAACTATTCTTTATATAGTAAAAAGATCTATTGCTCTGCATACTCCCATCAGTTTACTATGAAGAGAAGGAAGAGAAGAATCAAAAGGATCGAACTACCTACTCATTATTCGGAGGTCAATCATAGAACACTAAAAGCTGTGGTATCTTATGGACCTAACATAGATCACATCCCTCACGACATAAGATTGAAAGATCCAAACCTTCCTCTTCGGAGCGGAAACGGACGTGGCCAAAACATCTAAAGATCGGCGTAGTCGCTCATAGGGACATATCTATCCGGATAGAGAATAGTCGAGATCGATTCATAGATAGATCTCTTTCGTGATAGATAGGTATCCCCATGGATAGAGATCAAAATAGGGAAGCCCTCATAGAGCAGTCGACTAGAAGTAGAAGACTGCTGGCTTGAGAGAAGGTGGCCTCCCTCGGGAAACATGGCCCAATTTCTCTTCTTTCTTTTTGATTTCGGGTTTCTTTATTGCCCAGAACGCTAATAGGTGGGGAAGAAGCAAGCCGAACCTCTGATCGACCTGGGCACATAAGAAATCGAGAGATCGTAAGTAACTTAGTGAATGCTCTCGTCTAAGGGCTTGGTTTGGAAGAAGAAAATGAAATAGGAACAACCGCGCTGGTCGTACGTAATAGATCGACTTTCATGCTGGTTTGGAGCAAGAACTAGCATGAAAGTTCCATTTCAGTGAAGGACGACGTACCATGATACTTTCTGTTTTGTCGAGCCCGGCTTTGGTCTCTGGTTTGATGGTTGTACGTGCTAAAAATCCGGTACATTCCGTTTTGTTTCCCATCCCAGTCTTTTGCAACACTTCAGGTTTACTTCTTTTGTTAGGTCTCGACTTTTCCGCTATGATCTTCCCAGTAGTTTATATAGGAGCTATAGCCGTTTCATTCCTATTCGTTGTTATGATGTTCCATATTCTTTTAGCGGAGATTCACGAAGAAGTATTGCGCTATTTACCAGTGAGTGGTATTATTGGACTGATCTTTTGGTGGGAAATGTTCTTCATTTTAGATAATGAAACCATTCCATTACTACCAACCCAAAGAAATACGACCTCTCTGAGATATACGGTTTATGCCTCCAAGGTACGAAGTTGGACTAATTTGGAAACATTGGGCAATTTACTTTATACTTACTATTTTGTCTGGTTTTTGGTTTCTAGTCTTATTTTATTAGTAGCCATGATTGGGGCTATAGTACTGACTATGCATAGGACTACTAAGGTGAAAAGACAGGATGTATTCCGACGAAATGCTATTGATTCTAGAAGGACTATAATGAGGAGGACGACAGACCCACTCACGATCTACGTCAGGTATCGGAGATTGATATTGGTTCGAATCCAATTCGTGAGCACATTACTTAGCAGTGAACTGTCCTGCTAGCCTTACCCTGCAGTGAAGTTTCTTCCTTCCCTGACTTGCTTGAAAAAAAGCATTTCTTTTCCTTCGCTCGTAGGGGAAATACTTAACACTGGAATCCGGTCTGTCTATCTTACATCGGTTCTTCCATCTCGTTCATACCCGGCGAAGAAAAAGCTTCAATTCACAACCTAGGATAGCTAACGCTACCTTGCCTGAAGACATGGGATTGCCGTAGAAGTCACATGCCGAGCAAGTTCTTGCCTCCTCTTCCTCTACCTATCTCGGGTAAGCTACATCCATACATAGTCTAATCCTCTGATTTACTGTACTAGGTACGGAATCTTAGTCCCAAGAGTTCTGCAGAAGCGGGCTTAGAAAGGGCGGTCCTATATCAACTTAGTTGATAAAGGCAGGTAGTACCCAAAGACTGACTTTCAAAAGGCAGCTATCTTAATCACGACGTTCTTAAAGGTTGGAGAGCCGGAGCTTTGTTTCAAAAAGGTTGGTATTAGCATTAACACTCGCTTAGGTGCTAAAGGTAGAAAGGTAGATATGTAAATCACTTAGTCCTTGAACTAGGGATAGGGCCTATTAATCAAATTCCAATAGAGTACCAGTACTATACTAGTGAAGGAGGAAATCGTAGTCCCACAGGATTCAATGAAGCTATGCCTTTTTCCTCTGCTTAAGGACTAGAAGGATATTAATTCCTTTAGTTAGAGAGCTGAATGGAAGGAAAGCTTCCCATCCTCATTCCGAAACAAAGAGAGTAAGGCCACTTGTGACCTATCTTATGGGTCCAACCCCTACTTTAAGAGGAAAGCACAAATCCCCTTTTCGTTTAGCCGATATCTCTTGAAGTATTTGTTTTGAAAAGCCTGCGGTCTCGCCTTAATTTAATAACTTTCCTTTGATATATCATTTATCTAGTGATCGAGAAATGCAACTCGATCAGGGTCGAGCCAATTATTGTAATGCTTCACTCACAGCTACAAGACTTTATTGGTCCGGTTCGAATCCCTTCTGCCTTAACTTAAATAGTTCGTACGCATCTTTTTCTTTGCCTTTTGTGCAGTAGGGTCTTTAGACACTTGAGTTGCTGCACCCCCGCGGGTTGGTATGATATATACTCGATTACTCATACTTGATTGCTTGATATATCCATGCCAGTAGGGAGGGAAATACTTAATTGGCTTCGAGCTGCCCTTCTCTTTTTGAATATGGAATTCCGGCGGGGCATATTTCTTTATAAAAGAAAGCCCTATTTTTGTTAGCTGTTAGCGCGCAGTAGCCCATCTCATGATACGGAGAGAACCATTTGATATGAGTAACAATTAGTTTCCTTTCACCGGGCGTGTGGCATTAAGAGCCCCTTGGGATCCTTCCTCATCAAGAGAAGAGATCCACTCATGCATAGCTTCGACTAAGAATAATAATACAAGGGAGTCTTCTTCTTCGAATCCTTTTCGGGCGAGCATAGCCGCCCTAAACTTACGTGCTATCGTAAAACGATCAATTTCTTAATATAAGAAAGAAAGTCGCCTAGTTCGGTCTGCTACAAGGCTATCCGGTGTCGTTGTTTATCCCCCCTTATTCATTAAGATTGGGTTGATGTTCAGTGACTGGCCTTTCTCTTGCTGTTGTCGAGTGCCTGCAGCTTTACTTCTTTCTTCCACATAGGCCAGCCCTCCTCGCTTGCATGCCTTGTGGCGAACTAGACTGACAATTGTGTATATAAAGAAGAGTTACGCTCTTGAAACGCCCTTCAAGAAAGAGGCATCAGTCGTCTTTTTTTCATTTTGATCTGGCTATATCCGTTTTTTCGAGAAAAGGTCCCCCCTCCACCAACCGCCCATCTGGACTAGCCGCGCTGTCAAAAGCAAAGCCATAGCAGGATAGGTCAAACTGATTTGAAAAATAACATTCAGAATAATCAGCAGCGCCTACTAGCATTTTTTTTGTCTCGCATGGCGCTAGGCACAATTCTTCAAGCACAGATCTGAGAGAATGATAGGCGTTTTAACAACATGATTTGAGAACGAGAATGCCTTGTAAAGAGCTCACTTCCGCAAGGTTTCAAACTTTAGTTTGAAGAAAGTGTTGATTGAAGGAAGAAAGAACTCTTCTTTATATACACAATTAAAAGTAACAACATTTCAAAGTCGGAAATCCACAGTACTGGAAATTCTTCCTAGAAGGCCAAGGTGTAAGCGAGGAAAACCCTCCTGAAAACTTTAGAAAAGGCATCATCAACACCTGGGTCACAATCCCCATTGTCATTGGACCGGGTAGCTGTGGTACTAAACCATCTCGATCACGGGTTTCATTCTACAAGTTTTTCTGTTCCGGCACATGCATAGAAGGAATGACAAATTAAGGGATTGGGCTTTTTCCCACACCGGAGGGCACAGCCCAAGAAAGTGCAGTCGAAGTTCCAAGTTATAATAGAACGGTAGCTCACTGAACGAAATCCATTTAATTTAGTAGGGAAGTTGTTTTCCCGCCCCGGCGTAGTAAGAATCAATAGATTCACCAAGGAAAGGGAAAAGCAATGCTTTTTCTTAGCGCCCGTTCTAACGAGTTAGCCAATCCACTTCTTGTCTTCACTTTGGTAGGCCAAGGTGTAAACGAACATAGATAAGCTAACCAGCATACTTTCTATGTTGAATAGAAGGCAGGGACAGATTGACCGAAGGGCGTTAAGCGTTGACGAGCCGAAATAAGCTTTCAATCGAACATCGGAAGAAGGTGCTAGCTCAATTGCTTGTGACATTGAGCATTGAGGGGCGCCCTGCGCACAGAGCAACGAAAAGGTGCGCAGCGGATCGGTCAAGGAAGTAACCACCGATAGAAAAAGAAAGAGTAACCGGACCGAAGTCCTTTACATAACCTGAAGAGAACTAAGGAATCAGGGGCATAGGCATACGTAGAATAAGACGGGAATGAAAAAGAGAGGCTTTGTCCCAGCCGGTATAATAAGAAGACTAAAGAGGAGAAGTGCACTATTCAACAAATCACAGAGCTAATGACAGAACCGGATATCTTATATAGAATCATAGAAGTAGAGACGGGCGGTCCTGCCATAGATTGCGCAGGAGGTCAAGCTATCCTCTTACTTTGAAAGAGAGGGGAGATCAAAGTCTTGCATAAAGAGTGGCTTCCGCTGCACACCTCGATCAGTCAATCAGTTAAGAAAAGGCTAATCACATTCTCATTATCAATCGGCCGTTGATACTCAATCGATTCCAAAGCACAATGCTAGCAGATGGCGGCCCTTTCTTCCTTTGAATTGAGCTCTTTTCCCTGAGCTGAGGGTGTGAAATACCTTGGAGTAGCCGCTCTTGTTGCTTTGGCATTTGCAATAGGAAGTTGAGTAGGGGCATGCCTTAAGGAAAGGACTCAGTCTCTCGGGTATCTATCAGCATATAGAGATCTTGCCTCTGCGTCTGCTGCTATTGATGTGTCCGCTCCCATGGACTCTTTTGAGTCAGATCAGTAGGCGAGAAGCTCACATCCGGCTCCATAGATAGAAGGTAAGATCAGACTCATCTTATCTTGACTACTCCCTAGAAAACAGAACTCTTAACGATGCTTTGAATAGCAATCTTTCGTACCCCAGACTTGCTGGGAAAGCTTAATAGAGTGACCAAGCGTCGACCTTAGACGAAGAGAGTGTCCAATCCAACCAATCACGACAAGCTGCCCTGCACTAAGCAAGTCGTAGTCCCAGCTTTTTTTCTCCTTCGATTGAGTTGGATTGGAAGAGTCAGCCTGCGGGGTAAGCCTTTTTCACGTGTGCGCATGATTTCTGATTAGTAAGTCTTTTCTGGAGTAAGAAATCAAATTCGAGCTAAGCGTCGTTGACTTAGCTTGGGTTAACTTTAGAGCTCCGACGATGTGGCTTACTCATATGATGCGTGGGAAGAAAGAGATGCGTGCCGTAGGTCGAAGCCTTCTATCAATCGCATGCTGGTCTATCATCTTTAGGCAGTCGCATACTCGAGTGGATTGCCCTATGTATCTGACCTAGAACCGAATTTCCCAACAGTAGCTCTTGGTATACTACTATGGATTTCAATTACACCATAACTGACGGAGAGGAGGTGGAGCGGGTTGACCCTCTTAAAGAAGATCGATCTGGAAGAGGAGAAGTCGATCCATTCAAGTCCAAAGCAAGGTGGAAAGTCTAAATTCAATGCTGCGGTTGATGACCGTAGCAATAGTAAACTGGAGGGAAGCTGCTTGGAAGGTGGCTTCCGCTGTTGAAAGCCTAGCTCATCCATCAACGCATGGCATATCTGTATCCCCTGATAATGATCATTCCTATTCGATATCATGAATTGGTCTGCCTGTCAACCGTTTCTATATGCGAGATGGAGGGCAGCTTTGGTTTGGAGCTATTCACTCCCGGCTGCATTATCCTCGCCTTGTCAATATAGCGCATCTTACAGGGCGCCTTTCATCAAGTAAAGGCTCGTGATAACGCTCTTGTGGAACTAGGCTCTCTGAATATCGTGCGAAAGAGTGATTCTTGACTTGGCATGACCTAGCTTATCCGGATGCGCCCATCATTTGCTTGCCCCTCATTCGCTCGCCTATCAATCGATAAATCCGAGCTAGCGACAGGCTACCGCAAACAAAGACAGAGACGGGTGCGACAACGATAGACAGACTGGAACTCATAATAGACAAGGACAAGAGCGATAGAGTCCTAGCGCAAGCTACCTATCGGATTGCTAGCTTACCGTAGCCTTCCGTCACCCACTACATTGTCTGACGATAACGCCTGCAAGCTACCATTGCTGCCTTCGCCTTCTACTGTGCTCACTCTGTCTTTTTTGCGACGTCGCTGCTCATCGTGTCTCACGCCGTCGTTGACTAGACGTGATCTAGCTACGCAAGACCAAGACAGCGCTAATCTTGCGACTATACAATGTGACGGCAGCCAAGCGTTATATCCTAACCATTCATAAGGGGAGCATTCGATTCAGCGTCTTCCTCTGCGGATAATTCCTCCTATTATGAAGCATCCGTTTTGGAGTAATGTTCAAAGGCTTGTCGCCGATGCTTTCAATCTTTGTTCCCAGGCTGTGAAAGAGAAAGGAGTACGTTTATCAAATGACTGAGTTAGGGCACCCCCAGCATCTAAAGCGATTAGGCGGGGGCAGGATTCGAACCTGCAGTCTTCAGGTCATGAGCCTGATGAGTTGACCGATTACTCTACCCCGCTCCCCTGATCATCAAAGATCTTGGTCATTCTGCACTGCTTGATCCGTTCATTCGTCACCGTACCTGTTCAATGAAAGAAGACAAGGTAGATGCGCTTAGTCCCCAAAAGCAAGAGCGGATTCTTTGCTTCCTTGCCAGTCTTCGAAAGACAGAACTCAAAATTATCTTATATAAAGAAAAAGATACAACATTCTCAGTCATATTCAATCTCGAAAGACCTCCTCACTTCTTCCCTCGCCCTAGGCCCACTCAATCCCGTCGACGAGAAGGGAAAGGAGAGGCGGCAATCCCATAAAGGAAGGGGTCCGATCTGCATGTGTCAAGCACCGCGCACTTCAGAACAGAGAGAAGCTAGCGTCCGAGTCTTCCCTATGCTATCGAATTGCGGACGATCTCTTGCCGCTGTTGGAGAAGGAGCTGGGATCAGATCGTCAGTTCTCCTTGCCGCTGCAAGTCCCACATCCGGAGTCAAGCAAGTGATAGAGTCAGACTTTTTTCGAGAGAGATTGGGATAGTGTTCAATAAACCACCGTTGATGCAATAGAAGTTGCCGCTCTTGATGCAATATCCGGTGGTGAAGGCATTCCCGCTGCGAAAGACTTGACGGAGGGTCCTAGTTAAGTTAACTTTTTGCTGGAATAACCAGTGCTAGTGACTTGACCGTTGTAGGAGGAACCGCTGCGATAAATTGTTCACGTAGAAGCTCATCTTTCATCTGCTGGTATAGACGCTTGGGTCGCTTCGGATGAGGGAATCCAGCTGGCCTTTCTCAATTTCTTTCTCATGGGCATATTTTGAAAAAAAAATCTGACTCAATTAAATAGACACTTCACTTCTACCCTGTGTGGTATTGGAGCTTAGGCCACTAGAACGCGTCTTTTTTAGCTTGAATCTAGGCCTTAAAGTAAGTCAGTCATCTCAGTCTCAGGGACATGCCCAGAATAAACTGAGATTTCTTTGTCAGGTTTTCGGGAATTGAATCAATAGTTAACCACCACTTGCAATTGAATCTGAAGGAGCTGTGAACGGACTCACTGCTGTTGGCAAGAATAGGTTAAGGGGATAGATGAGTCATTTTGAAACGAGAGAGGGGCTTGTTTGAAGGAATTGAATCAGTCTTTTCTTGTGCTAGAACCGATTAGGATAAGGGAAAACTGCTATTTCATCCGGTGTGAGAGTAGACGAAGAGAAGAAGCTGTGGCACTGATTCCTTTCCTGTTGATAACCTGTCCTTGTAACTTTCGCCCTGCTATTCCCACGAATCTCTTGAAATAGTGGGCCTTCTTTCTTGAATTCAAGCCTTGCTTGTAAGTCCCACCCAACTGCCTATATTGTATGACGCTTTCGTTTTCCTCTTTCTTGGCAGCGGTAAACACTCCAACGCTATTTAGATTTAGTTACCTAGCCTGCTAATCTATTGAATGAGGATACGGATATTCGTAACAAGAATAGTAAAGGATTGTTTGTTGGACTGGCCAGTGATTCATGCCCGACTTGAGAGCCTCTTAGCTAGAAGAGAAGTAGAATGATGCTTTTTAATGCTAGTTTCCTAGCAGCTCATTGACTTATCCAGCAAGCCTATTAGCAAGATCGACTTCATGAACACTATGCCAATCCAGCTAGTTCCTCAGCTAGGTGAGTTCAGCGAGTCTCTGATTCTGGCTACTCGTTTAGCGATTAGCAGTTAGCGAGTGTTTATCTATGTCACACTTTGATCTCAGACACTCCTTGCATTGAATTCCGGAAGTTCTCGCTGACCGAGCCACGCGAAGAGTACCAGACTGGTGCTTGTACGTCTTCCCATTCCAGGGTCAATCGAGTCTACGAACGGAGTGCACAAAATTCATTCTTTTTCGAGACCAACCTTTTGTTGTCGTTCAAAGAGTAATTGATTTCTAAGTAGGCATTGTAGCAGTTGAATGTGCTTTCATGCATTAGGCAGAAAAAAAATATGGGTATTCCTAACATTTCCTTAATACTAAGTTTCTCTATCTCAAAGGCCATTGAAAGAGCCGAACATAAGGTTTAATGTAGGAAGTCTGGCTTGCAGAATAAGGTTTCAAGGTTCAACGCGGATCGCATCATACCAGGCAATCCTGATTGAGTACTTTCTTAATCCCAGATCTGCTTTTATAAACCACAAATGAAATCCCCGTTCACTCTTGCTCTTAGAGCTAGTAGTTGAATAGTACGTTCTCTTGACTAGTGGGATAAGTTTCATGCTTGCTATTCCTAGTGCTCTTACTTCCCTCTCTTTGGTCTACCCGGGTTAAGGACTTATGCTTTTGGAAGTCTGGATTGTTGCATTCATTAAAGCGCAGTCTTTTCAAGCTTGATAGTTACCCCTCCCTAGCTACTAGAACAATAGGAAGGACTAGCTTTCTTTCTTTTAAGAAAGCAGCAAATCCTTCTCACAGTCGTTAGTTCGTTGATTAGATCGTCATCCCTATTAGGTCGTAGCAGCTTCAGGATATGACGCATGAGATCGCATTCCCCCACACCCTATAAGCCTTCGAGGTTTATCGTAACCTTGCCTAGTGACTGATACCGGCAGCCCATACGTGGGATACCCAAGACTTAATTACTTGTCTTTATAACTTCTCATTCTGACTTTGAAAATGAAATAGCAGCATAAGTCCTAGTTTAGACTGACGCAGCAATCCTTCCCTCACAGGACCCATGATGGGAATCCTCTGGAAGCTCCGTGTGGGATATCTAATGCTAGAAGTTAGATCAGAAAGGCCCTTCTCAGAAGAATTGGCATGAAGGCTATATCTATCATATAGTTATCGATTGATAAGTGACTTCGTTTCCAAGCTTTTCCGTAATTATCTAAGTAAATCCAGCTCGTCTTTATTCTCTTATTCCATTCATGAGTTGCTAACTTACTCTTTATCAATAGTGTGATTTTTCTCAGGTGTAAGCTAAGAAGTCCGAGTTGAATCATAAATTAACTTTTTGGGGAATGGCCTGCTCGTCATGCTCTCGAAGCAGTCGTAAGCCTAAGGTAAGGTTTGAAATCCGTTTGTTTAGCCTAGCCCTTTATCGAAATAGAATGCGAAGAACCGTGAAAGTGGCACGAACCGGGATATCCTAACGGAAAGAGAAAGGCAGACGCCAATCCCAGGAACGGAGCGTAGAAGGTATGAGTTCGACACCCGCTTAGCCTATAGCTTTATGGCTTAGAAGAGTTGCTGGCATTGGCTCTTTGCTTTAGGGACAGTCGATCAAGGGGATGACGGAAGATGGCAGAGAATGTAGAAGATAGCCACAGACAAGGGCTTTCGGCAAAGAAGGTGTAGGCGGACTGTGATTGGATTGGACAAAGCAAATAAATGCCTTTTTGACAATCTTGAGTTCTTTCCAATCTATTCTGAAGTTATTGGTCCATGCCTCTCTCATTCTCAAAGTAGCTGTCTCCATCCCTTCTATGAGCAGGGCTTTGAACCTCGGATGCTACTAATAAAGGAGTTCTTCTGTAAAGGAAAGGGGCTGGGAGTTACTACTATTACTACTAAGGGACCAAAAAGCCTTTCTCGCCTGTCATGGACCCGGGCTGACGCTCCACCATAGACTTAGATAGACTTAGAATAAGTGGGACTAGAGGACAAAGCATCGAGAAGAAAAGCCTTCAAAGCCAAGACCTACTCCTAAATCAGCAGAACTACGGATGAAGCAATAACTCTCATCCTCCAGATTAGACCATTGTGCCAAGAGCACCACGAATGAAATGAACAAGGACTGATTTGGAAAGAAGGTTTGAAAATCTTTCAGTCTCTCCTGACCGCAAAGGGGCTTCAGATTTGAGGGAAATCAAACAAAGTGTGAGAAATGTGGGACCTGAAGTGAGGACCACGTGGGGCAGGATCCGACCCAGAGGTTTTGGAGTTGACAGCAGCTTTTCTTCCTCAAAGCCAGCCTCAAGGCACAAAGTTGAGGGCGAAAAGCCTTAGAGAATAAAGAAAGAGGGACTTCGACTGATGCTTCTGATAGTGATTTTTCATATACAGATTCTTGGCCTCAGGCCGAATTTCCTAGGAACGGAAGGAATGGCATATACTAAGATGCCGGCGGGCATGGATTCTGGAGCCCCTTATTTACCTGGCGCCAACCTAATAAAAGATCGAAGTACCAAATGCTTAGGTCACCCGAGAGAGGCCTACGGGGCATTACGAGAGAAAAAGCTCAACGGCCGTGGGTCAAGACCAGAGAGCTACAGGTACACCTGGGGCAACAGAGCACTCAGGCGGGGTCGGGGCGAGGGCAGCACGTCACGGAAGTTCTCAGCTTAATCTTACCAGCGCTATATCTTGGGTGCGCGATATGGTGGGACTGTGACGCACAGACAACCCCAAGCATCCCTGAGTTACAGCAGCTGGCGGAGGCAACGCAAATCGGGGAACCGGCAAGTTATTCCGCAGAAGTAAGGCAGCTAGTAGACCACCTCAGTGAGCAAGCCAGGGGTTGGCCAGTGAAGCTTCAATGGAAAGAACACCCAGAGCTCTCGCAATGTGGATGGCTGGGCTAACGCTAGCATTCGCTATCTACATAGCGCTTGCTCAAAGGGTCCGGGGTTAGACTGGTTATTAATACGAGCCTGGAATTTCTCGTCAAGGGTATACTACGAAAGAAGAGCTCCTCCCCCCCCTAGATCGACGCTTAGGAAAAAAAGTAGAGTAGTCGTAATTCGAAAAAGATTAAGGTGGGGCTGGGCAGTAGCGCCGAGATCTCATAGAGGAGGCATTTTGATCGCGGGCTCCCTTTTAGATGTGGATTTTGGTAGTTTTTTCTTATGCAAGACGAGTTAAATGGGATTTTCAAGGTGGAGGTTGACCTGCTTTGTGACAGATGTGGAATGGAGCCTGAATCTACCATTCATGTTTTAAAGGGCTGCCCCTGGGCATCTGGCATTTGGCTACTCTGCCCATTAGCCAATAAAGGAGAGCGGCTTTTTTTCTAATAGAGGGAAAGCTGCTCGAAATTATTAGAGGGTATGCCTTGACTTGTCGTAAGGAGAAGTCGCGTCGCTTCTAAGGTATAACGAAGTAGTTCTAGGATTGGTTTCTGTCTTGCCTAGTAAGGCTGGTAAGTTAAGTATTGTCTAGTTCTTCGAGATTCTCTTTTGATTTGAAGAGGCTTGGACGATGAAAAAAACTTTGATAGACCAGAGGTGTAATGTAAGCAAAGCACCGCGAAGTGTGATTTCGTACTAAAATTGACTAAACTATCTTCACGCTTTCTATAAACAAAAAAAAGAGGCTTTTCCGATTGCTTCGTAAGTGAATAGGGGTGAGTTTAGCTAATGAATTGGTCTTTTGAGTTGTGGTCTAAATAGGATTTCATTGCCTTTTTGTTTTTTAGTTATTTTGATCCGTGTTCTCGCTAACCGAAGATGAATGGGGGGTGCAGAGGCGCAGGAAAGGGTGTGGTTGTTTAAGCATCCAAAAGTTGAACTTGCTCAGAGGTGCTTGTACCCGATCTTGACGGCACTGGTAGTGAGATGCACTTTCTTTTCTCTCTTTTACATGGCTTGTGGCATTGTAGTCTTTTTCTGCCTTTGACTTTGAAGGCTTTTCTCTTTCAAAAGAATGTATTTCCTGCCATTGTATCGCTTTCAAGGTAAACGAACCAACCTCTCGAAATCCAAACTAAGGAGGGCCTCTCTCTCTCAATCGGTTGAATTGGTAACGGCATTGGCTATTGGCCATCCGTCCACTTTTCATCTTCTTTAAGTAGGTCGATTCCCCGTTTAATCAAAAGTTCAATCCTTTTAAGAAAGAGATGCTCATCTGCTCTGGTTAGCTCGGTAGAGTGGCAGGCGAAATCCGTCTCTCTTTATAGATATAGAGTAGGTGGCGTTTAACTTCTTACTCGTGTAGTGAGTTCTTCATGGCCTCCTTTATTTAGATTTAGTTCAATCACGAGTTTAAGGTTTGCGATAGATGTTGCCTTTCCTGGATAAACGATCTCAAATCGGCTTTTTTCTTTTAGCTGATCTGTGAAAATAATCGGGTTTTTTAAGTCATTTGTCCCTGGCATCTTATCTTCCGGTTGGAAGTGCAAGGCAGCAATCATCTGTAGCGGGCTAGCTCACTGAATCGATATCTGTATTTGTTTCAATCGTCGAGATGCTTTTTGCTTTGTCTTTGAAGCCGGATCGTCAATGTATTGGTTTTGATCTCTCCCCTGCCTATTTGGAGGGCTGACAGTTGAAGGAAAAGAGACCTACGAAAAGAAGTCCTGAACTCCAGATTCTCTTTCTGTTGAGGCAACATCAACTTAAAGCTTTCCTCTCCCGACTCCACTGATGACTATCTCCTAACGCCTCGTCCCTCTCCTTGACGTATTTTCGGTTCCCTACTAATGTCAATATTCGAGCGAAACTCCTCTTTCTTCGCTTTTTTCTATTGGTTTTGGCTTAGTCGAGTCCCTCACAGCCCAAGAGAAAGAAAGACTCCCGAACCAAAGAAAGGGATGAATCAGTCCATCTCCCAAGAACTAGCTAATATCCGGATTAGTCCTCAGGTGTGGAAACTGACCCCTAATCTAAGGGCATTCCTATCTCTCCTCTCTTTCGAGGCCCTCTGCCGAGTGTCGAGTTAGCTTATGCTTCCTGTCCTAACTACTTCGCCTAAACCTGATCGTGTTCCTGCTCCCTTTCTTGATTCTGTTGAGGTGGGAACCCCCGCATCCCCCTTTTGTCGAGTAGCCCAAACTCCTTAACGAGCGAATGTCTTTCCAGCCCTCTGCCTGACGCTTCGTTCCCGGAATCTATGTCTTCCCCGCCGAACCCTATTAAGTTAAACTACGATCCTAGTTAGCCGAGTAGCTGCATTTCTTGAAAGAAAGCTTTAACCCCAGACCTTTCAGTCGAATCTTCTTATCCAGATTCAGTTTGTGATCCTAAACCTTCTGCCCTACCTTCTTCAAGGGACTAAACCAAGGGAATCAACTGAAATAGATGCTGAGCTACCCTCTCTCCTGTGAAGAACTGGTGGCAAGAGCTCAACTCCCGAAGTCAAGCAGTTCTCCTTTCCCCTCTCCTAGCTCCATCGGGTTACTCTTTCGCCCCTAAGCTAACGTTTCGCTCCTACTCAAATCAAATTTCACCATACCCCCGGCCCTATCCTTATCTGTCTTTGGCTTATGCCTTTAGTTAGCTCCTACGGGATACCTAAAAAAAATCCCTTTCGGCGGTACTTTCCCAGTGGAATCTCAGGTTTTGGCTGATTCTATCTCAGGTGATTCCCCGGTTGAGGTGGTAAATTCCTAAACTTCGACGCTTCAGTCTCGCATCAGTCACAGGATCAGAACCCTTTCCTGCTTTCAGTCGAGCGTATACTAACCTTTCAGTCTTAGGAAAGCTGTAAGCCAACTCCATTCCAAGACTTTTTAGTTTCTATATAGTAGAGCATCTTATCCCCTATCCCTTCTAAGAGCAGCTAAGCTCCTCCCCCCTTATCCCTTCGATCTGGTTGTTAGTCTCGTTCCTCTCCTGGTAGGTCGAGTAGCTTCGAACCTACTTTCCTGCATCAAAGGGGCCGGGTTAGTAGCTTCTTCAACTCCTCTCCTATGAAGGGAAGTCAGTCTTTAGCTGCTTTCCCTCAATACCAGGTAGTGACGTATCCTAGCTTCACTCCCCGCCTCTAAAGAAGAAGCTTTCCTTGCCCCACAGTAGCGAAAGAAGGATCGAGGATAGCACTGAAACCACCAACCAAAGGAGATTACTCTAGTTGAAGTAGTATCGGAGGATGTTTTGACTCGACCAAGGCGGAGGCGTATAATAGAACAAGGTATGTTCCGGTCAAAGATTATCTGGTTGGGATAGGGAACGAAGTTTAGCTCGACCATAGGGAGAGGGCACTCTGCGGCAAAAACCTGAAATTGCTTGTTCCTCTTTATTCTTATGTTCTCGCATTTATACTAATCAATAGAGTTTCAAGCTGAAGCGTTTACCAAAAACGAGAGTTTAAAGGAAAACGTCATATCTCGTTCTGAAGCTTTCTTGGTCCCTTTCTTCAAAAGCGACACTTCCTTTTCTTCTATTTCAGGTTCCAGCTCTGAGGATTGGCTTTCAGTCCCGCGTTGGCAGGGATTGGCTAGAAGACTAGGAAAGGTCTTTTTTGGCTTTTCAGAATGGATGGGCGTGACAAGGCTTTCCGAGAATTGCATATGAGCTCTTGGACAAGGCTCTGCAAGACCTTTCGTTTAATATCTGTATAACCGGTCTTGGCAAGAATGCCTTCAACTAGATATAGAAGAAGCTGCGACGAAGCGAATCTCTCGGAACCCTCTCCCGTCGGTCGAGCTAAACTTCGTTCCCTCTCACTGCCAGCTTGACTGCATTACCTTCCTTCGTCACCTTCCCTTTGTCCCTTAACTGCTGACAGCAATTAGCTTTGAATCCCGGATTTTGCTTTGTCTCATGCAAATCTTAGTTTCCTCTCATTTTCTAACCTCTTATGGAAAGCAGCCAAGCGGGTGAAGCCGCGGGGGAAGGAAATCGCGGATTCCCTGCCCTACTTTACCTATCCCGGTCTACGAAAGCCCAAGGTCGATCGTGTCGCTATAAGAGCTCCTTCCGGAGGGTTCATTTCCAGCATAGTGGTGAACCCCTTTTAGTTTGAGACTGTGGAAACCCTTGTAGGCTATTACTGTCTTTCTTTCATCCTTTCTTTCTCTTGCTTCTGGAAACTCTTTCTATCGGGGCAGTCAAGTTCCCCCCCCCTTCTTTGTGATGTCAAAGCAGTGTATTCTTGAGTTGACTTGTCTTCCCCGAAGCCGGTAACCATGGAGGTCGGAGAAGTCCTATCTCGAGTGTGGGGCCTAGAAGCCTTCTAAAAGCTTGAATCCCTTATTTATTGAAAAGAGGTAGCAGAACTGTAAGAGTACGAATTGCTCTTGCTTTTTGTATAGAGGAATGCTTTTGTCTTCATTTATCTTTCCCTTTTGGAAAGCCTTATAAAGTTCTTTTTCTGATCAAAAGGAATCTAAAGTCTTGAATACTCTTCTTGGGTCTTGGCTTTTAGTAGAATATCTTTGAAAACAGCGCATGGATGCTCTGTTCCGGACAAAACCTCGCTGCTTCTTTCGAGAGAAGCACTACTAAGAAGGGCCGTTAAAGCGAAACCATTCCTCTCTTTCGTATATGAGCTGTCTCGCGCTACTACCTATTTCTGTTTATAGAGTATCTTCCTTTCCTTAGTCGGAGCAGTGAGTGTACCCAGTCTACCGAGGAAGAATGATACAGATGCTGCTTGTTAGAGATGCCCTAAAGGAGTAGCGAAGCGCTCTTCTGGTGAGTTGCCTTTGACTAGCTCAGCCGTGCCGTCAGCGACATTTCTTTCTGGTTGATGATTCCTTCTTTCGTAACATATATCTCTCCTTTTCTCTGCTTGCTCATGGAACAACTACTAGCGACTCCTCTTTATTGGCTAGCGGGCGTGCCCTTCTGGCGTGGGTGTGCTGTCGATTATTGATTCAATCCCCTAAATAATCAGACACCAGCAATGCTTTGGCTAGCCCATTTCCTTTCTGTCTCTGTCTGTATAAAGTCGAGTTGATAGTTTGCTAGAATAGGGCTTTTTGCGTAGTAAAAAAATTATTAGTGAACCTCTGGGCTTCATAAGTTGGATTTGGAACTACTGGAATAGACCCTAAGTCAAGAAGCAAGGGATGAGCTGCTTAAGAATGAGTAGTCGCGAGCTTTCGGGGCGGAGCTCTTCATAGAGCCTCAGTTCTCATAGCGAGGCTTAGGATAGGGCACGGTTTACTTGAAGTACTTTCTTAAGTCAATCACCCTTGGCGCGTCTGGTCGTATCGTATATAAGAAGACGCCTTTCTTTTAGGAAAGATCTTTCCCTATCTTTAATTAAATAGAAATAATGAAATTGAAATAAGCTATAGACCTCATTTTCCTGGGATTGTAGTTCAAATAGGTCAGAGCACCGCCCTGTCAAGGCGGAAGCTGCGGGTTCGAGCCCCGTCAGTCCCGACCTAGGCGCTGCAACAGGATTTCATAGAAAGAAAGCAGTAAGCCTAGCGGCTTTCCTATGATCAAATAGCACTCAGGAAAGGATTTCTCCTCAAGTAAGTGTTCCGAAAGAACGGAAAAAAAAAAAAGAATAGGGCATTCGCGATGCCATCTGTATGGTCTAGCTGTTGATGGTACCTCACAATGGGGTGCAGCCCACGCCGAGCCAACAACAGAACAGGTCCTAATATACTGCGATCACCCAAACCTTTCTAATACTTCAATCCTGTATTGTATACGAAATTTCTTCAGTTGCTTACTCGCCCTAAGCACAAGCCAGACCGAAAAGAAGTTCTTTATCCATCGAACGGTAATGGACGAAGAGCGAGGAGGCATTCTTCAGAGAGAAATTGAACGATAACTGAAGAGGTAATCCTTTTTTTAGTTTAAGGAATAGGCCTATTCCCTCCTATAGGAGGGTGGGAGGCGCTAGTCTTAAGCATTTCTTACCTTTTTCTTCCGTTTGGGAGGGTAAAAGTGAAGTATCAGTTGTGGAGTCTTTAATACCGTTTGGGGTTCAGTAAGAGGGTTCCTTTCAGTGGCATCAGGATGCTTAGCTAAGCGCGATTGATTCTCTTCACGCTTGGATCAAGGAGCTTTACTAGCTAAGGTAAGGAAAGAGATGCAAAGTGCGAAATCAAAAGAGGGAACTCTCCACTCGATCGTCCGTGTCTTTCGGATGGTGTTCTCGGTCCTTTCTTCCGTCATGCCTGGCTAGGAGTGAGAGAAGTGATGGCATTATTAAAGGCTACCTCTTCCCTTTCTAAATAGAAGCCAAGACTAAGAGAGCTCATTTAGTAGTTTTTTATTTCCATTCTGCTTGGATAAAAGCTACCCGATTCTCCAACTTCTATCTTTTGTTTGTGGTTTAAGGGCTGGCACAACACATGGACTTAGACTTATTTTTATGAAACCATTCTTTAGCAACTCATCTACTTGTCGCCTGAATTCAGCATACTCCATAGTCTTCATCTTTGTCCTCTATGCTTGAATTTAAGCTGAAATCCCGGAATTCAAGATCAAGGGTGGAATCTTGCGTAAAGGCCTTGTGTACAGGTAGGCAGGAAGAGATAGTTGCTTGCAGGCCTCCACCAGAAGTGATGAATTGCTTTGATCCAATCTGCCTCCTAACCATTGCAGGTGCATAGCTAATGGCTCCCCACATTTAGGTTTTGCCACATCTGTATATCACATCGCATGGAGTCATCCAGGGTGCTCTCCACACTTCACTCTGATCGTCCATATGGCTGAGCATTTCAATCCACCCCAGGAAAAAGTATGTAAGGTCCCGGCCACTGAAAAGAGTGGAATTCGATTTTCTGTGAAGTAGAGTAAAGTGAATCTGTCTTTGATACAAAAGAGATGGCTCTCCATCCAGATGTATAATAATGGAGCACATCCTAAAAATATCCTCAGTTCTGCAATGATTCAAAGACCGATCCTGGGGAATAAATAAAAGGTTGAATCACAGGTTGAGCTTTCAGTAAGCCCTTTTTTATCGACTCACTAGACGGGGAATATGCGTACAGTAGAAAAAGCTTAAAGCAAGACGCAATGCTACCATAAATCTTTGAGAGTTTTACCAACCCTGCCATCCTAGAACGTTAGCGTACAAGAGGGGCATTTCTCAATTGAGTTAGAAACACCCGCAGATAAACTCTCAGATGTGGAAGTTTTATTCCGATTTATTTGGCCTTTAGTTGGCTGCATTCTAGGTCTCACCTAAGATCCTTAGTCTATCCGAGGCTATCGTTAACTGGGGCACGATAGAACCGATGGTCAGTACCTCTTTACTTTACTAGGGAAGGGGTTCCCGGGAGATAGCTCTGGTTCGTGCGCATTAGAAGTAGACATGAGTGGTTGTCTTAGCGCGCATCGAAGCGACATGCGTGAAAGACCTTGCCTCAGTGCCTTTGTCCTTCTCGCTTTCTTTCTATCTAAGCTCTTCGATCCTGCCTCACTTTGATTCTTGCGCTTGCTTGTGCCCCCTTCTTTCTTTGGCGCTTGCCTGGATCGCTATCATACTAGCAGTAGTGCTGTTTTTTATTTGAGCTTCCCTTTTTCCTTTTATCGAGCATAATGAGCTTTTTCGAATCGGGCTTTTTGGTCAAATTCTTTGCCGAAAGAGTTCTCCCTTATCGGATGGCATCAGATTCCGGAAAAAATTAGCGAAAATTATGGGTATTATTCGGTTCCAGTGGCTTCGACGCTTTGTGGGCGATATCGGATGGTATCTCACCGCATAAGTGTCAGGGATGGCGTAGTTCATTAGTGCTTTCCCGAGGATGTCTGTGCCTGCTCTCTCGTCTTTAGTCTTTCTCGGCGTCAACCGTTCCTATACCTTACCTTATTGCGCTGTGCGCTCTTCGCCTTCTAGCTAGCAAGCCTTAGGTAGCTTGGGGCGAGATAGAGCTCAAAGACAGGCTGAGGGCAAGAAGGACAGACGAGTGCTTTAAATCAGCCTCAAAGCAAAAAAAGGAGAAAAGAGAAATCAGAATAGAGGTAACGGTTGAACGAACGGTAGGCCCAACTCTGTATACTTAGCCGGAAGCAGGGCATTCCACCGATTCGACTTAGGGAGAATAGCTTTCCCCTATAGTTTAAGAGCTTCTTTCCGTTACTAGTTGACAAGTTTTGTATTCACTCGGAGCCACTCTGTAAACAAAACAGGCCGTTAGTCAAGAGGTTAGTTACCGTGTTCGGTATCGCCAGAGAAAGTAGAGAAGGACAGTGACACAATAGCTCTAACATAAGCAAGCTTTCAAGAGGGAGCAATGCAGAACTCTAAACTTTAGACTTCTTCGGCTTTTTAACCATTCGATTCGCGGGCTTAGTCACCCCTACCTTATGGATGGTTTCATAGCTTCTGTCAGGTCAGGAGTGAACGAAGGAAAGGTGCTTTCTTTGAAGCCTTCCTTTGATTGTGCGTTTACGCTTTGTTTAAGAAGCTTTTAATGCGCTTTCTAATCCGCTTCTGTAAAGAAAGGAGAACAGAGAGGCTAAGGCTAACTAACTTACATGATTGAAACTATGCCTGAAAGGTGAACAAGAAGAGTGTTCACTAGTAGCTAGTATTGAAAGAAAAGAAGCCGTTCCTTCGCTGCTTGCTTCGTGCGCTAAGAGCTTTCTTTCCTTGCCAAAGTTAGGATAGGAAGAATTGAATAGGAACATAAAAGGACATTATTCAGAGTGAAGAACTACCTTTGCCCTAACTCAGAGAGAGAAGGCCGCTCAAGCAGAATCCGAATACGACTTTCGCTAAACTTAAGCTCTTTACTGCTAAGCTGATCACAACTTCACATTCAACAACAGCAAGAAGACGACTCTCAGTATGCTGACCACGGACTGACTATAGCACCAACAGCTAGCTTGCTTGGTATCGGATCTTTCCTAAATGAATAATTTTCCTCTCGACGGGAACTCCTACTACTTCTAGTTAGTCTACCTACGTCATTCTTTTGAAGTGAAGCAGAAAGCAGATGGACACTTTTTCACTAAAACAGCAGTTAGGCCCTTTCCATATGTCCCTACTAAAGCACTCGAGGAAGAAGAAGCAGACGAGTACGGTTCATACGGTTATGCCGCATCTCCATCTCTAGGAGAAGCAGCGTCATCGATTCCTAAACTGCTAATGCCCCCTCTTCCAACTGAAACTCATTCAACAGGAGCAATTGCAGCTTCTTCTATTCCCTTCCTACCCGAGCTCCTAACTCGTTGACTTGAGGATGTCACTGGGGATGTGTACATAGGAGAGCTATTCAGGCTTACGCAGGATTTTACCCAGGATATTCAAATTGACTACTCAGAATGCGAGATGCCAGAAGAAGGGTAGAGATATTTGTGTTTAGCGGGACAGGATCACCGGAAAGCGGGGAAAGGGAAGCTGCTAGCCCTGATTCGGGGTCTTCTTCTGGCCCAGAAGCTCTTTCCGAAGCGCAGGAACATAAACTACCGGAGATGGCCAATCGGCCGGGTTAAACGTCACTCAAATACGGGTAAAAAAGAAGCAAGCTGACCGGCTTTCTAAGGAAGTAGGGCCGTAATACCAAACCCTTTCTTTTGAATATCCCGCCTCTACCACTTGATCTGGTTGGGCTGACTTCTTCGGCTTAGGTCCCTGGGTCACAATCTCCTGCCCGAAATGACGGAACAAAGGGAGTCACGGGCTAGCCTATAGGAAGAAACTACGACCCCGCCCACGGAATAAGTCCAGTTACGGATTCGAACGAATGCCCGAGCTAGCTTTAAGGTATACTAGAGTAGTAAGAGTCCCACTTGAAACGGTTAGGGGGTCATCGAATCGAGTTGTACCACTTTTGCTTTGATTCCGTTACGAACTTCATTCTCCAGTCTCGGTTGTACATTACGAGTCCATCTCATCAACCCCTCAATTTGGTACTAGATCAAGGATTGGAAGATCTCGATCTGCGAGCCCTGGCTCGACGATAGAATCCAAAGATGAGGTAAAGTCGCTAACCTTCTTTCGTCCGGGTCGTAATTGAATGTTTTTTCGTATATAAAGCTCTTTCTCCTTCGGACCCTCATTCACTACGAGGAATTTGACCCCATCTTCCTAACCTCAATCTTTTGCCGTATAGCGTACTTTATCGAAAAGGTTGAGCATTCTTTCATTTAGAGATGTCACATCAATCAGAACTACTGTTTGAGACAAGGCATTCTCACCCCTCAACGTCTCGAAAGAAGAGACAAGGGCTGGAAAGAAGCAAAGAGTCTCCTCATAGCACTACTTCTCAGAGATAGCGTTAACGGATCTATTTCATTTCATAGTGCTACGCTTCGTTCGCATGAAGAAAGGAAGGAAGATAGTCTGGTCGGTTTCCCTTAACAAGGGGTCAGCACTCACAGGTTATGAGCCTTGCGAGCTGACCTAACTGCTCGACTCCGCGCATCTTTTCCTAGTCTTATTCAATCTATCATGAAAGCTCTTTATCCTTTTTTTGGTGGAAACCGTACTCCGCGAATGTGGTTTATACGCGAAAGCTGGCACTTGGATTTTTACATGATAAGCGAACCTTCGCATCTTTTGTTCGAAGTTCTTCCTTTGCAGCAATTACTAGATCTTCCTTTTCAGATGCGTGGGTCAGCAAGCCTTTGTTGTAGTTTCAGTCAAAATAGAATAAAATAAGTTCTTTGCGATCCTGACTCGCGCAGCATCCCGATCGCAGTGAAGTCACTAATAAAATTCCCCAAAAGACGAGATTAAAGTGTTATTCTAGCGCATTCACAAAAGCTTTTTTCAGGGAGCAATTCCTTTTCAAGATTGGCAGTTCTTGGTTCATAGATCCGCCCGGTGACAAAAAGCATCCTTTAAGTGAGAACCAAAAAGGAAAGAATGCCATCCCTGCTTCTTGGGGAAGGAGGGGCGGGCAGGCGAACGGGAAAATCTATCGCGCTTGTGGGGGGCTGCCCTTTTTTGAAGGACACGGTGGGATCTTTGAGCATCATCAGAAGTGGGCACGGGAATAGTGAAACAGTTCGGTTCCTATCTACCGTTGGTGTGAAAGGCCATCGCTGCAAACAAAGATATAAAGCAAGACAGAGTCGTCAATTATAGAGACCATCGGTGCATACCCTCCCAAAGTCTCTCCCTTCCCTATCGTTCGTAACTGTAATTCGTTGACTGCGGAAAAACCCACCTAGCATAGTCAATAATCTTTCTGGATACCCATCCAGTCCGCGACATTAGTTACCATGTTGTAATCCATCATTGTGATAACAACCCAGCCCCCTAACCAATAACTGTTTCAAGAAAGAAAAAAAGGGAGTGGGAATTCATCCCAACTGTGATTTAATTGTGACGAAACCAGGAAGACTGGGTTTCCGCGACGCACTGCGCTAACGAAAAACTGCCTGTTACCGTTAAGCGCAGACGCATCTTTCGAATGCATTCTTTTCGATCACTTTGGGAGTGTGAGATACCTAGTTTGCTCTGCTCTCATTCCTGAAGATAGATTAGGCCTTAAGACGATCACAACCTATAGAGACAAATAAACGAGGAGGATAGGCAAGCAGAGATGAAATTAGAGAGCTAACCTAAACACAGGAAAAGATCTTTACAGAACAGAGAGGTTGGGACTCGCTATCTTTCTTCGCCTATTTTCAATACCCTCTGGTTCATCTTGATTCATCTTCAGATTGGCGTATCTCCTTGTTCTGCCTTGTCTTTTGAGCAAATAATAGCTCGCATAGCTTCTTTAATCTTCATCATCTTATGACGCCTTTCCTCGATACTTTTGTTGAGTTTGGCTATGGCTTCTTTGGGGGATATTTCGTCTTCGTTGGTTACAAAGACGTGTTCTGTTCTTGACACTTCTGATGAGACGGTACGTGCCAAGTCTTCGGACTCATCGGAAGACGGGTCATCACCGGGTTCTGTTTGGCCTCCGGGATTTTCATATATGACAACCGATGTTGCTCGTGACACTGAAAATCCTTGGCTTTTTCTTTCCAACCTCGCCCTTGCTCGCGTTCGCCGAGATTCAGTTTCAAACAACTGAGCAAGAGGGATGTCGGAATCTATTTCGGGGACCATTTTGCCCTTCTTTTTCCGCCTTACCCGTCATTGAAACACAAGCTGGAGCCCTGTCTATATTCCCAGCAAGGCGATCTCCTTATGCTGGATGGAGTTGTAAATACCCTTCTTTCCCAGTATTCAAATAAGCCCCGCTCTCGCTTTCCCTAACACAAACTACCCCTCTCTGATAAGGAAGCAAACATAAAGTACTTCGCCCCTTTATTTAGTACCTTTATTCAAAAAGACCTTCCTCTTAGCTAAGTCAGCTGGGATGAATAATAAAGACGATACGAGACTTCGAAGACTCGCTGACGATCATCTTTCCTGGGGTATTCATGTGATTCTTATGGGTCATGTTGTCATAGGGGCTTTCACCCCTTTTCACAGCGGCTTTCCCGAAAGGAAGGATAAAGACGAAAGGAAAGGTGCGTTGTCACCGCCCCTGGGTACCTTTGTAGTAGATTTCCTTTTTTGTTGATTTGGGAGAAAAGAAAGAGAAAGAAATAAGATCATTCGAAGAACGTTGAGCTCCACGAATGGCAACGAATGCTGAAGTCAAAGAGGACAACCGCTCGGGTATCACGCATCTTGGCCTCTGTTTGCACAATCTCACCATGTTTTAATATGGTGGTGTGCAGAACAGGTATACCCTGGTCAGACCTTTCAAAGGTATGAAGTACTCGGTGATGATGTACTCATCACTGATCGGGAAGTAGCCAGTGTATATGAGAAAGCGTTGAATAATTTTTGAGTATAAAAAGTTCTCAAAAATCCCTTATCTCAACTAAAGGATCAGCTTCATTTGCTAAGCGGTTTAGGGTCCGGGGATTGAGCAAGGATTTGAGTCCTATCTCAATAAAGAATTTGTTAAATTATCATCACCCGGATTGATGTCAATCCAAATGACATATCCTTGCCAAAGGTTTTCGACCTTAGCGAGGATAGGTGGTGCCCGTTTCCGCCAATTAGCACGTTTGGACCATATTTGAAACTCTCACTTTGAGAGAGTCCCAGCTATATTTACTAAACAACGTCTTCCCTTCGACCTTTGAATCCCTAAATCTTTGGTGTCATTATCGACTTCCTTAGGAAGGAGATGAGGCCGCGAGAGTTGTCCCTCATTCCGGATCAACTGTTTGAGGTTGGTCCAATGAAGGACTTCCTTGAGTGGTCTACCCTAAGGGCGTGGGTCAGGTCGACATGCTTTTATTTTTGGATTTGACTCCTTCTTGATTTTTTCTTTGTCGTTCCCGTCTCTTGTCAAAACTGGAACCTGTGCTTAAGAAGGGTTCATCGATTTTGAATAGAGTTTCTTCATTCCTGAACGACGCTATTCTGGATGAGGACAAAAGAGATTGGTCAGAAAAGCATGGCGTGCCTGATGTGGGCCTTCTCGCCAGTGTTTTACTTAATTTCTATTTAGATGACTTAGATCGAAAAGTCATCAATCGCTTTCCAAGTCGAGATTCGTTAGAATCGTAGGGAGACCTAGATCACACAGGAAGTCTGTCTTCTCCCTTACGTGATAGGGCTCTAAAGCCAAGTGCTTGCTTCAGTTACTGCTTTTTATGCTAGCAGGGGTGGTTCGGAAATAGGGTTTTTTGCCCCATAAGGGCGAGTCCAGTGGAAATGAGGAAAGTAAGGACAGCCACGGAAGCTGGTCAGCCTAAGACCGTAAAAGCCCAGTTCCAGTATTAGAGGAAGCATGGCATAGAAAGCAGGGCATGTCATGGGTTGTAGGGAAGAGGTAACACGTGTACATGAAAGCAAGCGGGAGCAGAGCGCAGGGATGAAGTAACAAGAAACTCAAGCACATATGTATGCGATACCTGCCGTGGGCTAACTTCGGCTGTCATACCTTATCTAACCACTGGTAAGGCTTAGACCATAGTAGAGTGTAAACGTAAACCAACTCCCTCCTCATTTTAAGAGAAACCAGAGGTTCTGGTGGAGCAATCTGACGTATGATATCATAGCACCTGAAGATCAAACCATATTTTTTCTATTTTTTTAGCTGGTCTTTTCGCTCAGGGTAAAAGCACACAGCTGGTGGATCCAGGAAGTCGCTTATTGGTCTATAGTAATATCGACTGACGGCTTGATAGGCTGCTAACGTGGCAACCGTTAGCCAATGAGAGGCTCACACACATGCCATTAGACCCAAGAAACTCAAGCACATACTAGGCATAGATCCAACTTGATGGAGAGGTGACGTCCATGGGAGCTGAGAGGAAGCTTCCTATCAAAATAAAAAAGATTCCGAACAGATTTGTCCATCAGTAATGTAGATTACATTGGTGGGAATATAGGCCGATACATCTAATCTTCGTGTATGAATGACGGGTACCCTCACGCCAATTCGACTTTCTAATGGAGTCGTTAGTTCCGCAGCTCTGGGAGAGAATTCCATGATTCAAAAATAGGTATAGACAGAAAGGGGAGAATGCCGCTGCTGATTAAAGATTCCGTAAAATATAAGAATCTGCGTTATTCCTTAGATTCTTATATCTCAGATGTAATTTTTCCAGGCGTACTACTGGACAACCTTCTGTGGACCTTTCTTCTCTTATGAAAAAAAACGTCTCCGCCGACAGATCCGCCGACAGAGTGCTTCGTTCATCTAACACTTAACCCAAACGCGGCTTCACTCTCACTTTCGACACGCATGTGTTAAGCATAACGCTATCGTTCTTGAATCCAAGCGATAGAATAGCCGGCAAGGTTGACCGGCTTCCCCAGGTTCATTTCGAGACCTATAGTGGGGCGCACTTTGGGCCTTGCTTCCTCGATCCAAGATCTGCTCCTATCCTTCTTCTCTTACGATATTTTCTTTCTTCCACACGCAGAACATAGTCGTGGTTGTCGCTTCGCTCCCTTTGCCACTGGCCATCGAGATCAAATCAGAGCTCAGCAAGGAACTAACTTATGATAAAATAGAACAGTACATTGCACTTTATCTTGAAACGAGGAAATTCAACATTCAAAAGGCGTCACTGAACATCAACAGAATCTCTACAAGGCAACAAAATAAGTAGAATAAAGTTCTAAGTTTCTAGCTTTCATCCGTCTCAACAGCTAGTCTTTATAGGAGCTCTGGTTCACCCGTAGTTCCGTATGCCTCAGCTAAGGTGGAGTCATAGGCAAGTGCAACTTAACTAGATTCAGTGCCGGTTTTTGTGGCAATCCCATGGCGAGTTTATGATTCGGATCCATACCCGGTGGATCGAGTTTCCCGAGTCCAAGCACAAATAGCTGAGATAGCTTTGGGAAATACTGGAGCAGAACCATTCGTTGGAGATAAAGACGGAGATCGGTCAGTTGCCCGACTGGTATTTGACCCGAAACCAGTTTCCGCAGGGGCTGAAGCATAAACGGATCGGGTGCCGGATCGAGATAGAGCCGACAAGAAAGATAGACCGACCGACCACAGGGAGGGAAGGCAACAAGCAAAGATAGATTCACCAATACAAGAGCGAGAGCACGCCACGCATCACTCACAGATAAGAGCCGCTATCGCCCCTACTCTCTCTGTTGCTTGCCCCCATCGACGAAGACCACAATTTTCTTCGTATTTTTCATAAGCGGCGGCTGTTGAAAAAAACCACAAGAAAGCCACGACCCGACATTCATTAGTTTCGAATGAAGAGTGCCCAACCAACTAAGGGCAAGCACCTACTCTGCACAAGGAGCGAGCTCCGCAACAAAAGCGAAGCGATTTTTTTTCTACTAGCGCGCATCCGTTTTTCAGCCTAAAATCGAATATTTTTCAGTTGGTAAAGACCCACCCCTTGTTTCAGTCAGAATGAGTCCCCGGGACCCCGGGACATTGGCTTCCGCCAACAGTGGACTATTAAGGATCGCATCCCGCGCATATTCTACATTATAGCCCGCAACTGATTCAGCTTCCGCTTCTGGGAGATCAAACGGAGCTCGATTAGTTTCTGCTAAACAAGAAATAAAGAACATAACCAATACAGGGAACAAGGGAATACCGGACCATATCTGCTTTTGCGCCATGACAATCTCACTCAAATTACGGGAACCTACACATATTAGTACAGTATACCGGGGTCCCCGGCCCGAGGGGGAATCACTTATTAAAGCAAAATCTGCTAAAGCCAACGATGCCAAGATCCACAGGCACTCCTAAGGCTTGGTGAGCTAGGTTTAGTGACTGGGGCGGACTTCTATTCTATATGATAGCACCTGTCCCCTTATTATACGTCAAGATAACCTCCTCGAATCTTTGAAAGGGAATGAATCTGAATAGGAGAAGGAATCCTTAGCTACTATTGAATGCCTAGCTTGATGCTTTATAGAATGTGCGGATCGAAAGTGAGGCATTCTTCGGAAGATAGTGAAGATGGACTGACTTGACTCAAGAAAGCTCCTTATTTTCTTAGTTCCCCTCGGGATGGTTTTGACTTTACGGATTGCCTTGAAGGCTAACAGGAATATCTGGAATAGATCCCTGACCTTAGTCAGCCTCTCGCTTTGCTCGTTCCTGCTGTTAGATCCTGTCTAATAAGCCTACTAGCTAATAAAGACACCGGGAGGAACTTGCTCTGATCTAACCCGCATGTCTTTTCGGTCCTTAGGGGAACAATCTTCAATCCCATACCTTTGTTTGAACGGATTGGGCTAAGAGAAGGAGAGGACTGAGTATTTCTTGGCTCGATGAAAGGCAAAAACTTTCTCGTTTTCTTGCTTATGTAATTACAGACTTCCTTTATCTGACATGACTGATGCTCTTTCTTCTTTTGTTAGCTTTTTTGCCCTTACCCCCATTTCACCTTCCCTTCCTTCATAAGATGATATGCCCTTAGTTTAGAATCAGCCCAACGAAGATTCGCTTCCCTTCATTATGGCACCTCGCGCTAGCTAGGGATATTCTTTTTGAGTTCCCTGCGGGGCTGTCCCACGCCCCCGGGTGAGCTACCGTCACATTAAGCGGCGGAAACGAGGCAATATATAGCCTATAAGAAAAGTTTTTCAGGCTCGAAATCACTGATGTACTCCAGTAGAAACGAATCTCGGAACCAAGCTCAACGCGGCATGTTCCGGTACTGCCAATACAATGAAGTCCATAAATTATGGGCCACAAAAATCCTACCTAGCTATGATTCAACCAAAGGTCGTCGAAAGCTGCAATGCCCGCCGACCGGGAAGAAATAGCCAATCCTCTCTTCGATTCACCGAACTAGTCATTTCCAAAAAACCAAAGCCTTTAATAAAGAAAATAATTCAAAACGACTCTTCCTAAAGCAAACCAGACTCCTGGAGATATCAGAAGTGAGAATGCTGACTATTCCCATTCCTAAAGCGGAATTGAGTTTCTTTTCCGGTGGATCTGATTGATTGATGAAAACTTCTCTGCCATTTGGATCGGAGAATTTATGGAGGAAGTCGGGTAGCGAGCGTGGAAATTTCATATACTTCCAAGAAAGATTTCAGGATTAGCACGGCGAGAGATATTCATTATTCTTTCTCTTCCTTCTGAATTTGGATTCTATTAGTAAAGCGCACTCACGACTCTACTCTTTCAGAACTGGGTTTCAGAATGAGTTCAAGATTCTTTCTCCGCAACTTCAACTATCCCAACGCGTCTTCATCCACTTTTTGTTTTCCATTTTTGGAAAGAAATGAAATCCAATCAGAACAGCGCTAGTTGGGTCAAGCCCGATGGACCGTGGCACCCGCACGAAAAGAAAGATCGGCAAATAGCGTACAAAGAAGATCCGCCTCTCTAATTCACTTGGCAAAAGACAGACCAACCAGACAGTTGAGTTCACAGCTACAGGCGCAACAGGCCAATGAACATCGAGAGAAGCTATTCAGTAAGTCAAAGAGGAAGGGAAGGAGTGGATTCTCTCTTATTGTATGTGTATGAGTATGATCAACAAGAAAGCCATAACAGAAATGATAAGAAGGTCTTCCATCAATCATACAAACTTCAGTAGCCTAATACCAGCACAAGTCGAGGGGCGTAAGCGTTTACCTTTACCTGTTTTATCAATCCCTGGGATACTAGGCCCACTCTTTAGCACACCATAAGATCGGATATATATTAGGGCTTTAGCCCGAGGGGGTCCCAGATCTAGTTGTGATTGCCATTGAGCTTTATCTCATTCGATGGAGGAGTGTTAACTCTGCGAAGATTGGATTCCGTCCCCTGGTCTACAACCCTGTTACATTAAAGGGTAGTCTTTCCTAAGTAGTTCAAGTAAAGAGCTCATCGTAGACCAATGGCTAGTTTAGGAAACCGGTAAAGTCACTCTCTTCTCTTGATTCACATTCATGCATATGAAACCGTTGCGACCCACGCCGCTGGCACCAAGCTTTCTTAAGGCGCTAAAAGCTTCGGACTATCCTTAACAATGGCGCTAGTTAGTGAAACCCTAAAAGCCAACCTCTGCTTCTCTATTTTTAGATTGGTGAGGGCGCGCTCCTGTATTTTCTTGGTGTACCTCAGCTTCGCTCCTCAGTCTGCTTTAGGCGAGATTCCCTCTGATTCTTGTAATCAAACAAAAGCTCTTCTCATACTTATGTTCAAATTCCTCCCGCATTAAAGGTACGAAAGCACTTCTCTGAGAGTGAGACTTTTGAAGGCAAAGAAAAAGAAGATCAAGACTTTTTAGGCTTAGCCCTAGAGCTAGATCATAGAGGGCAAGTCCTCTTAGAGTAGTAGTCAAAAAGGCATAGTCGACTTAGAGTGGTAAGCTTATTCTCTGCTTTCAATAGAAAGAGTAGTATGCCTTGAGCCTGAAACTCTTCTTTATAGTCATGTCTACCTACTCTTTTGAAGTGAAGCAGAAAGCAGATGGACACAAGTGCACTAAAACAGCTAAGACATTAGGCCCTTTCCATCTGCCCCTACTAAAGCACTCGAAGAAGAAGACAGTCCTTTACCGAAGAAGGCGCACCGGTTGATGCCAAGAAGTAGGCTGGCTTGTTGGTAGAGTTCCGCATAAGGCAGGGGAAGGAGAGGAAGAGAAGGAGCGCAGAAGTAAGTGAAAAGAGAGGGCCGGTAGAACCGTGGTGCCCAAGCCGTGAAGTCGGAATAAGCGCTTTAAGCATCAGACCCACTAGTCGGCTAAGCCTTTGAAGGAAGGCCTAGGTTCAAATCAAGCTGTGCCGGGATGCTGATGAAATAGCTGCTTCTCCGGATCCGGGCTTTCTGACTTATCTTAGACTTATAGGCATGGGGCATAAATAATAAAGGCTTTCACCGCTTTCAGCCAAGCAGTTGCTTTTTTTAGGATGCGAATGCCAGGGTTCTTCTTACATTACAGAGTAGGCTGCTTTTCACTCAGCAGTGAGGGAATGGTCTGCTGTTGCGACGAATAAGGGCAAGGAAGAGGACAAGTGGAATGTCTATTGCTCCACTTTCTTAGTCTGGTAGCAAGCGCGGTACCCACTGAAACTTTTCTTAGGAAAACCGAGAGGGGAAGAACTTAACCTAGGACTCCAGCCCCTAGCCTACAAAGAAAGCAAATTCAAACTCCCCTTCAAGTAGACAAAGATTACTCGACTGTAACGGATAAGAAGGAGATGGAACTAAACAGGCTTAGGCCCTTTTCTTTTCCTCGGGAATGCTACTACTAAGTCGAGCAACTTCCTAAGAAAAGTTCCGGTTATTTCCTTTTGCTTGATGCTTTTACACAGCAGCTGGAGCGGAATCTATTATAGGAGGCGTAGGGTAGGCTCTTTGGATAGATTGACTGGCTTGAGCCGATGAACCGGCTTCTACCACTGACGAGCTAATTCGGACTATGCCTAACGTCAGGGATAAAATCACCTGATCTTGGCTCAGCATCTTTTGAAAGGTAATCCAATATATGGTAAGAAAGGTCGAGTCCGCTACTCGAAGCTGAGAAGCAAGAGCTCACTCGACCCGGGTTCATTCCAATCTTAGTTTGAGCTAGGAGATGGGACAATACGCTTTTAGACCAGGAGTTTCAAACTGACCTTTTGGGATCGGAGTTGCAAACAGCTTGACCTTACTTAGGTAAGGTTGGGTAGGGAGGTCTTCCCACTTCCTCTTCCCAAAGGGTGCTAAGACGAACTGAGGAAAGGAGTTTAAGCTTGAGCGGTACTCCTTCTCTTTCAAACTCACTTCTGTTATGCTCACCAGTCTACCGGGATAGGAGAAAGAGAAGATCTCGACTAGGAGTCATAGGGAATCTATAGCGGATCTTTTCTAAGCCAGGAAGATGCCTCTGCTGAAGTAGCAAGTATTGGGCTTACAAACTGAGATTTGACTTTCAAGTAAAAAGGGCTTGACCAGATCGAAAGAATCCTGTAGCAAACGGGATTGATTCCACTTTTTTGCTGTTAACCCTCTTTCTCTCTTGCCGATTCCGAACTCCAGGAGGAGAGTTGCTCAGCCGACTAAAGCGTTGAGAGTTGGAGCTTGGCAATGCAGTTGATCTTTAAGCAGCTGAGAGAGATGCAGGCATTGAATGAAGCAGAATCCCCGTATTGGACAGAAAGAACCTTCTATAAGGAAGAGTAGGATGTGAGGGAAAGCCCTCTAGTCGAGTAAGAGAACTGAAAGTTTCAAGCCAGTAAAGTCCGTTAGTGGGGGGTTAACCCTCCAATTCGTCAATCAATTCTCTTTCTTCTTAAAACGACTAAAAAGAGCAGGAGCTGGGCTTGCTTGTTAAGGAAGGCGGTAAGGGATGCTGGTATGGCATAAAGATGAAGCTTGAAAGTGGGGGAGTTCATCAATCGTTCAGAAACCACCGTTCGAAAGGGTATGTCAAATCTACGACGATGGGCCAGCGGAGTAAACGAATTGGTTCAGCTTTTTCGTTACCAAAAGATAGCCGTGATCGGAGCAGATGATAGACCTGAGCGGACCGGAGAGCTAACCTGTTATGGTAGGGGATAATAGAGGATAACAAGCCAGAAAAGTTCTCTGGGCTTTTTCCGGTTACTCAATGGACAGGCTTGGGATTGATGCTGAGTGAAGGCTTTAAGCCCTAAAGCTCGCTGGCTTTCCAAAACTGCCTTACAAATCTTTTACCTTCCTTGCCTGGTAAAGTTCTTATCAATTGGTGAAATTGGCATCATTCTCCTTCTCTCTCCCTATTTATTAGGGCTCATCAAGTTCTTCTGCTTATACTGAATGGAGAAGAGCTATAAGGGAGTTAGCTTTGCACACAGACTTTTGGCTTCCCGTATATGGAATGATTGCCTTCTACTTACATAAGGAGTCACACTAGGAATTGAATCATACCCATCGTATTAGCGATAGGGACAGTCAACCAACTAAGCTTTGAAGCCTGAAGCAGAGGATCAATCGAGCGTATCCTGACTTAATCCAATATCTTCCATTCCTTAGTAACTGGCAGCAGCAGAAGTCAATAGACATCCATAAGTCAATATGCTATCTATCTCTTGCTATCGCTCTTTTGTCAACTGCACTCTCCTTTTCTTTACCTACTCATCCCATCATTTCTACCGGATAATTGGACTACATATCAGACCTGAAAAGCTTGAGCGGTACTCGCATTGGTGAAATTACGTATAGTAAGACAATTCTCCTTTCAAGCGAGAAAACGGAGAGCGCACTAGCGCGTGGAGGCTTTCGAGCCGTAGCTTGCGACTGAGACTCCCACTTGAATACAACCGGTTCTTTTTCCAATAAATCATAACTGCTAGTAATTCGGGCAAAAGTTATCTCAAAACAAAGAAGAACGCCCACGAGCAAGAAGCATCAAAGAAGTCAGATTGAGATCCAAGCTCTATCCTCAACCTTGGTGATAGGACCGATCAACGAAGACAGGGAAGATGCATCAGCGCCGGGAAAGAATGGATTACAACCCTTGGCGCGCTAATGGACTTTCAGAACCAAGCTGGACTGAAACAGTTGGGATACCAAGTAGAGAACGGGAGACTTTCTATATCAATCCAGTCTCGATGCCTACTTCTTCCTCAAGGGTAGATGAATATACCTGACATGCCTATCGCCCGTGGACAAGCTTTGATGAGAAAGGCATCTCCTATCTGATTAAAAAGAAGTTTGGCTTCTGCTGAACGTAGTAGGCTTACTGATCTTCCTACTTCTTTCTGCTAAGCATATCTGAAATTCAATTCAGAGACTAGCAGAATCCTTCAGATCACAAGGCCATTGATAGTGAAGGAAGCTCAAACTATAGCTTTTCTAGTAGCACTGAAACTGTGGGCACACCAGCTTCAAAGGGTTCTGACACAAGACCAAGAAAGACTGGCTGATAACATCTTATGTATATCCAACCCAGCATCTATCAACCTTTTTTCCAAGGAAAAGAGAAACGAAAAGAGTGAAGTTATAGATCCGGTGGGAAGATTGCGGCTTCCCATCCATTTTTTAGGTACAATATGCCTACCTTCGGTCGGATTCTAAAGACTCTTCATCTTCCTAAATGGTATTCAGGGTATAGGATCTCTGGGCGGAGATGACCTATTGATGGATACCATAATAAATGAGTCTTAGCTTACATTCGAATTTTGATTCAATTAGAAAACAAGCCAACAGAAAGACCCCCATCTCAATCTACTAGTCTGAACTATCCAATAGCATATGTATTCCCTGACATATATAGACTAATCTCAACACCTAAGTCCAAAAAGAAGACGACTAGGAAACAGAAAAGAACTAATAAGCATTATTTAATAATCGTCTGACGCTTGAGGGACATCGCACTCCTCAGCACAGCAAAGTGTTACCTTACTTGTATCCTTGTCAATGAGCGGTCGTGAAAGCAAGAAAAGGCCAGCTCTAGTGGATTCTATTTTACCTTCGATGTCCATTTCATTCAAGAATTTCAATATATCTTTCTTAAACTCATCCTCATTCATATGCCTATCTCCACATTTAATTGCGATATCAACCTCATCGATAAACCTGTTACATTCAATTCCTGGAAATCTATATAGAAATTCATGGTCAAAATCCATCAGTACCATATCGAATAATGCCATTGTTAATTTCCCCGCGAGTGATAATCTCCCTGTGGGATACACAATTTCCTCACCTGAAGAGTATATTGTCAACTTCATAAAATCTTAAAAAAGCTTGGGATCTTTCTTTCCTAACCATAAACCGCTAATTCCTTAACCTTATCAATGATACGAGTATTAGGTATAGTGAAGATAGACGGTTTTAAGTAGACCTTCTAAAGTATAGAGACATCTCTAAATGACGCGAGACGCGCATAAAATGATAACGCTTGGCTGGGAATTCATCATCTGGTAGGGCTCCATATATAAGACATAAGATAGTATTGGATAGAGCCACAATCAATATGATATCATCTTGATGATGAAGAAAAAGAAGAGGTTTTTCATTTAATTGAAAAATCCAAGTTAACATTGCATCTGGACGAACCTTCGTGATCTCACAGAAGTAATCTGCCCGGGGTATTGCTACTACCTTAATAGGCGATAATTCATATCTACCCATGGATATTTTGTTTAGTGAAACATCTTTATCTTCCTTTTTCAAAACTGAAATAAAATCTCACTATAGACCATACCCATAAGCTCTAAAATCAGAGACATCTCAGTGACTCGACTTTCAGTCTTGGGGCTTTCCGCTCCTCAACCTAATCTATTTATATAAAAAAGCTTCATCACTCTTTGGGCTTTCCGCTCCTGAATCGGCGGATCAAAGATCGGAATACCTTCCTTTAACTGCGTCAGGTGGATTGGATGAGAGGCCGCTATTTGCTTGCTTCTCCTGTTCGCTCTAGTTCACCTGGTTTACAACGGTCTGTTTGCGTCGTTTTAGACGAGGGCTAAGGGCGAGTCATCCCTCTTAGCAGCTCTTTCCTAATTAATCTTTGTGCTCTCCGCGGAAAGAAAAAGAAGAATTCCACCAACTATCTGAAATGTTGGCAAACAGGGAGCTTTATTAGGCGTGACCAACACGGACTTTTCCTGATCATCATGGCTGATACCCTTTGCCTTTCTTTTATGGGCACTCAAAACTCTTTTGACCTTTCTTCTTGCAGGACCAACACTCTATGTTTTTCAGGTTCTTCTGCCGCTTCGAAGAACTTTTTTTTTACTGTCCACAACTGAAATATGCTTTCTTTTTTTTTGTTGTTTGGCTATGGCTCTTTCTTTTCGTTTATGCTTTCTTTGGGTACGCTCTCGTTAAGATTTGCTCGGGGCTGTTCACTTGAACTTGGTCGCCTGGTATCTTTGAAACCTCTTTGCTTGCGGAGGCAGGAGTGGAAACGTCTGAGAGAGCGCTTCGCGAAAGAATCGTGTGGCGCGGTGAAAGGTTTCCCGTTGGGGTTTCCGGCCCCCCTCCCCTGGTCTTCACCTAATTGTGGAAGAGGGGAGGTGCGTTGAGTATCAACTCTCTCTCGCGCCTTTCTTCAGCTTGTTCCTGTTCGTCTATTCGGGACGGGGCAGGCAGCCCACATACATGAAGAGAAGAAGAGAGGTGCGGGGGTTCCCTGATATTAAGGCTTTCCCTGTCCCAACAATCGGGAAGGTTAATCAGAATCACTACATCCTCTAGGGTTGGAGTAAACTCATCACCCCAAGCAGTCAGAACAGTCTGTGTCGAAGAGCTCCATCTGCTGATAAGATAGAGGAGGTTCTTAGCATCTCAGGTAGGTCAGCAGGCTCGCAGCGGTAAAGTGCGCCGGTCTCTTTCCCAAGTGGGGGGGTACCAAAAGTAGAGGAATCAGGTTAGTCCAGCTTTCTCGGAGGAATCAATAGATCTACTTCCTTTAGAGCAGACATACTAAGCTGCCTAGCTATTGGAAGCAATAAGAAGAATAAAGAGACCTTTGCCAGAGTAGAGTAGCCACAGAAGGGGCAGATGGGGAAGGAAGCGGAATATCCGGTCTTTGATAGGAATCAAGCTATATGCGGAGAAGACGGTCTTTCGGCGAATACGCTGTTAGGACCGGAAATCGTAGTAAGGACTTTGCTGGCTTCTTACCGCTCCGTGGGCTTGAAGTCTCCTCGAGAGCTTCTTATGGAATATGGATAGGAACCGAGAAAGAATAAAGCAAAGGCAGGACCTAAGGAAAGATCGAGTTAGCAAGATTTTCCGATAGCTCCTTGACTGAGCTCGTCCGAAGGAAAGATCGTAGGAATTCCTGATCCATACCCATGGTAGATATACAAAAAGAATGTTGCTAACTTTCTTTGTTGAAACAAAAAAAAATGGAATCAAAATGGATGCTCAAATGTCAGAATATTGAATGTTCGGCTTACCTTACTCCTCTCGTCACGTTCAATAAATCCGTTTAAGCTGCTAGTTTGAGTGTATTATCTAAATGTCTACGCATGAAAGAAAGACCTTTTTCGACCCCAGAAAAAAGACATCCTCGAGGTAAATCAATCCATCTCTTATTTGCCCATCAGGACCTATGCCCTCCTGCGAAAAACAATTACCTAATATAGATATAGAAAGTGTGTTACCCCCTTGCCCTAGAAAGGTGTCACACATTTGAAATCGGGGAAGTATTGGAATGGAAGGGCGAAATAGCTTTCTAAGGACCTATCTAAGGCAATAGAATCTGTCCCAGGGTGTGGCTTGTTTGATTGGCCATCTCGCTATTGATTAAGGAGCTTGCAAAGTCACTTTTCTAGGATGTTTCCGACCTCCTGTATGTCGGTACTTATCCCCAGGATGAAAAATCGAAAATACAAGCGAGGACGTTGTTCATGGCGAGCTGTGCGTCCTGGATTTAGGTGATAGTCTTTTTCTAGCAGCTGCCGGGAAAACACCTATTCTATAGCGCTTACCATGAAGAAAGAAAGATATCGCTTCTCTATAGCGCCCTCCCAGAGAAGGAATTTGCTTTCTCGTGGAATCTTATCTATAGCCCACCTACCAGAGAACTAGAGCCCTAAGGTAAAGAAAGATAGATCTTATTCTCCTGTTTGCCAAGGACTCCTTTGCTTTTTCACTTGAAAAAGAACCAGCTTTTGACCTTGCCCATTACCTTTATTCTAGCCTGGCCCTGGGAATTTATTGCTCTTTTTTAAGCGAGTGGTAAGCCAATGCACTTGGAGTGTTAAGCATATCATCATTACAGTTCCCTGTAAGCCTATCCAATTGCGCAAGCCCTTCAAGTTCAATTTCCAATATAGGTATTACCTTATCCCATTTCATTGGTTGTTTAAAGGAAAGCGCATCCAGCTAGTGCCATTCCTTCTGCCTGTACTTTTTATTATGCCTTTGCCGCCTGCCATACCATTGATTTAATTAGCATGACCTAGCTCTATAGGGCTATTCATGCATCTTTCAAGAGTCAAAATCAATCTCCTCCAATGCGCTTATTCCGATTAAAGCCGGAACCCTACCTACGTGCTACATAGATAGAGGCCAGGAAAGATAAAGTGGGCCAAATCCTCGTCTGTGAGCCATAGCTTACCTCGTCTTAGACCGGTTTGCGCCCCTAGGAAATTAAATCCAAATGCCAGTCTCAGGTCCCATTCTTCCGAACCCGGCATTACCAGAGACAAAAGAATAGAATTTCTAAAAAATTACCATAGCCCTTGGCTTATGTGATTGAGGACGGCACCTTCTTACCGAAATAATTGATCTTGTTGAGCCGGGCAAGCCCTTAGCCCTTACTACGATACGATATGGGGCACGAGCATTGAATGATTCTAGCCCGAGGGTCGATGAACTCTCTTAAGCCGAATGCCCTTCGCTCGTTAGAAAAAAAGTAACCCGAAAACTTTTTCACTCGAGCTCCAGGAAAAGTCGACAAGAGGAGTCACGTCCTTAAGACTTTTTTTCCTTCTTTCACCATTCCTCCACCGGAATCAATGGCATCGCTTACTCATTCAAATGAAACCAACTTTATAAACATCTGGTTCAATACCAGCTATCTTGCTCAGTTGATTGCTAGTTCTATTTGTTCTGTGATCTATTGGCTCTAATGGATTTCATTCAACTAATTTTGAGCTAATTGAAATACCTATTATTGATACCCTACCATACAAATATACGAACAAGTCTGCTCATCTCGTTCACTCAAAGAAGACCAAGGCAAGCGACTTTCATACCAGGAAAGACAACAATAGTAATAGCCTTGACTTTCTCTTCATCCGCCAGGTGCGGGGCTTTCTTTTCTATCCGCGGGGCACTCCGCTGTCCCCAGCCACCTATCTGTCCCATTTGAGGGACATCCGAGAAAATGGGACTCGGGCCAGTCTTAAGAGCCATTCGGCGCTATGACCTCCTTCTTGAATTTACGTTTATTGATGAAAAAAACCGGGGAGGACAGGTTGGTTTGAGGACCCATTGGCTGACCACTCCCAACATTCTTTCTCAGGCGTTATATAGTGATAGGACGGGCCTCATTGGTATGCGTCCATGAAAGAAAAACTGAGTGCATTGCTACGACCTATCGCAAGACTACTATGTTAATAGATAAATGGGTCATGAATACCGTAAGGTGCTGTAAGATATAGAAGCGATCATGCCTGCTCTAGTGCAGTCTAAATGAAAGGAGTGGAAGAAAGGTGTCAGAGAAAGCCCAAGGCCCACGACCCAGAGAGTGCCTTCGTCAACAAAGAGTGAAAAAAGCAGCTCTATCAATCAGAGAGCAACAATATATTCAAAAAGAGGTATCCCTATACGGCTGCTTGCTTATTGGCTATTGTCACAATTGAATCAGAATTACTGTTTCAATGAAAATATCGTATTGTAGTCACAGACAACATAGTAGCTGTGACGTGCGAAAAAAATCCCATTTCTTTGTTGGACAAAAGCCAACAACCTTCCTTCGATCCGACAAGTCTCCCGGGGGAGCGGAAACAAGTAATAAAAGAAAGATAAGATATGGATTTTTTCAAATAATATTTGGCCAGAAGCCAAGACCAACGCAGGAACCTTTGTTCCAGCGACAAGATGCGCACAAAAATGAATATAAAAATTAGAAAATAGAAGAGCATGTTCCCCCTGTCGATGAGGCACCCAATCAGCCGAATAAGATAGATCAGAGCAGGCCACATGAGGAATTCTAAAGTTGTCAAGCCGTATCTACACGAGGGAAAGAACTACAGAGAGATATTACGCTGGATCCCCATGGGATTCCCCCTTCTACCTCAAATACTTCTCCGAAGGATCGTTCTCCTACGATAGAAGAGAAGGAAAAAGAGGTAGAGGTATCGGATTCTTCCTTACCCATAGACCCGGCGGAGACTGTGTCTTGGATCCCGGTAGGGCCCTCAGGTACCCCGAGATCACCCTGAGGGGTGTCCTTATTGACCGACGAATCCTGAGGTTTTTTCCCTACCAATCCATCTTTGACTTTGCTTTGAAAGTCAAAGATTTCATTGAAGCTGGAATTGGTCACGGGGCAACCTTCTTTATTTGTCGCCCCCTTTTCCTTTTCCAGCTGTTTGATTAAGCGGAATTCGTCGGCTTGCGTTTGGGTGTTGCAGTCGTGTTCGACTGCTTGCCGCACCTCTTAGAACTCAATATGAAAGAGAAAGGTGTTCTTTTCACCCCGAAAGTCGTCCTGTAGATAGGTTTATCACCGGTCGCAGAAAGTCTTTGAAGATAAAGGATTCCCGAGACGCTTAAAGTTAACTATCTGATGGTCTGAGAAGTGTCGGTTCCATAAAGAAAGTATTTCTACTCCAGGACGCACGACACCTTTCCCAGCTCGTTGTTGTTCGTCACCACGAGCTGCTACCAAGTTTTCTGTACCAGATCCATCACCGAGGAGATAGACTTCACCTAATGGTGAAGGAGAAGGTAACTCCAGTATTGGTAACCTGAAATAAACCCCTCAACATGCAACCAAGTCATATACCTGGAATAAAAGGCCAAATCAAACCAACATAGAATCGGTCCGATCTACTTTCCATTTCCGATTGTTGACTGGAGCATTAAAGAACTCCGTCATCGTTACCCTTGGGGCAATCGCGGTACAGTAGTACCGACGACAGTACCGTAACAAGTCCCGAACCCGGGTGGTCCACTCCTTTCATTCCTTCATTGACTCGACTTCAAATAGATCGTCGGGTATCAATGTAAGCTCCCGGGCTTTCATCTCTCGCTTCTTCAGGTCAATAATGACACCTCTAAGAGTTGGGTTAAGAGGAGACCCCCGTCCAAGCCATAGCTCAAACGGGAGCCTTTGCTTAGTGTACATAGCAAGTTTCGAAGTGACGGTTCCGCTTATGTTATGGTCAAAGGTCGCTAATTGGCGAAATCCGACTCTCCTTCAGCCTTTGAGATATACTGGGCCCGCATTGAAGCCGAAGATCTTTTCGATGTCATATTCTTATACTATAAGATTCATTGGATTAACTGTCAGACTTCCAGCGGCCAAACCAACCCTAAAAGACTAGCAGCGCGTATTCCAACAAGACCAAGAACAACGGATATTACAACTTCAGCGCTTACTGATTGAATTGCTAACAGCTTTCTTTACATTCGCCTTTAGAATAAGCCCTAAAAAGATTGTGAAGTCAACCTTGGGCTTGTGCTGCTTTCCCTCTATTCTTAGTGCTTTCGCTAAGTAAGAAACCTACCTTATTCTTAATCTTCCGAAGTCAAGTTTTTTTTCTTTTGATAACAAACGAGGAATGCAAAGTAGTGGAGTGGCTTGCTACTTTGCGGAATCCGGTTCGGGATTTTGGTTTGGTTCGAGTCTGACTCGAACGGATATAGCCTGTGTGCCGCGAGTGCTTCTTTTGGTTGGTGTTCAGTGATTGAAAGAGATGATCGGATCCTAGTTCGCTTACTAATCGCTTTCGGGACAATGGCATGAAGCTTTAGTGGCAACGAATCTCCGGACAGATGCAAGGAGCACTTTATGGTGGATTTGATTCGGGTTTGGGTCGGTTAAAGCTTTCAAGGTAGCGTAGTGCTTGCTTACTTGTTAAAGTAAGGGAAGGGGGCTTGGACTAAGCGCAATTGCAGGAATAGGTATCTTCTATCGTCGACAGATAGGCTCGTTTTTTCGATCGGAGATCCATGGATCACAGACCTGAGGTGCTGCGCATTAAATTCCCCCTCTCTTTCTCCTTCAGTGCACAAGTGAAGTGCATTTCTAGCTCGTCAAGTTCGGAATGGATCTGACGCCAGCGGGTTGACCATTTGGCTGCTTTTTCCGAATGCTTTCAAAGTACGAGGGATGGATTCTTCGCCTTACCTACATGCAGGTGAAGGGAAAATGTCCAAAAGTTCGGTCTCTGGCCCCTACCCCACCAATTGGATTTATATCCGGCTACTGAGTGAGCGTGCATTTGTCGAATTCGCCGCTGGGCTAAGAGGGGATTTAGAGGTTTGCTGAAATCGAGGTTGCTTGTAATACCTAAAGTGAAATTCTTAAACTCCTTGTCGGCATCCATGAGCCCCTACCAGCTAACGGACCACACCGGCCATACCGACATAAGATAAGCTGGGCTCCCCAAACTACGAACAAAAAACGACCTTTCATCATCTATCTAATAGATGAATGGGAACTATGCCTAAAGGCTGCTTGACGGGGGTCGACCTGTGCACATTGTTGGGGCTAGGCTAGGGGAGGCGTAAAGTCGAGGTCACATCTTTTCTTTCTTAGTGTTGTTGAGACTAATTTCAAAAGGTTTTCCCTTCTGCTCAACCTGTACCCATTTTCCTAACAAGGCCGGGCCTTCCGCGCATCATACCTTCCTTTCATAGATATCAAATTAAGAAGCGTGATGATGAGGTTGCTTGCAATAGGTTAGTCAGGCTGGCTTTATCTATGAAAATTTTCGGCGGGTCGTCTTGTCTTAACAAAAAAAAGACCTTTAGTACATTTTACTTTATGGTCACGCCAGTAGTACAATAATACCCTGAGGGAGTTCGCTTTATTGATGGGGTGGCTGAAAGGTTTACCTCGTTGACAGATCGTTATTTACCTTGGCTGTCCAGTATCCCCTGTGGAAAAGGGGATAACGTGGGAGACGGGAGACAAGATTTAGAAGAAGTGGATTAAGACTTCGTCTTCTTTCCTACCTTCCAGTTTGAGTTCTCTGGCTTTGCGGCTCTGGTGAAGTGAACTCATGAAAAGGGGTGGCACATGTCACCAGGTGCTTTATGGCCAGAGCGCGTGAGGTATGCCTTTGTAATGATCAAAGTGTTTTATGAGATCCAGCTCTTTGATTCAGGACCTGGGCGATACCCCAAAAACGGAGTTGCCCTATCTCTTTGGGCCTGGGGATTTTAGGGGGGAGGCGATAGGAGGATATTCGCAATAAAGTAATTATGTAAAAGAGCGCATGTTGCGACCATCTATCTCATGATTGGTTGGCTCCTTCGAAGAATTTCGAAAGTTCAATTAGGAAGGCCCAAAGCGTCAAGTAAAAGGCGCAAAGACAGATTATTTTCTTTCAAAGATTTGGCATCAGCGACGGATAGGTGAGGTGGCCCCTGTACTTCTTGTACTCACTCGCTGCCCATTCCCATTGGTTTGGGGAAGCTTCATAGTCCTCATGGGTTAACTGTAATCTAGCGGAAAACGTCTTTTACATGCCCCAGTTCCGGCTTGCGGATTGAGCTACGTTTATTTTAGAAAGGTTGAGAGGAAGCAAAGGGCGGGTGTCCACTTGCTTTGGAGGAAGTCTTCAAACCCAAGAGCATGGGGGGACTTGGGCTGAGACATATTATTTCTCTGGACGAGGCACATGAAGGGAGATGGTGGCGGAGGTTGATCAATGCGAGATGGAACTGATAGGATGAATCCCCTTAATCCATTTACGCGGGTGTGCACTTCACTCAAAAAAGAGGTGAATCCAGAATTCGCTAGGCTAGCCTTCTTAGTGAAGATTTTGCCCCGGGGGAGCAGTCCAATCGTTATTCCTTCCTTCAACAAAAATGGATACAAAGCACCAAAGAACGAAAGTCACCACTCCGACTCCAACTAGTCAAGCTAGCGCCTCGAACTAATCACATGCTAACTCCGGACTGATTCAAGGACCAAGACCTACTTGGAGACAACAGATGCGGATGAACTAGCTTAGCTGCTCGGAGAAAGGCTTTCCTGGAAGAAAGTGGAAGACTACTTATAAGTAAAGATATGCTCGTATTCCCCACCTGGAATAGGACTTTGCAGAGGATGAACTAAAAAATATCCAGGTCAGGGAAAAGCGCTAACCGTCAAAGAATCTTACTGCTAGCAATCAATCTTGTTGGGTGATTCTATGGTCTTTTTTTTACGGTTACAGTGACAAGTGGAGAACAGATCAATCAGCTTGACGCGGCTAAAAGAAAGTTGTGCTGGCACCAAAGTCACTTAGCAGATAAATGAAATACTAAAAAAAGAAATCCGTGTTCTTTCTTTACCAAAACAAAGTGACAACGAATGACTTTTTTTACTTTATTACATAACTTTTCTTTCAAACGGGACGGAGGATTAAATTAAATCAGAACTGCGCCTCACCCCTATTGAAATAAATACCGAAAATACGTGTGTTAGTTTGGCTCTGAGAGGTCTGAACTTCAATATGAGGGCAAGAATTTACCGATCTGTTCCACCTGGCCACTAGAACCGCTAGTTATGAGCGGTTGCTGAAGGAAGAGAGAAGGACTTCATCCAAGGGCACTTACTACAAGGATCCAAGTAACGAAATAGCTGGGGTCGAGTATGATTCGACCTCTGAATCTGAAGACGAAGAGGTGTGGCTGAACTTGTGCAAGGGAAGCCTTATGAGTGCCCAGCGTTAACCAAACCCAAGGGGAAGAGTTCCCGTTTGTCCGTCCCGGGATGCTCACTACGACCAGCTGAGACTCTTTTCAGTAGGAGCGGACTGAGTCGGTACTCGTCTACGAGAGGCGCACTCGTATGCCTTTCTTTGCTTCCCCCTTGTCAATATTCTCGGCAGAACAAAACCTCTTTCTGTTGCGGAACACAAACCTACTTTAGATCCGCTAGAACATGTAGATCTATTAGACTACTTTAAAAGAAATTGGTAGCAACAGAACTGTCTCTAAACCACTCAAGCACCTACAATAATCAGTAATAATCAGTCTACCTACGGCCTATTAAAATTAAAGTAGAGAGACGTTCGACTCCACGTGTCCGCGAAACAGTTCCGAAGTAGCTTCACGAGTGAATGAAGGCGCTGTAAGCGGTAGTGAATACTCGTTCCATGGAGACAAAGACCTCCGGCGTAAACGTTCCGTCATTATAGACTTTTCTCGATGTGAACCCTTTCGATTATTAGTAGCGGGTGGTGAAGTAGCCCTCTTTCTTTACTTGAAAGTGGATACATGCCCTTTGAAAAGAAAGGATATTCTTTTAGGAAAGGGCGTTAGCCCTTTCTTGAATAGAAGGTAAGGCAGTCAACCCCTTTCTAAGTAAATTAACATTCCTTGGTGGGAATGAAAAGCCAGTACCCCTATCACAACAAGGCAGATAGCGGAAAGGTGAGCAGCTATAGCATCATTGTTCATCTTCCCCTGCTCCGCTCTTAGAAAGAGAGTCAACCGATGCCTCTTAGTTAATTAACTTAGCTAGCACCCCTCAAACATCTGCAGATCGGAGTCGTTCACTTTGAAGTCGAAAGAGCGTATTTAAGAATTGCATTTATTGCAGCTAATTACGAATCTAAATCAGTGAAGTCTGTACCCCAATCCCAATGGCTAAGCTAATTCGGCTCTTAAGCCTGGAGCCTGGAACCCCTAAAATCAGTTCAACCTCACTCTGGCCTTGCTTTCGGGCGATTTAGTGTACATTGTTCTCACCTACTTTAGCCTGAATGCAAGAGGTAAGCCTTGCCTTGTATTCAAGGTCTACGTCTCGTCCTAACTAGAAAATCCGCTTCGTAGGCAAGAGGAAAGCTATCACCGTCACTATGTGTGATCTTGCCAATTATCATGACGTTGATCTCTCTTAGTTCTACTCGAAGCGGAGAAGCTTCAGCTCACTCGACCAAACCTCACATTCGCGAAAAACCTGGGAACATCACCCCGGGGAGAACCCAATCGGTCTGCATCTGCATGACGCATTGCCTTCACCTTGAAATGGATTGGCTGCAGTAGCGGTTCCCTCTTTTTTTAAGAAAGAAGTTCGATCCATAGTCTTTTGCCTCGTATCCTGCAAGTGTTTGGAGGCAGAAAACGAAAGGCGTCGGGAGGGTATGGGACTAAAGGTCAGGGTCTTTCCCGTCTCATAGCATGGTCGAAGAGCTGGCTTTCAAGGGGGTCTGGTACTACTGACTTGACAACTGGACTGGCCTTGCCTATTGTGTATGTATAGTGGACACGAGCAAAGTTGTGAGCAGCATATTCAACGCCTGTTCAGGCCGATGACGAAGGTTGATCGAAGGATTTCCATAAGAAAAGACAGCTAGCTTAGGCGCTTCACAATCCGATTACGATATGAAGTGGACTGACCAATACCAGTCTATATCGTGCTGTCGCTATCAACGGCTGAAGGATGAGTATAAAGACTGAGAAAAAAAACGGGGACTGATAGAAAAATCAATTATTTAGACACAACAAACAGGAGAGGAGAGCTTGTTGACATATCTTTTTTTTTACCAGCTGCTCAGGAAGCCAACAACCAAAAGTCGTTTTTAGAGCTTTAAGTCTCCCTTTCAATTCGTGCAAGGAGGAAAACTTATTATCGGGTTGGGAGGGGGGAAGGAAGTAGCCTTTCGACTGAGAAGTTAAGGCCTTGAATGACGCGATGTAGGCAAGCTTTAGCTTGGTTCTTTTCTCGATTGATAGAAAGCTCTTTCTCAGTTTAGAAAGAGTGTTTTGAACCTTGCTCGCACAATGCCTGTGTGGTAGCGACCGATAAGCACCGGCACTATTAAGTGGGGTGCATCTACTGGGAAAGCGTCCAACTCAACATGTCCGATGCTTCATAATACTGGTCCGCTACGTTAGGTGTGTTACTTGCCGTACGAATTAATCCCCACCTGATCTATTGCTCATAATGAAAGAAAAGGGCGTAGCGGGAATCTTCCTCTTTCGTGCGTAGTAAAGAGAAAGGATAACTCTTCCGTTGGTTACTACCTGTTGGCATTCCGCCTTCGCTTCCTCCGTCCGAACGTAGTCGATTTGTTTGGCGTAGGTGACATTGATCTACAATCTTTTTTTTATCTGAAAATAAGGAAGAAAGAGCTCCTACCCGCAATCAGGAATGTACACCTGGAACTCCGTCACCTCGGGATCAAGAAGATCTCCGTCTCCACCACCTTCTCTTTCGTCAACATCATCACGACGCCGTCCTCCGCCACGTTCCAAGAACCGCTCGGCGAGCTCATAATCAAGCCCTTGCTTCAGTTCTTGGACGACATCAACTCGTCTTTCTTGGTGAATCTTTATCCGTACAACATGTACAGGATAAACTCCGAGATGTAGTTAGGGTTTGCTCTCTTTCTTCAGCACCCTTTCCATTTCAGGGACGATTTGGTGTTTTTTTATCGGAGGATTCTCTTTGACATGATTAAAGATGCGGTGATCACGTCCCTGGCGGTGGCCGGCCACGAGAATATTCCGGTGGTGGTGTCATGATTAAAGCAGTACTGAGCTACTTCAAATGGATCGGAGGCGGTAACTTCACAGAAAGCTACTCTTCTTACCTATAAGAAAAAGAGACCTTTTCTATTCTACTTGAAGTAAGTAAAGCTTTCAAGGTGCGAAGCGGTGCTGAAGAACTAATGGGAGGACTTTTCCCTCACTCATACCTTAAAGCTCCGTCGGTCCTTCACCACCCGATGACCCCCCCCCGGTTCAATAGGCCTGGTTTTCAAAAAGACAACGCGAAGATATGGCTTTATCGTTAGTTAGATCCGATCTATTCCTTTCTACCGTCTTCGTTTCAGTCTGCTGCTGGACTCTACTCCAGTAATGCTCGAAATCGCTGATGTGAAGTTCATTGACGCAAGATCTCTCCTCTTATTCCCCCTTGAAATGAGTGCATAAATCGCTGATGTGTGGTGAAAACGCTTGTTTAGTAAAGACTCCGAGACGAGCTCACTGAGACCGATGACGCCTTGACTTCCGCCGTGATGGAAAGCAAGTCAATCTATTAGCCGCAAGCCTAAAACTGTTAATATCAGATCGATTGTTGCACGGATATCAGGCCTAGTCAAGACCGCCTCAAAAAGACGAGTGATCATTATTCTATTTCGTCGCCTTCGTCACCGCTCAGAGGCTACGAAGTAGTTCTCGATTCGTACCAAGAAGCGGGTGTGAGGCGATAGTTTTCCACCCATGGCATTGGCCTACTTACTTCTCCAATCTAGATGCGCGTCATCGTCTGCTGTCAACGCGTTATGGGAAATATCCTATGATCTTCCCAGTTGTTCTGTTACCGCTCCGTGAGGGGAAGGGCAGGCTGACGAGTGACTATTCATCATCCGAGACAAAGATCTTTGAAATAATCTCCTTTCAAAAAGGGGCCAACTCAAGAGCTCTATTCCATAACCAGGTGCTGTGGCGAGTGTGATTTCCGATGCTTGATTGAGTTCGATTGCTTGCCCGGAAAGAAGAATTGCCATTGACTAAAGTGTCAGTGGTCGTAAAATAAGAGGAAGACGAGTTCTATGACTCATTCGCTTGGTCGCCCATAACAAAGGTCACAGATACAAAAGGAGTAGGAGCGCGCTTTTCATAGTGAAAGAATAACTGTTCCTCTTGCTTTCAATAGGCTGAAGTTCTCTTAACTTCTTCAGTTCTTCCCTGAAACGAAGGACTTGAGGCTGTGTGTTTGTACTTTTTTCTTTGTACTGTTTTATCTCCTCAGATAGAGGCAAGTCTAATCTTTTATTCTTACCAAGTGTCAAAATCTAGTTCAATACCGGAATCGCTACTTCGGTTAAGCTGATAAGGGCTGGGGAGCTCTGACTTTCTATTTCAAAGGAGTCAGCTGGCTGCGCGAGTCACCTTCTTTGCAGCGGAGCTGGACGACACGGCATTCAAGTTTCAATATAGGCCGGCCGTAGAAGTGATGGTTCCCCAGAACAAGATCGTGGCAACGTAGACCTAAGTGGTCCTATTGGTTCCCCAGGATCCAAGTAGTTTCGTAGCCATATTCACTGGGAAAAGTGCTGCGAAGCGCAAAAGCGTATCGAGAGAGGATATGACGAGTGTAGTGGTCTATGCTGGTCTTCAAACTTTACTGCAAGCGTCTGACTGAGCCCAAAGCGGAGAGGTAAAGGACATCTGCTAAGCAAGCAGAAAGAGTGAACGTATCGATAGCGTCACCTTAAGAAAAGCATCCTCTTAATGCCTTCTTCAGAGAAAGACCTTGACTGTTTTTTGATAGAGGAAGGCTTACCTCAGACCCGAACCCCCTATGATAAGGGAAAGATTCAAAGGGTAAGTCAAAGAGAGCTGGGGAAGGATCATTCCATAGGCTTGTTCTCTCAGGCTCAGTGGTGGGTAGAGTGTAAAGACAATGACTTCTTTTAATGCTCTTTCAGATTTACATTACTTACTTGCTTTCGAAAAAGCTTTTCAGTTATTAGGAAAAAGCGATCATCAAGCTTTGTTCTCCCGGGCGCGAAACTGACGTTCTCCATAAGGTCGTTAACGCGAAGACCCTTTAACGACGCGTTCTGTCGTCAGCAAGCGGTGGCCGACAAGGCCCTTTTCCCGTCATATCTTGGGAGGCGAAGAGGACAGGTTTGTTTGAAACTCGTTCGGTAAGATTCTCCCGAAGGTAAGCATTTACCCAAGGCACGGATATGATGACTTTCTCAATTATACTTTGTTTTAGGGAGTTGAACGTCTTATTCTTTTGAGTGGCATATGCGAATATGAGCCAGGAGCAAGGATTGCTCCAAGTGAAATTCGATAATGCAAGTGCATTAAAAACCTGATATTCTTTTTCTTTTGGAGTGAAAGCCGGCCCTAAGCAGGATCCAAAGACGTTCAAGTCCAGTTCCAATCTGGATAGAAAAGTGCAGTTCAATCGTCGAAAGTTAGATCTCTTTTAGTCCTCTTTTCTCTTTTGAGTCAGGTTCTTAAGACAGGAAATTGGGTTTTCTGAATATTTATCTTCCGGCTTACTTACTTAATAGTTTTTTAGTTCGAAATCGAAACTGGACCTGAGAGAGACGTCACTTTTTTCTTTTCATAAAGAAGAGTAAATGCGCCTTCAGTTGAAGAGAGCTGTTCACAAGCAGTGGTTAAGAACTCTTTCTTGTTCCGGTTCAGAAGAGAAAATTCTTTCAGTTGCACTAGTGGATTGAATATTCTTTTTTTAGTGCCAACAAAGTGCATGTGTTGTTGGTTAATAAAAACACGAGTTTCGATAGGCTGGAAGACGGATACTATAAGTAGGACAAAGCAAAGGCCAACAAAGAGAAATGAAAGGGCATTTTTCCACCACTTATCCCTTGAATCCCTTTTTAGGCATTTGTATTTGAGAGAGAGAGCTATGCTTAGGTCAGTTCCTTCAGTCAACTTCAAAAGTAAGTCAGAAGTGAACCCCGCGGAGCGGTAAGTAAGTAGTCCCGTATGAAATTCATAAAACATTCATATCTGGCACTTGAGGGGGTCAATGTGTTGGAAGCTACTGCGTCAGTACTCTCCCTCCTCTATAAAGGATAGGCAATTGAGTTCTTCTAGGCGGGAAACCGGTTTTGAAAGAATATCCTTTCCTGTGCTTGTGAAGTATTGAAGTATACCGAAGATCTGAATAAAAGTAGGTAAGAGATTCGGAGGGATTGTTGTTTTTTATTAGTGAGGGCAAGCAGCTTTCATTTTCTTAAATAGTTGAAATTTCTTTAATTAATTTAAGTAGGCAGTTCGTATCTTTCTATGACCCCCAGAATAATAAGTAGGAGGATAGGCGGAGCAAGAGCTGAAGAAGTCTACCCGAGCGTGCTTTTTCATTCATCCATTTAGGCCCGACTAGGAGCACGTGGATCCAGGGAACCTGGCTCGGGAACAGCTTTTGACCAGTAAAGGCTAATCACAGTTAGAAAGTCCAATCTCTGAAATAGGGCTTAGTCTTTCCATAGACGTAGAAGGCGTAGGTTATGATTTGATGCAATAGAGTCAGAACACCTTTATATATATCTAAAAGACAAGTGCTCAATGAAACGATCCTGATTCCACACTATGCTGTGGGCTGGGGAGAGAGCTGCTCTGCGAAGCTGGGCGTTCAGTCTTCTTATGTCAGAACCATAGACGAAAGAGAATAGAAAGGGCCTTGAAAAAAGAGCGAGGGAGTGAAGGGCGTCTGTATGTTGCTCGTAAGCCGCCAAGTACCAGTCTCACAACAGTACTGGCGCAAAAGGATCGGTCCTTCACTTGCTGATCGTTCGCGGGTCGAACTCGCTCTGAAGCCCCGCCTTTCGCTCGCTCGCAGGAGTCGGACTCAATCACTCTGTTTTGAGGATCATTCGTTCAAAACTCTTAAGCTATTATCCGCAGAGAGCGCAGCAACTTTTGTGCATATTATCATATAGAAACAAGCGAAGCGTAGCGATTCGTACTACCGGCGCTAACCGGCAGGCAATAGAGTCCGCCGATAGGCGCAAGCAAGCGTAGCAAATCACATAGATAAGCCAAAAACGCCTAAGAAATAGGCTACGGGGCGAAGAGGATGGATGTCTGAGCGGTTGAAAGAGTCGGTCTTGAAAACCGAAGTATTGATAGGAATACCGGGGGTTCGAATCCCTCTCCATCCGCGAGGTCATAAGTGATCTCTTGCCTTATCTATAGATAAGAACGAATTTGATCGACTCGACTGATATGATAGATGGAATGGGTAGCTTGTGTTATGATTTAGTTATTTCTTTGTCTTCCTTTCGTTATCTTCTGTTCTCTTTGTATAGGTTGGAGAAGGGCCGGGTGGATTATTACCTTTGGGAGCTAAGTCGAAGATCTCGGTGGTGAAGTGAGTGGTTGATAAACTTCGATTGCAGTTTTCTTTAGTTGGGTAGAAGGTGACGCCCCTAATGAATCGACTATGAAGGTGGCTGTTAACTACATCAGCGCTCAAATGCCTTCATCCTTATTGCCCTGGCTTCGATGATCAACCCCTGGCACATGACGGTTTTGATCTTCGGCTCCCCATTCATCTTCTTTCTCCCACGGATAGGTGCCTTTCGGGTTCTCCAAAGTGACGGGACGGAAGTCACTTCGTATCGCATAGCAAAAGGGCCGGTGTAGAACGTCTACCAGCAGCTATTCAAAGTTGAAAGCGGAGCAGCATTCATTCCCACCCGTGGCTTGCTACCAAGAAAGCTCGCTCCGTGGGACTAGGATGGAAGGGCAGTGGCTTGACCCGAGGAGATGAAGGTGACTGAAGTTCCTGTGAATACAACCTATTCTTTGTGACTGCTCAGCGGGCTTGACTTCCATAGTGACAAAGGCTTGCCCCTTCCTAACCTAACTTCAGTGAAAAAGAAAGGAAACAAGGCGAAGAAAGGCGATGAATCTCATGTGCCTGTGCCGATTCATCCCTATTACCAGTACCAGCTGACTCGCTTTCTTTCTGTCTTATCTTCGCCTACAGAAATAGGAGATAGAGAATGACAGAGACAGAGGTTGAGGTTCTTTTTTAGGGGGGGTGATTATGCCTTTGCTTGTGTGCCCACGGGCTTTCCTAGTGCTCCTTTCTATTGAAAACTTCAGTATAGAAGTAGCTGACAGGCAGGGTAGCTGAAAAGCGATTCCTACTCCCGTATGTTCTTATTTCTTTCTATTATTTCTTTATTTCAATTATGAGAAGGGCTTGCGTAACCCCTGGCTCAAAACCACCCGTTAGAGCAGCGAGCTGGTTACTGCTTGAAGTCGAAGGCGGGAAAGGGGTAATGGATAGAGGATTGGACGGGCTTGCTTTAACCGAAGGGGAGAGTGACGCTTAAGTCGAACAAGCAGTTCACCAAACGAAAGAAGGGCTTACACGAGACCTAGTCCCCTCTCATTGGCCAGTCGGTACTAAACTTCCTCGTCTTCAAAATTCGCCTCTCTCATCAGATCCTACTAGTCCAGTCCGTTCCTCATCGTATCAGATCGACGACTAGACTTTGAAAGTCAAGCGTCATGCTTTATAGCTGGCTGGCCTTTTGCTATAGCTTCTATATCACAGTAGGCTCAACCAACGTAGCGCTGCGCTTGATTGGATATTGCTTGCTAGTTTTTTTTGGATGAAATTTTGAGTGGCACTCAAGGTCTTGCCAATTGAGATTACTCATTTTCTTCATAAAGCTCTCGCGCCTTTGCTTTCATTATCAACACTGTCTATTCTTACCGTGCAAACCTCCTGCTGCAAGCATAAACAATAGGCAAGGAGCTGCTAATCTTCTCCAAGGTTAGACTGGTTCTGACTTCATAAAAAAGGATTGGGGCCCGGACACCATACAAGGAGCGAGCCTTCGATCGATCTCTGAGCACAACCCTAAAAAGCTCCCGTTTTCAAGCCTTGTCTCCCTTGTTATTCTATATGAAAATCAAAAACCCTAACCTTCCTGATCTCATCAAAAATGGGTGGTCTCAAGAAACTCATATTACAAGCTCGGATGCTTCCGGAGTGAAGAAAAAGAAAAAAATGTCTAAGCTCCTTTCTTGGAACTCAGATTATATGTCTTTAGTTTGGGATCTTAGATCGAGATTATCTCACCTCAAAGACATCCTTTTTGGATTGGAAGCTATGGAGGCCAAAAATTCCCTGTGTCAACACTCGCCTCACCGTCGTCAATTCAACGAATCGTCAAAATGCTGACGCGAAAAAACAGCGCACGATCAAAAGCACAACCAACAAATTTCTTTTACAGGGACTAAAAGAGTGCTTGAATATTTTAGAACGAAAGAAAGAACTCTTTTTAATGCTCAGATCGAGAATGAAATTCTAAGTAAAAAAACTCTTTTGAATCAGTTAAGAGGGTCTTTGACGTTTTCTTTCGTTGTAGCCAGACTTCTATAGACCCAAGCAATGCCCAAAGACTCCCATGCCTTTCTGGATCATTGGTTAACAACCAACCGGCAATTTCCGACAAGTCTTTCTTCTTAAAACGAGCAAGAAGCGGAACGCAAGGGATGAAATGAAAAGTGTTTATTACGATTACGCCCAACAGCCCACTTGAGCAATTTTCCATTCTCCCATTGATTCCTATGAAAATAGGAAACTTGTATTTCTCATTCACAAATCCATCTTTGTTTATGCTGCTAACTCTCAGTTTGGTCCTACTTCTGCTTCATTTTGTTACTAAAAACGGAGGAGGAAACTCAGTACCAAATGTTTGGCAATCCTTGGTAGAGCTTATTTATGATTTCGTGCTGAACCTGGTAAACGAACAAATAGGTGGTCTTTCCGGAAATGTTAAACAAAAGTTTTTCCCTTGCATCTTGGTCACTTTTACTTTTTTGTTATTTCGTAATCTCCAGGGTATGATACCCTATAGCTTTACAGTTACTTCTCATTTTCTCATTACTTTGGGTCTTTCATTTTCCATTTTTATTGGCATTACTATAGTGGGATTTCAAAGAAATGGGCTTCATTTTTTAAGCTTCTTATTACCTGCAGGAGTCCCACTGCCGTTAGCACCTTTTTTAGTACTCCTTGAGCTAATCCCTCATTGTTTTCGCGCATTAAGCTCAGGAATACGTTTATTTGCTAATATGATGGCCGGTCATAGTTCAGTAAAGATTTTAAGTGGGTTCGCTTGGACTATGCTATGTATGAATGATCTTTTCTATTTCATAGGAGATCTTGGTCCTTTATTTATAGTTCTTGCATTAACCGGTCTTGAATTAGGTGTAGCTATATTACAAGCTCATGTTTTTACGATCTTAATCTGTATTTACTTGAATGATGCTACAAATCTCCATCAAAATGGTTATTTATTTATAATTGAACAAAAGCGAGGTAAAAAGAATACCTTTTTTACGAGGTTATAGTATTTACACTACCCCGGATCAAAATAAAAAAGATTCCGAACATTAATTAGTAAAATCAAAGAAGATCCTGTCTTTACCACTTTGAATTTTCCTTGGCTAACAATAGAGTTTTGAAACTCCTTACTTAGAAAGCTCGCCCTATAATACAAGTCGGAAAGACGCGGGTTCTTCAATTTGCTTTCTGGATCATAGAGGAAATAAGTAAGGTGGTCGTATATATTTATCTGCTTATTGGAACTTCTTCGTTTGACCTATGCATTCTCTTATCATTTCCAGAAACTTTAATTGAATTTGATTTCGAAACGAACTCTTATCATTTCTTTTTTAGGGCTGTCGCCTTTGACTTCTTTAAGGGCGACGGAGTAGATGAAGTCTTCTTTCTTCTTGGTCCGCTTTGGCTCCTGATCTTGAGCTCGCTGTTCTTGGCCTTAGGCTTGGCGGAAGCTTTCAGATTGGGGTCTTTGCCTTTTCGATATTGACGGCTCTTGCCCTTGGCCTGGTCTCGACTCACCCTGGCTAAGTACTTTCAATGACGCGGGCTAGCTGCCTGTGCCGCCCCTAAGTGAAGGACATTGATTTTCAGTAGGGTGGAGCCTTTTCATGAAATCGAAGAGCCGGTATTCTTCCGTCATATCTTTAATGTCCAGGGAGAACTACGAAAGACGGCCTTCACATAAAAGCGTATGGGGCCTCTTTCCTTCAGGCTCATCAACATGGCGGACTAAAACAACCGGGCAGGAACCCTTCCATTCTGCCTGAAACTTGTCCCCAAAATGGATTGAATTGCACTTCACGCTCTGCGTTCTTTACGTCTTTTGGTCTGCCACTTTGAATTTTCCTTGGCTGAACCATCTTCATAGATGGCAGCCGTATTCACCGGCGCCTCCCCGGACATAGTCCGACAAGCCGCTCCATATCCGTCTTCTCTTCGATCTGACGCATTTCGGGTGCCAACGAATGCCCTTTTTTTTGGTTTCGCTTGAATGGCTTAATCAAGAAAATGCTTCGTCGAATCACTGCTTACGGTCTTTTTTAGTATGGTGACCTCGCTCCTACTCTCTAAAGCTTGCCACCTCTATCTATTAGTCAAGCTTAAAACACTTTCACGACCCCCTGTCCTTGGCTTTCTATCATGGTCTGCCTAACCAGCCCATCTTTCTCCAGAGAAGCAACCCGCTCGTTCGAAATCTGTCCCTGTAATTGTGTAACAAGGCAATCTATACGATCACGAGTCCGCTCCCGTCGAGCCTCTTCGACGGCACTAGCCTACGTCCCACTAGCCACGGCTTGGCCTAACCTTTGACTCAGATACCACTTGTCACAGCGCTAAGTCCTTCAAGCCCACAAAGGCACCCTGCTAACGGTCCGCTGTAGCAGAGTAAGCTGAAAAAGCCCTTTCGTACTTACTTATTAATTAGTCAAGCCTAAAGTCCTTCAATAAAACTAAAGCGCTAAAGAGCTTCTTTCGTAGCCTATAGCCGATAGGCTAAGGCGCCTGACGAAGTGCATAGAATATTTCTTGTATTTCATACAAGACCTTTATTGAATTGATAAGATATATTTCATTTTTTCCGTTGCTTCTTGCTTTCGAGCCCAATTTTCAATTAGTAAGAAAATAGGGTGCTTGCTTTATAGTCCGGCCTTCAAAAAAAGAAAGATTTAAGAAAATTCTATCTATCTTTTCCTATAAAAAAATAACGCCTTTTTTGCTGTCTAGAAACATCAAAAGGAGGTTATGATTTTGAAGAATTTCGAGCTTAGCGCGTGTTTCGATGAGTTTATTAGCTTACTTCTGTTCGCTCTTTTTTTTGCAGGTGAAAACTTCAGAGTGCTCCAGAGAGTGTAAAAATTTTCAAGCAAGGTTCGACTTATACGAAATTCATAGGACATTTTTGGGGAACGAAAGGAAGTTTAGGGCCCTTCTGAATAAGGAGCCTGAGTCCTATCGAATTTCCTGCATTACCCGGCCTTGAAGGACCACCATAGCAGTGGCAACGGGATTGATCGTTTCCGTTAGAGTTAGGTACTGAAGAGTTGTTTCAGTCCGGTTGTGAGCAGTGTGAACCATAGAAGTCCACCCTAGGTGTATAAGAACAGCTTACCTGTAAGCAGCCGCCCGAGAGAACACAGATTGAAGACAAAAGATTAAAGATGAAAGCGAAAAAAAACTAAATTCATGTGACAGTTGCAAGAATCGGAGGCTGCTTAGAATTAGGAGTCTTACCTTTACCTTTCTTTGGTGCATTCTTATCGTCGCTCTAAGTCAGTTCTTTCTTTACGAAGAGGTTCTTTTCTCAATGTCATTATCTTCCCTTCCTCGCCTCGGTAAAGGAACTAATACCAGTCTCGATCTCCTCTAGGGCCAAATAGAAGTCAATTAGTCCTTCTATCCCGCATTGCTAGTCTGACTCTTTTACCTTCTTATCTGATTTCACTAGTCTCAGGGACATCTCTTTACATCCGGCCATTCCTTCTTACCTTTTTAATGAACTCCTTTGGCCGCATTGGTATGTCTTATTTTGTTTTGCCTGCAAGGGTATAAAAAGAAGTAAGGAAATCACTTGCTTTCCCGGGATCTCTCCTTGGCTTACTGGACTTCCTGCTTGACTTCTTTACCGAATTACCGGATTGCTAGCACAGGGAGAGAAGGAGTGTAATCAATTTCAAACCTGATTCCCCGCAACAAGCTTGAAACCGAATTCCTTCCTTACTGCAGTAGCTGTAGTAGTAGCAGTAGGAATAGTCGCCAAATAGACTGAATTAGTCTTAGTGCCGTAGTAGGATTACCTTCGTCACCTTCCCTTTGTCCCTTAACTGCTGAAGCAAGCATTCCTGGGGCAAGTAATCTGTCAAAGAATAGAAAAGAGAAGTTGCATCCTCCTTTCTATTATTTAGTGCAAAGTGAGTTGGTGCAGATGAAATAAATCATCAGCTGTGGGCGCTGCAAGTCTTTTTTAAGTTTAAGAAGAATGGGTTCTTACAGGTGCTAGAATTAGATCTAACCGTATCCGGAGGCGATTTGCTAACTGTGAAATCGAAAGGTAACTGCGCAGCTCAACCAGTAGCCGGTGTAAGCCATTTCATCATCATAAGAGTTATCGGCCTTCGCTCTGATTTTTGGGTAGTGTCAAGGAGATAATAGAAGGAACCGATCTTCGAAAGTAGTTCAGTTTGAAAAAAAAAGCTTCCTGAGTACAAATCTCTTCGCATTCTTAGTTCTTTTGACGAGATTGGCTTAGGGAGTCAGTTTATCCTTTTCCCAACAAATCAAAGAACCTAAAGGATTCCATTTGAGAAAGGACTGAAGGAGCTAATTGAATCACAAATGCGTGTCAGTCGTAGTAAACATCTGCCCCCTTTCCTATTTTGAGAACGTCACACGTGGGAAGCACTTCGGCAACCTTATCGCACGGGAGTACAGAAGCTATGGTTGAGATTCCATGAGCGCTAACTGAAGACCAACCAAAAGCGAATGCAGGAGGCTGGAATTGGACAAAAAGAAGGTGGTTCACTTGCTTACTTTAAAGAGTAAGGCAAATAAATGCAATCCGATAGATTCTTTGATTTGTTGGGAAAAGGATGAAAGGCTAGCCTTTTTATCTTCTGCAATTTTTATAGTTTGTGTCTGAAGCAACCTCTTTTGAATAAGTTTCACCCCGACAAGAACAACTCTCAAGGCAACATTCCTTCCCCAGATTTGAGTTCAGTTCCAGTCTTTTGGGCCTAGAGGACTGGGAATTGGCAATAAAAAGAATCGGTCCTTTAGTGAAAGCTCAATCCCAACCGTCTAAGGTATGAAGTTACTTTCCTGCGTAGAAGTGCAGTTGCTATTAAGGTAGATGTGCCATTAGTTAGAAAAGCAAATTTCACGCACGAAGACCTAAAAAGAAATTCCATTTCAAAAGAAGATCTCTCTGTCCAGAAGAAGCCACTTTGTAATAGATCCCACCCAGACTTACTAGAATGCAACTTATTTCCTTTAAGGGGGCCACACAGTGTTGACCGCTCCTCAATTCAGCCGGTTCTTTCTATTGTGATAATAGATTGGTTGGGTGAAATCCAATCCCTCTTTCTCACCTGCTTCTTTGTTTTCTTTGTCATCCCACTTCTCTCTCTGGTAAAGTGGGAGTGGTGACTGTTTGAACAATAATAGAAATTTCCTTTCTTTCCCTAAATGTACAGCTGGGGGAGGACTTGTTCTCCTAACAGAGCAGACCTGCGAAGATATGATAACAAGATGCTCGGGCGGCTGTTCCAGAATAACGACTGGCTTTGTGCCCATTTCTTTTTAATTTCAAGAGCTTTCTGACTAGGTTGCTTATTCCCTTGGATGTCTCTTTCCCCAAGCCTCGTTCAGTTATTGGATAAAGCTCAGTCAGTGGAGAACTCAAGCTATTAGTCCGCAGCTCCACTCCTTATAGTCGAGTTGCTTGCTGCTCTTGTAAGGCTCCAGCGCTTCCTTTCTTATTCTTAGCCCCGGCCGTTCCCTCTGGCCTTTATATTCTAGTGAGTGTTCCGTGAGTGGGTTCTCTTTTTCAAAAAAAGGGCTATCCATCGACAAAAATAAGAGGTCGCCCTATTAGGGAAGTTCAGAGTTCTTTGATTCATTCTAGCGGAAGAAGAGAGAGGGCTTAGTACACGTGGGACTTATGCCTTTTCGGATCAATGAGACAAGGAGTTAGTCAGAGCGGGCCTTTGCGAGAGAGTATAGAGTAGCGGATTTTTCTTACTTGTATGTAAATAGTCCACTTCCAGTAAAGTATAGTGTGGAGAACAAGCGATAGATCAACAGGGCTGGAATAGGAAGAGAAAGGCACTTTCAGGTGGGCGCAAAGGAAGCGAACGAATATGGTCTTTCACAAGGAAAAGAAAGAGTACGTATAAAGATATTCTACTAAAAGCCAAGACCCAAGAAAGAGAGAAATTCTATAGTTACGACATAACTCCAATCACTAGTGAACCTTTAATATCATGCTTTTGCCTTGCAGTTCATATTCTAATATGCTTCATGGCTTTTTCACTATTCTTACTTCGTATTTCTCATGGTCCCTTGCCATCTGATGTTATCATAGGTTTTATCATCCACATTTCAAAAATCTAAATGATATGGGAAAGGTAGATAGACTATACAGGATTGATTTAGCATCATCATTATACACAATAAAAAAAGTGTAGTTTTAGATATACTAAGGCCTTTAGTTACAGATAGGAGGGTATATAGACTCATACAATCTTTATTCACAAACTCTATCACAAATGACTTGGGAAAACAGTGTGATCAGCAACCAGATGGGATACCTCCTCTGGGATAAATCACAAGGGTCATATTTGATATTGTCCTAAAAGATTCCCTAACATTTACTAGATTCATCATAATACCTATTAGACTAAATTTTCCTCAACGTAATATGATCTATTGAAAGAACTCGTACAGTCTATTCGACATGGGGCATATCACTACACTCTATTAATGGAAAGATAGCCAGGATAGACAGAAACTGGATATCAATGGCAGACCAATTCAAACCAGTGCTTATTTTTTTATGTAGATGGTTCTTTCCAAGCCGATGCTATTGGGAATACTGTGGTGAAGTCCGAGGTTCGTCTACTTCCTCATCCTCAGCAATTTCAAGGGTGATATGTTGGGAGTTCCCTAACAATCCAAGAGCATACAATGAATGAAGGAAACAACCGGATCCTGATTACAAAATTTGTAGTTAGCCATAACTAATTGCTTTTAGTCTTTATTAGATCGTTCGGAGGCCTCTGCCTTTTCTTAACTCCGGGTCAGACATCGTAATGAGTTGTATCTGATGTCCTAAGAAATAATGCCTGTACCGCGAAGACAAGAGCTAGTCAATTCCTCTAAAATATGGAATACCTTTATTCATTCCTCGACAGAAATAATAAAGAGCTTTCTCCACTCCATCAAGCCTTCAGCTCTATCAATAGAGATAGATGCCCCTCTTCGAGCTGATCCGCCCAGCAACCTATTATATAGCTAGCTGTCCCTTGCACCGCCTTAATCAGGCCTCATAGAGACAACTGAGCTTTATTAGAGTACTTTATCTGGGATAGAGGGAGATAGAGATTGAATTTACCAGCTGGTTCTTTGAAAGTGGAAATACTTAGAGAAAAAAGCTAGCGAAGAGTTCCACTCGCTTTCTCCGCCTGCTCTATCTTATGTAGTCTGCTATCCTTCCTATTCGAATGAACGTGCAATCGAGTTGAATAAGTCTAAGGCGATAATCATAGTCTCCTGTTCTTTTCCTTTCTTTTATGTCTGTTTATATGCTTAAAGAGGAAGATGCCCTTATTTAGTATTTAAAAAGAGGAAGGATGAAACTCTAGTTCCCGTGTAGTGCGAGGAGGTAGCTGTGGTTGTAGTAGTAGCGGTCAGTGCTTTTCATTCGATGCCCATTGAACTTCATCTATAAGGCATTCTTTGCTTTGGCTCTTTCTTTGACTCTGTCATGGCACATCTCACAAGACTGTAATCTGCCCTCCAATCCAAGAGGTCTTCTCTATTGCCTCTATCTCTTTAGTTTTCTCTTTCGAATGAAGCAAGCAATTGAGGTCAGTGAGAAGCATGTAAGTTCCGCCTTAAGCTATAGGGCTTCCAGAGAGGAGGTGGTCGTACCGCTTCTGGGACCAGCAGGAGTTTGATACCGCATCTTATTCTGCCCCGGAATACTAAGATACCTTTGCATACCGGCATGGTCTCTTGCTTGCATCTTCTCTTGACTGCTTTTAGAGTCATTCACACTCACAACTCTTATTCATTCCTAGCTATAAGGCGAGAAAGTGACTAGGCGCGGAGCGAGGGAGTACCTATAAAGGAGGAACTGGGAACTAACCTCTGGACTAACGGCTTGTTCACTCCGAAGGAAAGAAAGCCAAAACACTACCGTGAATGTTTAAATCCGCGGTGATTTTCCCGGAAAGAAGAAGCAATCTCCTTCCAAGCGGTCTTTCAGTCCAGCGAGCTGATGCCCGGTAAGGCAGTCAGCAAACCAGGGAAGCAAGGGGCAAAGACAAGAGAGGAATGACTATAGGCACGGAACTGACTCTTGGATCGCTTGCTCCCATGTGTCTTATTCCGGTCTTTAATCAGGAGGTTTTTGATCCGCATCTTCTGAATCTGTTTCGGATGTAACATTCTTATCCATTATATCTTGAAACGTAGTACATCTCCTTCTATTAAAGGTGTTAGGTATCTTATTTTCAGTTTTCTCGTCTGGGTGATTTTCCGCTTCATCCATATTATCAAATAGCGTTCTTTCTATAGAAGTATTCTTCATCTCTTTGTATCTCTCTTCTAGCTCACGTTCCTTCATTAATAATTTCTCATTGAGAATAACTAAAACAATCTTTAGTTGTTTTAGTTCAATCCTTAGTGATTTGATTACTTGTTTTCCAATGTGATCTAGTCTAGACAAGTCAATGATATGAATGGGTTCAGTATCCACCCAGGTTTGACCCTGAAATACTAGTTTCCTCTTTTTCCCCAGCTAACGCCCAAGCGTGTAAAGTGTCTCTTTCCTTATGATATTGAATTTGTGCCAATCAACCCGGAAGTGGGATTCCACAATTACCTGTTTTGTACGAAAAAAAAAAAACCGCATACTGTGACTCAAACCATTCAGGATTGACCAGGTTTTTTGCGGGTCCCTTGAACCTAACTACATTTTTGCCATCAATTTGAAAGTAGCAATAGGCTTTAGGTGCTAAAAAGTATCCATTCAGGATTTTGTCCTCTAGCTTAAACTTACCTAATTCTGAAGGATAAATAATATCTTCGGATAGTGGATTACTAAGCACTACAGAGTCAGTGTCCGTGTAGTAGCAGTCCTCTCTGGAAATATGAGGGTACATATACATCCTAGCAGAGGCTGTGATTGCTGCTGCTAGTTGGACAGCAGAGTTATTCGGTGGGTTCCAATAATCAGTGCCCTTCTTCCCGGTATTGCTATGGTAGACAACGATGTGGTAGTTCGTGCTAATCTTATCCATAAAGATAAATTCACTATTTAAGAACAAATATTGTTTACGATCTTCATCGCAGACCTCGGTTATTGTGCATTTTGGATTAATGCCAAATCGTTAGTATAGCGAATTCATAAGGATCTTGTACACATAGGACAAGGGCTCATTACCGGATTTCTTTGCCGGATTGAGGTTCCTACCTTTAACTCCTCGCCTAGCGATTAGCGATTTAACTCATGCTAGCTTCAAGCAACTAACGCTTCAGATTCATGAGTTTTCTTTATCGCTTCGCCCTCCTCTCCCTATGGTCGAGCTTAACCTAGTTACCTAGCTGTTCAGTGTTCGCTGTCGCTTGATTCTCATATATATTTATTCCACTGTAAAAGAAGAATAAGAATGAACTCTAAGGAAGTCTGATATCCCTTGAAAGCTCGTTAAACTCATCTTAAAAGGTCGTAAGCGCAAGCAAGCTACTTTAACACGAATAACTTCATAAAACACGTTCCAAGAGGATTAAAAGGCCAATACTAGGATTCCTGAAAGAAAGCAGGAAATCTTACTCTTGACAGCATGGGCTTTTACGGTCCGGTTGTATTCAAGTGGGAGTCTCAGTCGCGCTCGAAAGAATTCTAATTAATTAAGGCTTTGCGCGCTAGCGCGCAAGCTTTTTCTGGTATCTAAATCAATTTAAGAATAAGCTTTTTCTCGCTTCTTCAGCGGCTTCAATATACGAGAATGCAGCAGGTTTTTTGACAAACAAAGTTTCTTTTTTACAGTGGCCCTCAACAATTTCTTCTTTGGTACAGAGAGGGGCAATATCCATAATCCGCATCGTTACTAGGAACTTTGCACTTAAAGTAATACCCATTTCCAAAGGCAAATCTATGACCTAATGACATTCCTCTTTGTGAAAACATTCAAGTCAGGTTTTTTTGTTATCAATCAGAACTTTTGCAACCGTTCAGGGATATGTGTAGTGACCTCTTCCCTCTGTCAGTGACATAGTGGCCTGATCTGCCCAATCCGATTTACGAAATGGAGACATCATGAGTAAATAAGCCTCATTCAACAGCATTAATAATGCTTTTCGGTGTGGCTCAGAACTCAACACCAAGGACAACAAGGATATGCGAATAGGGGTTCTATGCAGCTGTTCAACTACGCTTACGCTATACTCGCTTTGTTTCCTCATTAATTTCGCTAACTCTTCAGGCTTCTTTATCTTGACTTCCCGCGGCTTACCCATTGCAGGGAATGCAAACAATGCCTGCCCTGCTTGTTCACTTCTTTGTGTTATGGTATGGATTCCATAAAGAGCTTGATGAAAAGAATACGAAAGGTGAAGTGGAGCATCCTTCGTCCCACATAGGTCATTCAATAATTTTTTCTTCTATAAGTTCAAATAGAAAGAGTTCTGCCACCTAATAAGAGAGTCGCTATAACGTCATGGGGATTACTTAAATTATAAAGACGGATTCTTCGTTTTCCCTCTCATGTTGGAGAATCATATGGATAATAAGCCTTCCCCTTGTAGCCTTCTTTTCACTTCAATCCCAAACGTTATACAACATTAGCTGCTTTGCCCCTTTGGCTTTGGTTCTATAAGTTCAAATTTCCTTACCGGAGTTAGCCCAAGCCTGCCGAGTGGTTAGAAAGGCTCACTTCATTCCCCGGAAAATATGGAAGGCATTCTTTTGAGACTTACCTTAACTGGTCGAGCAAATGTGTACCACTAAGAAGACAGAAAAGGAATGAAGAATGAAGGAAGAAGCTTATATATCAATCCGAAATGGGGATTACTATATGACCAATCCCTATGGCTGGCTTATAAACTAAGATCTTTGAATCAAAAATTCTATAGTATCAGAGAATTAAAAGAAAGAGCTCTCACTCGGATCTTAGGTGGGGGGGGGGGTAGATGTACGCTCGCTTACCTTAACCTTTCCTTTTGCGTCAACCTTATCAACAGAGTCCTTTCTAAGGGAGTCAAACGAATTTCCGAATAACGAGATATGTAGTCTTATTTGATTACCGAATACTTCGTTAGCCTGCTTTCTTCTATGATCATTCGTTATCGTTTTCTCCACGTCGGGCACTAAGTGTGCATCTAGGTAAACTCGTCTATTGCCTATAAGCATTTGATTATGAGTCGGATTGAGAAAGTATACCATCAGAGAGAAAATACAGAATGAATGGATTTGAGGTTTCATCAGTCCCCACTGAAGGAAATCCTTGTGCTAAGACTTCGAAGCCCTAATCTATTCATTCTTTTTGTCAAAGTGTAAAAATAGAGATCAACGGAATTATAGTGAGAAGAGAGAAAGGCTGATTGGTCTCATATAGTCATAGGCGGTAAATCAAAATAGTCGTGAATCGTCGGATAATTCCTTAGGTACGAGAGAGAGGCAGAGTTCCAAATAGTACCTCAACGAAGAAAGTGGTGGATTCTGTTTTCACTGGCTGACGGACTCGGACTCAGGATAGACCTCATTCCTCATACTCGGAAACAGACGGCTGAGCGTAAAATAAGTGGGAAGGGCAATTGTGTTAACTGTTGGTACGTCGTGGCTTAATAAGGGAGAACTACTCGTGTGTTAACATGTCTTACTCGTTACAAGTATTCCACTCGTTTGGTGGAGTGTAATTTCCTATTTTTCTTCTTCGAAATTGATTTACACAAGGGTATTTTCACTCCTTTTGTTTGCTGAAAGGAAGCTTCAGTTTCAGAGTGAAGCATCCGAAAAGAAAACTCCTATCTTGGACTTGGAACCACACTCCGGTGCCTTCCATTGGTGAGATTAGAGTAAAGATCAATGAAGAAGCGAGAAAAAGCTTATTCTTAAAGAAAAAGAGGACGAAGCCAGAAAAAGCTTGCGCGCTAGCGCGCAAAGCCTTAATTAATTAGAATTCTTTCGAGCTGTAGCTTGCTCCTTTCACACCCGCTTTCAACATGTGGCTGAATATAGTTTCCAGTTCACACACCTTGCCTTGGATAAATCCATCCTGTATCCCCCTAACTTGCCAGCTTTACTGCTTGTCTTATTTACCCTTTGCTTTAGCGGATGGTTTATGTCTGGTCCTTTGGGGTCGTCTGACCTGGGCTGATGGCCTTCTTTGTCGTCAGTCCAGCGGCTCTTGACGGCTGAAATGGACTAGTACCTGCCACCAAAACTGAAGGATTCAGTGAACGTGAAGAAAGGCAGTAACATAAGACAATTCACTGAATGGTTGTTGGCTCTACCAGAAGAGTATGAAATCAACAAGGTGTAGAAAGGCATTGAGTGTTCCGACGCGTATGTGAGAAGATCAATGTTGAGCAGAAGTGCAGCCAACAACACATCTTCCTTTAGTAGGGCTTGAAAGGCTGGACAGTTTGCCCTTCCTGTCCAGTATTTTCTCAAGCCGAAATAGGAAAAGCCGCAAGCACCACTAGGCCCGGTCGTCGGTTTTTCGTCAGTAGAGTCCGATATTCTCTTTTAGGGGTGGCAGTCATCCCAAGCTGGCAGTATCAATGACGCGGCGTGGTCCAGACCTTTGCTGATCCGTGGGCTTTGTGTTTTGGTTACTTCTTATGCTTCTTTGCTCGCTTGCAGCGCCTCGACTCAAGTTTCCGCTGTAGGATTGAGTGAGGTGACGAGAGCTGAAGCCAAGGCTCCTTACTACGCTATAGAGATGTTCGTACAATTGAAGTGGATCTTGAGTGTCTTTGAATTCCGCCTTTCGTTAGGTCTTCACTGAAGGATTTTAGACCTTATAAAGCGCCTCTACCATACCAAAACAAAGTGACAACGAATGACTGTAATTACTTTATTACATAACTTTTCTTTCAAACTAGTCTCCTTTTGTTCTTTGTTTGCATCCCAAAATTGGTTAGTTAGAAGTTAGTAAATCACATGTTTATGTTTTCGGTATTTATTTCAGTAGAGTTTTGTTTTAGTTCTCTAATGGACTTGGGTCGTCATAGGAAGAATTCGTGACTTCGATGCTCTCAAACCTTCTGCTCAGTCTCTTTCTGCACTTTTTAGTTTTGATTATAGAGTTCTAACTCTGATGATCGCCCAATTGATCTGCATGTTTCTTTAGTCGTTCAACGTTGAAAAATGGAACAAATTGAAACCGGAATCAACAATGAAACTCCAGAGGTCGGGGATTGACTCTCTCGGGCGCGTCAATTCAAATTCTCCGAAAAATCTGCAAGGTCAACAGAACTATCAAGTTCCACATCAACAACCTCAGCATTGTCCTCCACAGCCTGAACCACAGGAAGCGCCACCCCATAAAGTGTTGCGTAATACGTTTTGGGACCAAGGTTCTGGTAACCGATTTGCTGACACTCTGTCTTAGATCTGTGGTCGTTTTGAGCATACTGTGCTGCGTTGTTGGAACCGGCTTTCTAACTCTTTTCAGTCCCTTCATATCCGCATGGGCGGCTATGTCTTTTTCTGATTCGCGGGATCCCAACTGGTATACCGATACTGGTGCGTCTGCTCGTATGACCGCCGACGCAGGTAATCTAAAAACTAACATTACTCTTATCTTTACTTTGGGTCCGATAAGATGTTGGTGAGGGTTCAAGTTTATGTATTTTTCATATTGATGATGCTGTAATATACTCTTTTTTCATAAAATTTTGAATTTGAATTCAAGGTTGTTCCTGATATCCGTCTTGAAGTTAGTTAATTTACTGAGAATAATTCTTGCACCTTTGAGTTCTCATCGGCTTTATTCTTGATCAAGCAAGGATGAAAAGCGTTATGTTCCTGTTAGTTAGAGAGGAGCAGAGACCGTCCTATGAAGTTGGTTCTTTTTCTCTTAACCATGAAAGTCAGTCAATTTCATTGCCTCGATTACACAGTTGACCACACGCATTCAACGGTAGGGAGTAAGTTTACAATTTGGAACGTAAATTCCAGAGAAACTCATCGAGTGGACCATACCAAGGTGCGAAGCGAAAGCTCCTTCTTTGCATCAGTTACCTTCGCATCGTCAGAGATAAGATCCGTAAGGGCCGTCAGACTGTTACCAATAGCAATAGTCAGTCTTAGAGAAAGAAATTCCTTAACAACTCAGACGCATTCTCCTATAGGCATCTATATAATATCTGTGTCAAAGAGCGTATTCGTCGCAAACAACCTATTCAACTGAAACGTCATGCAACATATTCTGTAACAACAACAGCCTATTCTCTTTCGATTTCCTGGTATTCAACACAAAGGGGCCTTGACTTACTGTTTGCTTTCAAAATGAAAGGGAAGCGAGAAAAAGCTTATTCTTAAAGAAAAAGAGGACGAAGCCAGAAAAAGCTTGCGCGCTAGCGCGTGGAGGCTTTCGAGCCTACGCTTGCTTCTTTGGAGAGAAAGCCCGCTATCTCTTTACTAGTAAAGAAGACTCCTTTAACGGCGTTCACGCCTAAGTCTAAAAGAATAAGATCAGGACTGACCGACGACTGGTTAATCCCTCTTTCCTTTCCATATCTACCTTCTCATCGCTCTAACAGGGTTCTTTCTTTCATATCCCTGGGATAAAGAAGGCGGGATAACCGGAATATCCGATGCTAGTGAAAGTCAGTGACATAGTTACTGTCCAAAAGAAAGATAAATAATACTTAATCCATCGGAGTGAAATCAAAGCGTTGAGCTCTTTTCGCAGCAATTGAATCAAAAAAAAATCCGCATTTGAAGGAGCAGGAGGAGAAGGAAGATGCCAATGAATCTGCTATGTTTTCAGTAAATGAATCAATAACGGTGTCAAATGCCACATCCGGACGAGAGATTTTCGATTCTTCATCGTGACAGGCATTAGACATGTGCAAAAGCCCGTGACGCTGTGAAGATCGAAGTGAAGGAAGAAAGCGTCAAGCTGACGTCCAATCTCTTTCTGTTATGGAATTGGATAGTTAATCATATTCAATAGAATAGGATTCTATAACAAGCGGATATGCCTATAGAAGGTATACTTATGGTATACAGTAAGAGCGGAGTTTCCCTCTTCTGAAAGTAGCCCTGCCGAGAGTAAGATGGAGATCAAAGTCCCCACATCGGATTCACTTGTGCCAACCCCTTCCTCATTGTCGGCCTTTGGAAATAGACGTATTTTAGAGTTGGAAATCCGTTCGGACATAATCCTTTTCTCGTTAGGATTCTAACCCTTACCCTGAAGAGGCACTATAGGTTTTCATTTCAGTAAAGAAGAAGGCTCGAAGAGACTGACTTAGTGCTTGCATGTTGGGATGTATGGATTCTCGAGAAGAGAGGAGCCGTAGTGGTCCCCCCCCAGACCGCCCGGATCCCACGAGTGAATCGAAAGTTGGATCTCACCTGAATCGCCCCATCTATCCTCAATAGGAGAAGAAAGGTTTCAAACCCCTGTTCGAACAGGAGGAGTACGCCGTGCGTCTGTGCCTTGGATGATCCACATCTCAATGTCAGGCGCTGATGGGCACATTGAACTATCCATGTGGTTGAGAGCCCAGGCACAACGACTATAACTCACTGCTGGTCTCTCCACTACTTGAGACTCTTCCACCACCAACATACTGAAAAGAAAGGAGAGCTCAGATACAGCAGCAGATCCAGGTTATGAAGGAATCGCAAATCTTTCAAGCCAAAACGCTTCTACTACTTCTAAGAGACTACTCTTAGTATCCAATTTATCCTCAATGCTTCCGGTTCATCAACCAATTGCTGCCCTTTTGCTGAAAGGAAGAATCGTAACTTGCTTGAGGTTGCAAGGGCTCTTATGTTCACTATTTTTGTTCTTTTGCCTTATTTTAGTGGGGTGATGCAGTTCTTTGTGCAGCCTATCTCATCAATCGTATGTCCTTAAAAGCACTCGATTTCCATACACCCTTTTATATGCTTCTTGGCAGAAAAAAAAAAGACTGTCCCTCCTACTTCACACTTTCACACTGAATAAAGCTCCAAAAGAACTTCCGAAAGGCATGGGAAGACGGACTCTGAAACGAAGATGTCCTCTACAGCGACGCCCGCCCTAGTCTTAGCAATCGATCGATGTGCGCCTTTCAGAACCCTATTTATTATTATTTCATTATTTTAGGTTTAACGAAGTCAGGCGTCAAAGAATGGTATTATTAACTGTCGCTTAGTTACCCAGTCATTACGAGTGTTGGGATTATGCGGTACCTCGGAATAGCAGCTCTCCCTGACGAGACAATCTAAACAGCTTGAGCTTCAGTGACACTTCTTTTACTTGAATGTTATTTCTTAATCTATTTAGTATGAGACCTTATAGCTGCTTTACAGTTACTTCTCATTCTATGGTGAAGTGAAAGATCTCTCACCAGAGTGGGGGTGAAATCTTTTCTGCCATGCCAACTAACTAAAATACTCTAAAGGGGTCTAGAATACGTGATAAGGTGGGAACAAAGGCAGAGAGAGAGAAATTCTCAGACCTCTTCCACGCTCGTGATTAGTGTAGTGAGCAAGCATAGGAAGCAAGCAAGCTTTGTCTCTTGTAGGCAAATTTGAGGCCTGACATAAAGTATGTCAGCTTTTCAGTGATCGAAAACGAATGGAGGTGGGAGTGCGGCTCTTCTTGCCGTTGAGGTATGGCTTGATTTTATTGGTAGTCAAGTGATCAATTAAGGTAGGCCAAAAAGGCGCTCTTTTGAAATTGATTAAAATCAAAAAGGTACTCTTTCCATGTCCGTGACGGAGGGTAAATCCGATTCATGACGAAACAAAAAGGTAAAATGATAATTTTTAGCTTACTCAGGATTGGAAAATGGGGTGGGATGGTTGGAGCAGACTCAAGGCTCGTACACATCAGAAAGCACCCTTTGAAGGCCCACAATATAAAAAAGAGAAAAGCTTCATTTATTCTATAGAAATATTTGAAGGGGCCGGACACCATAGGCTGCGGGCTGACGAATACCCATTTTTCTTCAAAGAATTGAAAAGGGCCTTCAAAAGCGTTATCGACTAGTTGAACTTCCCTTAGTCTCTTTCCTGTTGAAGCGCTTAATCCAATAGTAATCTTTTAGGCCAGAACAGCTTTCACGAAAGAATCCGACCAAGGCCCAAATGCCATACCATTGATTGATTTCAAAAATGCCCCCACAGATCTGCATCCAGTAGGCACCCGAAGATGCCAAAGAAGCTAGCCACTATCACTTGAATCGTATAATAAGGCAGAAGCTAAACTCTTTGGCCGCATGAAGAGAAAAACTTTTCTGACTAGCTGAATAGTGACACAGATCCCCTTTTTTTTTTTCAAATAAATCTTTGAAGTGACAGCGTTAATGCCCGAGGAGTCAGTAGTTAGAAGATAGCACCCAGACACAGAATCCGAAATAACCATCAGGATCCAGACTAGGGGAATTGGACTCTTTCCCATGAACTTGACCGGCAGAAGGAGTTCTAGTCCTTCAAACTAAAGCAGCGCCCAGGAACAGGAAGGCAGCGGCTTCAGTTATCCTACGAACAAAAAGCAGGCGTGTTCTTTCGAACTATATTCGTCTTATATTATATGACTGACGTCTCACTCTTCCCTTAGCAGATGACACAGCCTGTGAGGATGCTTTTTAGAGCTTTTTTCCCCACTCTGAAATGCCCGAGCTCCTGTATAAAGTAGGGTATGTGTAATGATTTCATCCTGCCGAGTTTACAGAGAGAGCTTCGACTTACGACTTCACGGCTGTGATTGCGGATGTAGGGCGTCTGAATGCCGGTACGTTACTGTCCGCTGGTCTTCTCCCTTCAGAAAGGAGATTGCCTGCTATGTTCCTACTTCGACGCACTCCACACCGGATACAAAAAGACCTGTCTGGTAAAGCTGAGAAGATGTTGAGATATTGGTTTTGTGTCGATTGTTTTGTTGAAAAAGTCCGAGAAGAAAGATGACGTGCTTTTCACCTTTCTGCCAAACCAGAACGAGAGCCAATCGGGTCGATCAGAATGTCCTTCTTTCGCAGCGCTATAACATTCTCTTTTTCGTTTCTGACTATTTCTATTCTAAGTAGCACCCGAGAGATTGGCCAGGTTAGTGGGACAGATTTTGGCTCAGCTTCAACCTCGTGAGAGGTGATTGCACTTTTTTTTAGCAAAAGAGATCTCAGGATAAATAGGTACCATATCATATGTGTAACGAGAACGGACATGACACAGCTTTTTGCTAGTCTAACTAGCTCACACAGGGGTATGAATTTCAGTCTTCACTGGTCGGGGCTCTGGAGAGGAAGAGGAAGTCCCTTTACTCTATTCCTTGGCAGGGGACGAAGGCAGCAGATTGAAAGAGGTGCAGGAGGTGCCGCTAGCTTGAGTTTATGGTACTCTTACAAAGCGGAGCCCTTCATCTTACTACTTCGTAGCCTTTGACTTCATTCCTTCATGCACAGCTGATTCCCCGATCGGAGAATACGCTGCATCAAATGAGTCTTTTCAGAGTTGAAGGCTTTATCTTCTTCTTAATCCGTCTTCGTCCTCTTTTTCTTTAAGAATAAGCTTTTTCTCGCTTCCCTTCCGAGTTAAACCGCAAGCGGGGAACGATGGAGGAGTTAAAGCGATAAACACTCATTCATGCTTTGAAATCGATATCATACTTCCCAAAAAAAGTTGAAGCTATGTTTGCTAAAAAGAATGAATAAAACGAGTTGCTTGAACTTGAAGCGCGTCTATCCTCTCCCTATGGTCGAGCTAAACTACGTTCCCTCTCCCGTTGGTCGGACACGAAATCGAAAGAGTTGCGATTGATGTTCGGTCCCGAAGAGAGGAAAGCATGAACTAGCTTTTACTGATAAGGAAAGGAAATCGCTAGCATCCCTTGAAAGCGATAAAACGAGTTTTCAAGTAGGGATGCTGTAGAACTCTTTCACTAGGCAGGTAGTTCAAGGTCTGTTTCAAGGCCTATGCTTCAAGGTAAGTATCGGGCATACGAGATTGAAAGAGGGGAGAGCTGAAAAAGAAGGAAAGAAGAGAGCAGGAAGGATATTTGGTTCGAACGCTAGTATTGAATTCTTGCAAAAAACACGGGGTTTCTAAAACTTTTCCTTTTGAAATCAGTTTTTTTTTTCCTTAAATGACACGAGAAATTGCATAAGATAAGAAAAAGCGTAATAAAGGACTTGAAGCTAGTATTTTATCGAAAAATCCCGGGGTTTACACTACTTTTTTACTTCAAAGAGCTAACCTTGAACTATTGAAATCGATATCTGGCTGAAAGCGCTAATCGAGTTTAACAGTTCAACAGCAGGGAAGGTAGTCGTCGCAAGCCGACCTTGAACTCTATCAATCGAAATCTTACTGTAAGCTCACATCGATACAACGAGTTAAACCGCACATCGCTACTTCCCTTTCGAGCCAGGAAAGCGCTAATCGCTGGGCAAGCCGGAAAGAATCGTTATCCCAGCTTTCAAGGTCCCTAGCGCACCTAGCTGTAGTCTTCCCTTTTCTAAAGGTCGGAACCGTCTTTATCAGACTTCACTGCGGTTGAAGCAAGCAAACAATCTCTTTCAAGAGTGAAAGGATTTGATGAAGCTAGGTACCTGTACCTTATTACATGTAAATAACAAGGTACTTTCCTTTCCTCTTGTAGGGGATAGAGTCAACACCCATCAGAACCCGCCCTTCCCTCACTCACAGGAAATCCCTTCAACCTGATACCTATTCCACCTCACGAGAATGCATATATCTTGATCTCTCGTGATCTTGGTCTTTCTCTTCTCATCTATTCTTGTTTACGGAAGGTCGTAAGCGCAAGCAATAAACTCTTGAGATCTTCCCTCTCCCGCTTAAACTCGTGAATCCCCATATCGTTTATGAATCCCGTAACGTGCTTTATTAACTCCTTCGTGTGTTGTACGCATGCTCGCTCCAAGCCCTCTCCCGTCGGTCGAGTTCAACGTAGTTCCGTTTAAAGGAGGGCAAGCTTTCGGGAGATGTTGAAAGAGTTCATGATGGTGTTTCCTTCCCGGGAGTGAATAGAGTTCATGCCTCTTCCCTCGCAGAGTCTGCGTCTAGCTACTTCTTTCCTCTTTTCGGAGGGGAATTACGTTGAACTAGTCTTTCAGGAAGTGAACGAAGTGGAGCTAGCTTTCTTCTTTCAGGAACGTAAGCAGGCAAAGAAAACTCTTGAACGCGTCTTTCCGTTGGTCGATCCACCGTGCAATGCCCAGTCTCTCCTTGCGTGGTGACGATCCGCTCACCTTTCTGAACGGGGAAGAAGAGAAATATATTGAAAGATCCATCATCACCTTTTGCCCAAGTTGGGGGTTGAACCTACTCGTAACGAGAGAGCCTCTGATAGGGCATTTAACGAGAGTTCTGAACTCCCGAAACTGATATCTTAGCCTGGCTTACGGCCTTTTCAGAGGGGTTTTACGATCTTTCAATCAAAGTTGAAACCACCCCTTCTCATGGATGACCCACCCGCTCTTCCTTTTCCGAAGCCCTCAAGTCAGAAACTTACCCATCAGGGAACTATCTCAGAGTATTCATGCCTATCCAGTCGGTCGGGTACGTCAACCGCTGGTTACCTTGAAAACACGGAAACTCTTTCCTGAAGGTCGGAAAACCGTACATCAAACTCGTCTTTCCGGCTGGGGACGAGTTAAAACATCTCTTTCAGAGTACCCTTTCATGAGGACTTGAAGCGGGGTGAAGGCACGAGCAGAACCACGAGCAAGCAAAGCAAAGAAAGCTCTTCTTTCGGGAAGGTCAGATCCGCTAGCAAATAAACTCGTTAAACTTCCCGGGGTGATGTCGAGTTATTTCATTCCCTCCCAATCCCGTTACTTTTGGGTGAGTTCAACACCTCGTTCCTGAAGGTCTGAACCTCTCCCTGCGGAAACTCATGCTATCGTCGACAGCTCTGCCCTCTCTTTCTTCTTTCTTTCCGGGTGGGAACTCTGGTGAGCTCTTCTTTCCGGCTTGATTTCATGCGTTGTTAGTTCAAGCGCTAATAACTGAAATTTCATTTCATTGAAAAACACGCTGTTATAGCAGCTTTTCGACTTATAGGAAAACTACTCTTTTGAAAGGACTTGAAGCTAGGTTACGAAGTCGAGCTAGTGAACTCTTTCGCTAGGGAACGAAGCGATAAAACACCTTCAACTTTTGAGATATCTGCTGACTTCCCTGAGTTAAACGAGATTCTTTCAAGGTCAGATCCGCTAGCAGGTTATGAAACTCCTCTTCCCGGTCCCGGGGTTTGAGCAACTCTTTCGTCTAGGTCAAAATGCTCTATTGAAGTGTGAGAATTAAATCAGTTTCAGGAAGCTCGACCCATACCCTGAAGGAGAAGTTTCACTCGACCCATACATAGAGGGCTACCTTTCGATCCTTCTTCCGGTACGCTTTCCTCTCCCGCCGATACAATTCCTAACCGTTCCCCGTGCTTGTTTCAGGAAGCACTTCGTAACCTCTCTCTTGTTCCCTTACCCGCTGGGAAGGCCTGAGCTAGGGATGATGGTCGAGCTAGTTCAACTCTTGTTGAAGCGGGAAAGCGGGATATCCTAGTCTTGAAAGCACTTCAACCTATGGTTGATCCTCAGACCGGTCTTTCCCTTGAAAAGCGATAAACACGAAAACTCATTCATGCCCACCCCTCGTACTATGGGAGAGTACAACACTTCGTTCCCTCGTACTTTGGCCTCGAAACACGGAAACACTTTCAGAAGGGGATTTGACTGTTCACGAATCCGATAATTAAAGACGGGGACACCTCGTGGTCGAGAGAGGCATATGGTAATTTCCCGTGATGATAGGCATGAATTCTTAGATTGTGGGGTGAGGGGGCGAGGTTCGGGTGGGTTAGTTCTCCTTTCCCGATTGGGGGCGCAGAATACTCCTTGAGAGATATCCTCTCTTGAAAGCTCACACGGGAACGAGTTAAATCGATATATCTGACGGAAAGCGGTATTGACCTCAACATACCGTAAAATGCGAAAAACAGCAAGCCAAGAAGAAAACTCTGACGCAGACTTCCCTCAACACGAAAACTCATGATGCTATCTGACATCCCCCCGACCTCGAAACTTTGAAACCAAAGATCTGACTTCCCTTTCAAGCCCTATTAACTATTCTATTTCCACCTGTCTATTTTTTCGATTTCTTTTTTGCTGCTTTACCTTGGGTTTTCCCCTGGATAGATTGACTTCTCTTCTATTTAACTAAACCTCCCCTACATCTGCGGGTCATTAGACCATCCCTACCTGCACAAACAAAGACCCCCCGTTCTAACTTTTTGATTTTGACAACGAAAAATCCCGATAAAATGCAAAAAATACTTAAGAAATCTACGTTATGGAAAGGATTTACTCAGGAAAAAGTTAACGAAAAATCCCGAGAAAATGAAAGAAGAGTTGATGCGAGAAAAGATGGTGAAACAAAGACTGAAGCGTAGTGTTGGTTTTTCAATCTTTCTTTTCTCTTTCCTTTCTGTTAAACCCGCTTCAACTGAAGAGCCGGGCGCGTTGAAAACGCTGGGCTGGGGGCATCAGTCAAGTGAAAGAAATGTATCAGGCCAAAGAATTTGATTTCATTAGTCTTACTGGATGATCAAACGAATAAAGGTGCGCTGTCCCCTAGCGAAGTCTCAAAGTAGGAGGTAGCGCTTGGTGATCTTAGTCGAAATCCTTCACTTCTCATTACTCATTCCCAGTTCTTTTGCAACTTTTCGGCCCGAAATTGAAAGATCAAAAGGGATGCACCCTTCACTTCAAGGGAATGTCAAGCCCAATTGAATCAATATGTAATAAAAACGAGCAGTGAATCGGAAAATCGAAATAGAATATTCTTCATGTTCTGTTCTCGAAGTTGATCTGCTAGTCTTACCATCTGCGGAGTGAAGAAACCGACCACTACTACGATAGAGAAGAAATGAGGAAAGTCTTTTTTTTTTTACCTTGAACATCGCTACGGGTTCGAGACGACCCGGCATTTTCGACTAATAATATGGATATCTTGCAAACTAGGGTTGAAAACCACCGTGAATGCGGGACCATTTCCTGTTGAGCTCGTTTTTCGAGAACGAAAAGCGAGTTTCAAAGAAAGGAAATTGGACTCACTTTCTCGAGTGGAATTAGGGAACTTCCTTTAGAATAGAAAAAAGAAGGAAAATCCTGCTGCTCTATTAGGTATTTTTCTTATTTACGAAATAGAGTAAGGAAAGAAGACGAACCTTAGGATATTACTCTATGGTCAGATATCAGCAAATTTCTATCCTGAAAGTTCCAAGGTAGGAGTAGGACTTCAACAATAAATAAGGTCTTGGATTGGTTCGTCAGCGTCTTTGTCCCACAAATTGAATAAATCAAGAAATTGCCAATAGCTTAGTGAGTCCAACCAAGCCGAACTGTAAAGTGTTCGCAACTACCTTCCTTTTGTCTCCTATGAAAATAGGAAGCTCCGACTCAGATCTTTTGTCCTTCTCCTTTCTCGAGTCCTAATTCCAAACGACTCATAGCCCTTGGAAAGCAGTTCAGAATAAAACATAGCGGATACCTCGAATCTGAGAAAAATGCCTCCTTATTCCCTTTAATATCCCGACGACTTAGATTTTTCTATTTTCGTAGCCGGATACTTGATTCTTCCATCAACTCCCGAATCCATAAAGTTATAGAGTGCGGAACTAGAAATGGAATTTCCATAGCTATGTCTGTTCTGCCCGCTGCATCTTTTTTTTTGCTCAACTCTAGGTCTCTTTAGACTCCGAGAACTCATTGATTTAATTTGGTACTGGAGGTAATGAAAGGACATTTTTGGAATATATTCTTCACGGAACTGCTTCTTCTTAGTTCCTATAGCCCTTTCAATCTTATCTCATCATTAGTAGACTGAGAGAGGGTATACTGAACAAGGGATCCTTCTTAATTGATCATAAATCTGAGAGTCGGGTTTCATCTTTGCTTGCTGGATAGAATCATGGACTCTCAGAAGTAGACTCGGAGGAATCTAGTTTTCATTTCCCGGACCCTAGAAATCTTAGAAAATAATGGCTTCTAGTGATTTTTTGGTATGAACCGGGATCCCCCGACCCATATCTGAAACCATCTAATTTTCATCTCCAATTTGTTCAAAGAACTTCGTAATCATTATGCCTGGATACGAGAAGGTTTACAGTTAATGGGATTAACGTTAGGGAAATTGCTATCTTAAATAAGGATCTTATTCGTGGATGTACGAGTTCTTGAAATAAGTTTGAAAGCTTCACTTTGTTAACTTACACGATCTGATAAAGAAGTCCCAAGAATACATAAGCTTTCTCTCTTCTCTAGAATCCAGGACTGTCCGTAGGACAGCAAGGACATTCCAGGAATTGGTGTGGTTCAATGATTTGTCTTTAAGAACCAGGGTCATGTCTTCCTTGGGCGAAGCACCCTAGCTCCCGTTGGGGACCATGGGTTAGAAGGTTCAGGAGTAAGCAGCATAGACTCCCATTGGTGAAAACTCTTTCAAAAGAAGTCCTGCCTATACTATATTCTTACAACTGAACCCCGAGCACAAGATTCTCCATACGGGTGTTAAGATCTCTGAAATCGTACCCTTTAATCTTAATATGGGATATTAGGTAGACATATTCGAGTAGGATACATTGATGCATATTGCAAAATAGAGCCAAGAGAGCTTCTGGTCCAAGTCCATCCTTCTATTCTAAGACTCATGCTTTGACACCTCCTTTTGTTTGATCCTTATTGGTAACCTAGACTTCTTGAGTCCTTGAGATGATTAACATTCGCCTAGTTTGGTTTGTATACGTGACTACCTCTTCGTCCTATCCTTACCATCTCGTTCAGGCACCCTCTCCTTTGCACTATATTAAGACTGGAACCAAGGTATATTCATATTCCTACTTGATAAAGCCAGCCTTTGTTGAGATGCATTTTGCATACTAAGGCTTCCCAGGCGGAACAATCCATACTTAGTAGAATTTTCTCTATCAATCGTTTTTTGAATCATCTCCGGGTCTATCCTTGACAGTAAGCCCAATCTTGAATCTTTCTGGCCATCACTTCAACTACCGGAACCTTATATGGAGCAGAGAACAAATAGGAAAGAAGCACTTCCTCTCAGTCATCTCCGATTTCATTCTCATATCATAGTCTCATAGTCTAGACTTGACTCACCAACCAATAAAAGAGTCTGATCGATCCACTTTGAAAGTCTCCTTATGGGCTGGAAGGATGCTGTCTAACTTACCCTCCTAACGATTTGAGCCTCCAAGCAAGAAGATAGATAAATACCTTTCGGTTCAGGTTCTAGATTCATTATACCTATGCTTAATTGGAGGAGGACTGAGAGCCTTACCTAAGCCGTGTCATGAATTCCTTTCTGGAGAACTTAGTAACCCCGTCTATCTTTTGACTCGAAAGTCAATACCTTACCTTAGAGTCACGTATAAAAACGACAACGGGATCAAGGGAATCAATATGGTCAGGTGTAATAAGAGCTGGGACATAAAGAATGATGTGGAAAGTCATAAGGATAGATTGCTTATGACAGATAGAGTCTACTTAAGTCACGGTGGCATGAAAGCTTCTATTTATTTTACCGAAGTCCATCCTCCCAACCCGTTCTAGAAAGCAGAGAAAAATTCTATAAGAATTAAAGTGGGATTGGATTGATGTGGCAGATAATTTAGCCACTTCATGCTATACACTTACCTTATATCCTCTACCCTATTCTGTCGCGATCATTAAAATAAGTGCTTAAACCTTACCTAGCCTCTTGCCTTTCATCCCGGGAGCTTGAGATGAAAGAAGAGAAAAATACCTATAGAGCTTAACTCTAAGTCAAAGAATAGAATGAGTCATCTTCGCACTGGAAACCTTAATAAGTCAATTCCCTTTAATATCCCTGCATCAGTATTACCATTTGAATATTCCGTCACTAGTAGTTTTCAAGAACGACAAGAGGTATGGAAGGAATTTCCGGATGCCTAGAAACCTTATTGAGATACAATATGTGTCAACTATGAGGGCTTGGGTTTATTTATATGCATCAAATCAAATTGGATATCTGAAATTTTGTAGCGTAGAACAAGAGTAAAGGACTTTTTACCACCAGTAGATACTTTTGACAGAGCTAAGCCCATTCTCTGGTCTACTGTCTATCATCCTCTTTCTAGAAGAAGGCCGATATTAAAAAGAAAGTCTTACTTAAGTAGTAATCTCTTAGGAAGATGAATTTTATGAGCTAGTCCACTAAGATTCTAAACCACAAGCTTTCTTGTCATTAGCCTTTCTCCTTTGCATTCTCTGGTTGACTAAGTCACTTATTAATTAACAACTTCCTTTCCCTCCGTATTCACACTCCAAAGAAAAGGTATCCTAAGAGCCTGGTCTTTAAAGTAGAGAGATCGAGCAGCTGTAAAAAGAGGTTCCTTTTCTAGAAGAAAGGGGAAGAACTTACTTTGTATTCGTTTTGAGTGTAAGAAGATCTCTTTCCACATAAGAAAAGTAGGGCTAGTTCATTTGTGATGCAGTTAATAAAGCACAGATAGAGAAAGATATGCTATCCGCCTTTTCAGATGATATCTAAATAGATACCCAAACATCGGCTTTTGAATCTGCTTCACATAGCTTCTTTTTATCCCCTATCTTAAGCTCATTTTTGATCTTGCTTAACTTCCCATATCTGTATTCACTCTGAAATAGCGATAAGGCTATAGCATGAGATAAAGGCTCGTAAAAGGTATGCAGGAGATAGAAAGATTCCAATACGAAGTTACTAGAAAGGGATTCGACAAGGAGGAGCTAAGAATAGATAGATAATGATGACATAGATTAGAATAGAATTCCTATTTCTTTCATCACTCCTGCAACTGCTTCACAAAGACTCAATCAAGAACCGGATCAAAATGTGAAAACTACCAAGACTAACGATCCTCATTCCCTGAAGATGATGAGTCAACAGGGGCCATGATGAAGTCAGAACCAGAGTAACCAGAGACTCGTATCTTAAAGATTCTATCCATCGATCTTAAAGAATCACTGTACGATTATCGTCTACCCAATACGGCGTAGTAGATATCGTCCAGACAGCTGCCATATCATACACTTTCCTTTTAAGTCCAAACTTAACCAGATTATGATCTGTATTAAGTCTTTTCCATGTGGTTGCGCAGATAGGCGCATCAAACAATTGATCAATGGTTACTTCACTGGACATAGCGGTGGAGTAGTACCAATGAACCCATTTAAGCCACTGTTTCATCCAATTCACAATTACAGTGCGCTCATTGAATTCAATCTCTCCTTCAAAGCACAGCTGGTCTGGCACCAACCGAAGGAAAAAATGAAAATCGGATTTTAGGTACGGATTTCGTTGCTTTCCCCTTCCAATCCAGTACTAACAAGGTAACTGCTTGCTCTTTCCTTGAGAGAACTTTAGCCTTTCCCAGCGCTTACTCTGAGTAGACATAAGACGGGCTCTCACACGATAACCTGCACCTGCTAATCTTTGAAGTACATTCTGACTACAGTTGTACTTCATCGATAACTGGCACAAGCCAATCGTGCTCCTACAACATAACTTTGATTGTTGGGATACAGGAGAGAAATCTACCTGCATTTCCTTAACCCAAAACTTATTGGCAAATTCGATGGCTCCTGTTTTAGATAATATAGATTTAGAATAGGAGATGGAAACATCGAGTTTGTTAAGAAGCTGCACGTATTCGGAGGATAAGAGGCGATGACAACATCATCACCTAAGATAGCATAGTCCTGAAAGGGGGTAACCCTGTCTGGCTCTGCGATTTGCGCTGCCAACCATACCAGATAATGGTGTGACAGAGAGAAAAGTGACCAGGAGCCGTAGTAACCTAACGGCTGTCCAGCAAGAAAGGCAACTTCATACTTTCAAAGTTAGTTAGAGACAATAGGTTTGTCAACTTTGAAAGTATTAAGCCCTTCAGTTCCATTCACGATAGCTGACGCCGTCAAAAAGCCAAACAAAAGCTCAACATACGTGTAGATAACGCTCAGGGGCTGTTGCAGATTTCTTTTCGTTGTATTCTGCGGACGAGATTTCTTTAACCTATAGAGTGGCTTCTGAAGGTCGAATGTACCATCCATTGGTATTGTGGATAATACATTCATAGCCCAATCGTGGTTTTTTTAAAGAAAATATTTTCGTAGTAATCTTTGCTTTACGTAATTACATATTGCAAAGATTCTACGCTTACCGGCTCAATAGAGTGTCTGAGCCAACCTACCTGTTGCTAATGGAATATTTTGATAGGCTGGGATAAGGGAGGACATTACCGGTCCAACCGCTTTCTCAAACCATTCTTTTTTCACATTAGCTTTCATGGTATTATTACGGTCAAGAGGATATTTAGTCCACTTTTCCCATAATATACCAGGTGAAAACACACCATGAAGTAATGAGTGTATTTTACACACATTAGTAATGAATGAAGCCATTTCATGTTTTCAATTCACTTTGATAATTCGATATGAAATTCACTTCATCCTTACATCATCGTCTATCCTATAACGGGATAGAAAACGATCAGTGATGGTTTAGGTTCCCATACTTAGAAAGGATTAAGAGGGATAGTATGGACGGTCGGTAGATAAATGGATATGAGCCTGAAGGAATAATGTTTCATTAATCCTTTTACCTCAAAGACAGAATATATATCTTTATCTATTACAAAACCCTGTTACTACCTCTTCCCCGCTTCTCTTCTCCGTAGGAAGATAAAGACTAAGTAGCAGCCATTGAAGCTAATCATATCCCGGCAGCCGAAAGATCATTTAGATCATATGGATCGCTTTCGACTTAGAAAGATCAAGCCAATAGTTAGAGGGAATTAGGGTACCGTAGGAGAAACTTAATCAATTTACTTCCGGGCGAGGTTTTGATAGATCGCAGAATCCGAAAAGCAGCTTAACAGTGAGATGATCTCGGCTTGTCCATAAAAATCGGCTGATCACTTCCCCCTATGTTGTAAGTGTAAGCAATGTCAGCGATAATTAGTCCTTTAGAAAAGGCTCCCTTCCTGTTTTTAGGTTGAAATAAGGGCAAAAAAAAGTTTGATTGCAGCCAAGGCAAGAATGCCACGAATGGTGGTCATTTTAGCAACCCGGGGCAAATGTTTCTTCTATCTCGTCAGGGGTTCGACTCAATATTGAAGAAGGAATCCTTTAGCTACTAATAACGCCTTGTCTCTTTCTACTGAGCTATCTGTTTTATGCTCTTTTCAGTAAATTCACTTGCAGCCAATGGCTTGTTTCCCTGCAGGCAATGAGACTAAGTTTTCTTCTTTTTTTCTTGCATAGTCTTTCTTCAGCAAGAATGATTGGAAGCTTCAGCAAATAATTCAGGTTCATGAGAAGATTTAACTGACATGAGGTAAGCTCGATGTTTTAGAAAAAACGATTCATAAAATAAGACAAAAATCCTTCAACGGGATAAGAAAAAAGAGAAGATCAACGAACAATCGAGAAGGATCCAGAATTGACGGAAGCGACTGGAAGGAAAGCAACTGGGCGTCACTGCTGATCTTCGTCAGTAGTCTGACTTTGGGAAAGAGACTGTAATCGCCGCCGAGAAGAAACATGCTGTTCCGGATGACTGGAAGCCTCTGAGGTCAGCTGAACAGGCTGACAATCGGCGGAAGATGCTGGCCTGAAGAGTGAGGCTGATCCATAACTGAGACTGCAGAAGAATGAAGTTCGAGTTGATGAACAGGGCCATAATACATCTCCATCACCATTCTCCTCCAGGGCTTAGAAATTTAGAAAAGGCAAATCTGTTGTGACCTCATTAAAGAGAACATTCAAGGATACATCGAGTCTCTTGGATTTCACGTCATAGCATCTATCTATATTCGGACTGAGCATATCCAAAAAATCAGTCCTTGCCTTGAGGACTCTTTCTCTCTTAACTTCAAAGAATATGAACAAAACTTTTGCATCCAAACAAAAGCAAATGCCTATAGGATGGTGCTGCCCCAGTAAGAAGTTCGTGAGGTGCCGCTGTAGCTTCTTTCCTCTCTCTTCTCCCCCTTTTCAAAAGAAAGACGTCCTTTCTTTATGCACATTCATATACATAGCCAGACACAAAGGTGTACAATCCGGTCAAAATCTGTAGTTCTTTAAGTGACTGACGGTTTTCTTACTTGCTCTAGTGGCTGGCAAAGGCCAACCGAGAGGGGAGAACGAAAGGCTCAGGAATCGACCTACTTAAAGTGGAATTTCAGTAGAATAATTGGATTATCTACGAATTCTAAGAGCCGTCTTAGGAAATGACTTAACTGAAAAAAAAAGAAGGATTCTGCTGCTGCAAGGCGAGAGAGCAAAAAGTCTGGTCTTGCGGTGCACTCACTCCCGTTACTTCAATGAGATGAAGCTCTTTCTCGACTCGAGACCTTCACCCCTTACAAAAAGCACCAATAGCGGCACTGAGCGGCCGGAGATTGATTGAAAAGGCAGCCCAGCCAGCCCGCCTCTGACGGATTGTGATAAAGAGCACACACACGGGACCTGACCTACTAATCATCATCTCATGACGCGCGAAGCAAAAAGAAAGGTCCCCCCTCCCCTACCGCGAATCGCTTTGCTTCTTCAATGAATGTGCTTGCTCGTCTGTATGATGGAATTCCGTGCCCATGTTGTCTAAAGCTAAAAGAAGAGTTTGCCACTTAGGTTCCGCTTAGGGGGGGATACGGCAAAGACCTCAAACTCCAACTAACTGATCAGATCTGATAGTATGAGGACAGGGATATAGTAAGTAATTTTGACCTAGGCTTGACAGCTCATCCGGTCTTCTTTCTCACCAGGTCAGTGCTGGAGTTTGGATAGTTGTCCCAATCCCTGTGAGACCTTGACGTTCTTGCACGGAGAGATAGCCAGCTTGTAGGGAAGCATCCGAAGCCGTGATTTGTATGGTATGGTATGTCTTGCCCTCAATGTCCGCTTGGTTGGTAAGTCACTAAATCCCTATCTCCCGGTGGTCGAGTACCCCCGACGCGTCGAATGGGTTGTTTAGTCTGACCTCTTGTGCTGGCCCGACATCATTCTGTCTCCCGCATTCTCTCCTTTCATAGGTTCCTTTTTTGACTTCGCTTCGCGATTGGAGTTGTATGCATCATGGGAATCCTTCCTTCCGTCCTTGATGTTAACGCTCTCGTGCTGACTTAGACTTAATTAAGGTTCCGGGTCAAAGGAAAGGGCTGGGGGCTATTACGTGACTGATCCCGCTCTATCTGACATATCGTAAGAAGGGGTTCTACGACGAATGGCTCTATTCCATCGTAGTTAGCCAAACATATCGAGATCCATAAGAACGACCGGGTGGTCGAAATCCCGATACTACGGAAATAGTTGAGTCAAAACGGCTGGGTATTTGTGCCACTATAGTATAGGAAAAAGCTTCAAAAGATTGCTGCGTGCCGAAGCCAAGCATAGAAGCTAAAGTAGCTAAAGCGTCTGCACCCGCCCTCAACCCTACTCTTCTTATTCTCGAAGAAGGAGGAAGTGTCCAGGAGCAGGATCTGCAGCGGACAATAGTAAGGCATGAAGTTCATAATCGCCTTGTAGATAAGATGGCTTCCATGAGGGGTAGTTTGTGTTAGGGAAAGCGAGACCGGGGCTTACTCTATACCTGCGCGAAGGTCTTTATCCCTCCCTTCCTGTGCTTATTATCGGACCTTTTTTTTCCCCTACTAGGGCACAAATCCCTGGTCAACAGCGGAGAATGAAACTGATTCCACTTGAGCAAGAAGACGACTGACAGTATGCTGACCGCGGACTGACTATAGCACCAACAGCTAGCTCGCTGTCACTTGGGATCGGATCTTTACTGAGGTTCGGATTGCATCTCCCTTTCGCGTGGTCCACCTACTGAGCTTTCTTTCTGAGTTATTATTCCCCCGGGCATAAAAAGGTTCTTAAGCTAAATGAAAAAATCGTAGTATAGTTACAGTCAACACAGTAGCTGTAACGTGAGTTAAAACCTTATATAGGCTATACATCGTGCTGAATTCAAAAGTTTCCCCCATTCCCATTGAAGTTGTAAGGACAACCCCTACCTCCTCTCTTCCAACGTCAATGCTTTTAGGCGTTCTGGTTTTGCTTATGCACACCGGGCTGCTTAGTCGGAATAGGCAAGCGGTGTGCGTCAGTGATAGATATAGAAATTGGATATGAAACGGAAGCTTGACATTTACCAATATGGGTCGCAGTTTGATCCAACCGGTCCCGCTCGTTATTCACCCAGCGATTGGATTGTTATTTCCTTTTCGGATCCACCTGAGGGAAGTTGTTCTATAGGGGCCCCCCCGGTCTCCAATAGTTCCGTTTCTGAGGCGTCCACAGGTATCCGAGATGAAAAAGCTTATTATTCCCCACGTCATCTGAATATGAATCAGATGAGTGAAGAGTTTCGGAATGTGTGTCTCTTCTTTCAAGGTCAAATCGAAGATATAGGGGAGGACTTGCCTTCCACCTGGTATATCGAAGGATTTCCTGCTATCTTAAAACGTATGATATGAGAAAAGAGTTTCTATGTCCTACTTGCTTTTCATCTTCAAAGAGAAAGGATCTTACGTTGATCAGGTAGCCAGTGAAAGGGATGCTTCTGATCGTAACTCTCTCATGAGAATGCTTTCACTCATCCCTAGGTCGGAACCGCAAGCATAGCATTCTTCCTTCTTTACGGATGGGAACTAGTTGAAGTCTTCCTTTCATGAGTGAAGTGACTGTAGGGTTACAGGCACGAACTAACCCGCGTACAAGCAAATAAACTATTCATGCGTTGAAAGCTTTAGTTGCTTGAAGCGCTAATACCCTTGTTAGAGTTAAAGCGATAAACAGCAGGGATTCTCTTTCATGAGTGAAACTTCTCTTTCTTTCATACTTCCCTTTCATAGCATTCGTCTTTCCGGAAGGGGACTGGGTTGAGCTAGTCTTTCGCTATGGAACGAAGTGGAGCTAAGGTCGGAACCGCGTACACAAGAAAAGAAAACTCATTCATTCTTATTTATTTTATTTACGTAAACTACTTATTACTTTGATACCAGCCGTACTAATGATTTGATTGAGCATAACAGGCAGTTGAAAGCCTGGGATGAAATTCGACTACTAATAAGGCTAATAATAAGGGGCTAATAATAAGGGGCTAAGGCTTAAGGTAGGCGTTACTGACTGAGTAGCAGCTTCAGGAGATTGAGAAGGGCTTAACGCCCCCAATGTAAGGAAATCGCTTCCTGTCTCTTAACCGTGAACTAACTGAAGATCTTGTTACAAGTCCTTCTGGACTTGATCTTTCCTACTTCGAGATAATTGGCTGAGCCTGCAAGTCATTCTATTTTTTTGTTGCAAAGCCAGTGATTCTATTCCATCCCCTGCCCCTGGGTAATCTATTCCAAAAGCAAAGGAATCAATTACTAAACCCAGTGAATCCAACTCTTGACTTTGTGGGAACATAAAGAGTCAATGCAGTAGGCTCGAACCTCTCATCCTAGTCCCTCCCGGCACTGAAAGAAGAAAGTCTGACCAGCAAGCATTTGTTTTTGCATGTGTTAGGAAAACCGTAACTAATAAGAACACCAAGAGAAGCCCAAGCTTCAAATTTCTCTTTTGTTGCATGCAAGCTCATACTATAGATTGAGAAGCTAGAAGTCTCAGTGGGAAAGCTCCCTATTCACTGCCAAAAGCAAATAACAACCAGGAAGCCTTAGCCAAAAGATTTGAAGATACTATAAGCATTAATCAGTCTGAAGCCGGACTTTCTGTTTTCTATTTAGAATCGTAACTCCCAACTACCAATAACCAATTGCTTCCCATCCAACTTCCATTGATTCACCATTAGCTGCCTAACGAATCAGCTATAGTAAGAGCTTACTTTCGAGCGCTATTCATCCTTCTCTTTAGTTATTATTCCGACCTGTGATTGAGAAGGAAGGCAGGAGAGAGCTAGGAATTTCTTGTAGTTGAAAGCATCAATTCATATTTCCTTCTTGACCAATACCCATAATCTCAATCCATTTGCAGCTAACATCTCTGTTTCCTCCACTCATCCAACACCTGTATGACGCTAAGTTTACGGGGACGAAGTTCCAGTCTTTGAGGATGTAACCCTCTTTCTCTTGTTAAAGTTAGAGGGCCAAAGCCTTAATCAAATATCATAAGACTGAGTTCAGCTTTAGGAAATTCATATTATGTGTTACGAAAGCATTTCGAACTCGAACGAGCGCAGACTTATAAGGCAGTAGCATTAGGAGCAGACTTAGAGCTTCTGGACTTAAGTCAGGACTTAGAGCTTCCGGAGATCAGCTCTTCCTAAACCTGGTGAAGAACGTCCTATTCCAGTCTCTTCTATTCCTAGTTCCCCTCCCCTCCTTCATCAGATAAGACAGGCCTGGAAGTTGCAGTTGGATTCATAACATGATTCTCCAACAAAGTTTCAGGTCCTAACGCGGAAAATTCCTTTTCAAAGGATAGTCTCAAGGCAGCTGAAATATCAAATGAATGCTTTTGACGGTGGGTTTACCCTCCTTAATCAGAGAAGGTGGGAAAGCCAGTTCGAAACAAAGAGTTGGGGGCGCAAGGACCAGGTACCTTAGATGAGATTCTTATTCCTTACAGAGTAATTTCCCATAAACTCCTTATAAAATGGAACAAACTTTTTCCAATAAGCCTGGGCCAAAAGAGAAGGCTAGAGCACTCCGAAGGCAGAGTTAAGTCATTTAGCCTTCGTGACCTGGGATTCTATTCCAACCTCTGCTATTCCCATGACCCTTAGAGGATATGCCATTGAATTGATAATCGGATCGTCTCTTCCCCACGGAACTCGTGTCTAGCGGAAAGTGAGGAGTTACGGCTTTGGGTGAATGAGAATCAGATCCTTTATCAACTGATCCTAAGGCTCATCCCGCCTCTGCTCTAGGCTTCAATTACTAAACCCGGTGAATCAATTCCCCTTACAGTTATGTAGGCAAGGAAAGAAGTATCTTCAGTCTTGGAATCTATAGTTGCCGATTTGAAGTATCTTTCTTCCAGCCTCGGATCTTATTACACCCAGGGTAAGCAGCTAATAAGGCTTAGGCTACTGATGAGGAAAAGGTAGCAACTCTTCCAGCCTCGGATCTGACTATTACCGCCTAACGCTCCAGAACGAGGATTGAGTTCAAGATGTCTTGATATTGAGAAGAACCCAAGCCAGTAGTTAGATTTTGTCTTGAGACACGCCCTACAGGATAGAGAGAAGGCGTAACAACTCATTCTATTTTGTAGTGTTCATCCCGGCCTCAGCCGAAATCTCGTAAGAAGAACCGTAACGAAAAAGAAAGAAAGAATACCTGGGTCACCTCACACCTCTTGAGGAAAGCTGCAGGAAATAATTCTAGCTGCCTCATTCTCTTTTGGTGCACGCCCTTCTTAAGGAGAAGTTGGAGATTCAGAGTTACCGGCTTGTTGAGACAGAGAAGCCCAATTCACTGATCCGGGGGAACATAAAGAGCTGATTCATGTCTTTCTTTCAAGCCGTGCAGGATTTAGAATAAAGCAAGAAAGAAGTCTTTAGATTAAGTGTGTTTGAGTCTGACCGGGGATTTCATTACTATTTCCTATTGTCCGGTGCATTACCTTCCAGAGATTGAGAAGTAAGGGAATCAATTCCAATCCCCATAATGGAGCAAACCAGAACTCCTAAGTCCTAAGAGTTGAGGAAACCAATAACCGAAATTCCTATCATCTTTCCCCAACTGGGACTCTCTGGAGCAGCAAGAGCTGCAGCAAGAGATTATCCTATTATTTTGCCTTTGTGCCCGGCTTACTTGACTACTAGAACAGGATACTATAGCATTGAGAACTATGAAGCAGGTGACCAGTTAGCTTCCTTTAAGTCTTTTAGCTCGCCCTCTAAGCCGTAAAAAAAAGTTAACTCGAGCCTGTAAGCCATAAGTGAAAAAAACAGGATTCAAAGTATGGGATTGAATGAATTTCTTTTAGTCGACCCGTAACGAAGAAGAAAGCAAAGAAGTCAAGGAGTGAATTCGTCTCTTTCTTTCTTGTTTAAGTAGACCAGTAAGCCGTATCTGAAGTAACGGATTTTCTTCCTTACGCGCCTAACTGAAAGTAGAGACTTTACCCAGCTTCATCTGATCTAGTAGGAAAGGAATAATAGCTCGAAGGTAACTCAGCAAATCGTAATAAGGATAAGGCTTAGGCAGGCGTTACAGACGAAGTTATTGGAATGGATTCTTATCCTTTCTCAGCGAAGTGATCTGATTGATCCTATATTCGCATGAAAAAAGGAGAGTCTCCAGTAAGCAGAAATCTCAAATGCAAGCTTTCTTTCCTCTCTTTGCTGGAGTAATTCATGCTTTCTAAGGAGCAGGATAAAGCGCTAAGGATCGAATGTGTGATTGAGAGTTCAAAAGAGATATGGACTGTGTGCCAGAAGGTCTATCTAGTCAGTATTTACTTCTAAAGGTCCCCGTAACTCCAAACTACCAATAACCTAAGGCGAAAGCCAACGATGAAATGCAACTAGGAAAGCTATCAGTCTTAATGCCTCCGATCATCCTATTCCCCTATCTGAAATTCCCTTAGATTCACGGGGAAGTTAGTGAGTAGGTTGCCGTCTTTGAGTAAGTAGCATGGCATCCGAAATAGCATATGATGAGGAGAGTTTGAGCATTTGAGCGTATATTACCGGAAAAAAAAACCGGAGTAAAGGAATTATAAGCAAATCAAGTCTGAAATTCCGGATAGCTTGAAGCGGTTTCAAATAGTAGTCTTAGTGGAATACTAGCCCAACCAGATAGAGAGTTTCAAGCAAGTACTATGATTTACTTACACCGCCCGTCCGTACTGTGATTGAATCTATTCCTAAAGCCTCTGGGCTATTCCCCCTCTCTGATCCGGGATTCTCATCCCTTTGAATCAGTTCCCCATTCCTCCTACCTCGTTAAAGGTAGACAACAAGGAAAGAAGTTCGAAAGAAAAGATCCAAAGATCCAATAAGAAAAGAAAGCGTTTTCTCGGGAGGAAAGGAAAGTATGAACTGCCTCAATGTAACCTTATAATCAATTACTAGTCCCTCCTCTGAACCCGACTGAGGAAAAGCCGGATAATAGCCTTTAGCGGCCAACAGAACTTTATCTAGTTCTGCCCTATTCTTAAGCGGGATTCTAATCCAACTTCTGTATCTGGGGCAATCGCTGAAGGAAAAGGAAATGCCTTATCTCACGAAGTTTTCATACATGCCATCATTTCGCCCCGCTTCTTTCCGACTCCATTTAGTCTAAAAAATCTACACCATGCCTGTTGTGGTATCACGGCCGGTCGAGCCGTGCTCCTCCGAGTGACTGACCATCACTGACGACTCCTTGCTTTAGGGCTTCAGTGCCCAATCTACAGAGCATTGAAATAATAGCTATGTTGTTACCAATTCCTATCTCACCAGTAAGCCCAACAGCAAATAGAGTGAGGTATCTCTGTGATAGGTAATAAGCTGAAGGGAAATGCCACTTCTTTTCTTCCGGGACAAAGACCTTTCTTTCCTGATCGAGAGATTGAAGTCTTGCTGTGACCTGTGCTACCCTAGGGCAGTGGTGCTGCCTGAAGCTCTCAACTCCCCTCTCGGAAGGACAAGGCAAGACAGAAGAGCAGCTAAAGGAGTTGCAAGGCGAAAGTCTTCTATTCGGTAGATCTCTCCGAAGTTCCATTATGGTCTTAGAAGTGAGTTTGAATCAGCGCCTATCTACTTTTCCGTTGTAGGTTTGATTCACCTAGAGCGATTTGCCTGCTTCTTATCTCCAGCATCCAAGCTATCTCGAATTTTAGGGGCATCGACAAAAAGACACATGTTATGAATAAGCCCTTCGCATTCGCGAATTCTATCTCTGAAAAGCATATGGAGTATGATAAAACCCCATAGCGAAAGGCGCGGCTACTCTAGTAAAAGTGAATTCATTAAATCTGTAAGATCATCAGATGGTATAGGATATTATAACATGTGATAGTATTGACGTGACTTCGCTACCTTACCAGAACTGCTTCCTTACTTAGATCGTTCGTGACTCAATGAAAACATCGACACAGGATCAAAAAAGAAAGAAGTCTACTTACTTGCCTTCTCTTCTCTTTCACTCCCAAAAGAAGAAAGAGAAGCGATCCTTAGTTACCACCACCTTCTTATTAAACTTCCTTCGGACCTATGGTGACTTCTCTCCAGAAGACCGAGAGTCAGGACTTAAATGCCCGTACTAAACCTAATCAAGAGCGGGAGACGGGACATCTCTTTCATTCAAATCAGACCAAGGCAATCCCGATTCAATAGCAGTGGCTTCTCTAAGAGCTGAGTCAATAGCTGCGGTAATGCCCATTCTTGCAAATGAAGAACTCTCCCGTACAAAAGTACCTTTCTTGAACTCGCTCATCAAGCTAATCAGTAGTCTGCCTTGACGGGCAAATTTCCACTCTTAAGCAAAGCGCAAATCTCTTCTAAGCCTTTCGTCAGCCTAACTAAACTCCAATGATCAATCTCTCTCTTAGCAATGATCTGTCTAGGGCCATTTGAACTAAGCTAATAAGAATCACTTTTCCTTTCTTTTGCCCTTTCATCTATCTATCTCGGCTAGTGAATTGATTAAAGAAGGGCTTTCCCGGCGAGAACCCCTACCCTCTAGTAGCAATTCTTTCAACAGCAAAATCCCCACTCCTTGTCCTATCGAACCACTTCATTCCTGGTTATATCAAACCTGACTCAAAATCCAAATTCCTGGCTTAGTGTGATATCAATTATATGCAATGTGCCTCAACAGCCTTTCCCGCCTGCGCGAATTTCATTACCTCTCCTCAGATGTCCACAAAAGGAATTGACACAGTGAATCCTATCAGCAGAATAGAATAAAGAAAGGCTGGTGCCTTTTAGCATAAAACGGAGTAAGACTCATCAGCAGAGTGGATCTGACACTATTCATGCACAGTAAAATGAACCCTTATCTTAAGGTAGTCCTTTCCGCTCAGTCCTTCCTGCAGCAGTTAAGTGTGCTTTTATCAGTCAGTCCCGCTTGGTCGAGTCGAGTCCAGTAAAGTCCCTCCACTTATTATCCGTAGGGATATAGGGCCAGCGGTTTACAACTAACTTAAGGAACTAAGACCTTCGCCTACTACTTTTCTAGCCGATCTCATCCCCTCTCCCGCATCATAGGTTGGTACAGAGGCGCATTCCCTTATGGCCCATTCGCTGGCAACTACTAGCTGACTCTGACTTACATCCGACTCCTTAACTGGGTCGAGCTGCTTCCCGCTTTACTCTCCCACCTGGTAGAGCTAGCCAAGTCCCCTTTCTCTTCCACAGCAACATCTCGTTCCATATATTCCTGGTATCGTGAGCTTACTCTTCTTCTTTCGTCGACTTCGAAATCTCAAGAAGAAGAGCGCTTTCCTTTATGAAGCTAGTCTATCATTCCATCCAGTGATCGAAAGGGTTAGAAAACCAAGGCCAAAAGAGCTTTATTCAAGCCGGTAACCGGTGAAAGAGTATGAACCGAACCCTTCCTCACTAGGATCAACTAAAGCACCAGCAAGTGATTCGAAAGTTCTTCGAGACCTTTTTTCTTTTTCTTTTTCTTAACGGCAGTAATAAATAGATTATTCAACCGATTGATGATCGAAAGAAGACAATAAGCATCTCCTTCGGTTCCGGGTTCTAGTTAAGGTTCCTATCCTAGATGAGTGACTCTGGAGTTTAGCCTTATAGTGAATGCCTGAGAAGGGGGGCTCTCGTGCTTCACTGGATAGAAGGACCAGTCTACCGCTTTCAATGTAGCGAGACTTTGCCGATTGAGATTTGAATAGATAGTAACTTAAAGGCATTTTTACTCTATTTCTAGTGGGCGGTGTAGTTGAATTTACAGTTCCAGTGAAATGAGTCCGTCTACCCCGCACAAGACAAAATGGCAAAGGCTGACTCTCCTTCCGCGGATTCAATAGCAGTTCCTGCAAGCGTCTTTGAAAGTACAATCAGGAAGTCAACAGAGAAAAAAGTTTCAGTTGGAGTTGGAAAAAGTTTTCCAGTAAGGACAGCTTCGGCCTGCCAAAAAGTATGACTTAAGCCCTTATAGTGCTTTCGCCTCTCCAGTTGCACAGACTCTGAAGAGCCTGTTGTAGTAGCTTTGTCGGTTTTAGATCCCTTTATTTTTGGTCTGCGTATAGTACCTCTTTCGTTCCATATCGATCCCTGTCAGCCAGAAAGTCTCTTATCTTATAGCATCTTATAGCCAGGTCAAGGGCGCCCTTTTCCTAGCTTCGGATGCAGCATTAGCCATAAAGGGCCTTTCAAGGCCTTGACATCGTTCTCAAAGGATAGAGGTCAGTTGCACAACTTCATCAGACCTTTTGCCCTCTTAAATGCTTTCCTATAGAATCATGCTCTTGAAGACGCTGATCGGACTTCGTACTCCTTTAGCTCCCTTCTTTCCTCGTCAACCTCTATATGGTGCCCCAATAGAAGACTGGTTGTGGAGAAAGCCAAGCTCTAAGAAATACTAGCACTTTACTTTCCTATATTCAATCTCAAAAGAGGTCTGTGCCGAAGTATAGACCTGTGCTTTTAGCATCATCACCCAAAGAGATAGATTTAAGGAATGCCAAGCATCGTCTGACGCACCCTATAAGAAAGTCCTTTGGCGTCAAGCCCTCGCCGAAGAGACCGGCCCTTTTTTCCAATAGAATCAGACCCGTAAGAGAAAGAAAAGAAAGACAGCCTATCGATAGACGGACCTATAGGCCTAACGAGGTGACCTCCCCAAGGATGCGCTGAAAGGAAGACGCAAGCGTCAGACCAAGGAAGAAAAGACCGGACCGAGACCTTCACCCTTTGAGAGAAGAGTCGGAATTGCTAGTTTTCTAAATATGCCTCAGCTTTACACTTTGCTTCATCAAAGCTTTTTCCCTCGCTTGCGTACCTCCCCAATTCATTAGCCTAGGCTTCTACAGCCAAATCACCAGGGTGGAAACTCCAAAGCTATAGGGCATTCGGACCGAGCTATAATTGGAAAATCATGGGCTACTTGCCTATAGAGATTTTACCACTGTAGCTGAGGATGCGTCTTTCTTGAAAGAGTTTGCCGCGAAACTATATTATCATCTTTTTTCATCGCCTTCAAGGCCGTATTCCCTATCCTGAAATCGAATAAAGGATAAAGAGGAAGCGGCGTAATAATATACGAATTATTACCCTAGCCATGATAGCCGCAGAAGGTATTCCGTTCTTTGATTTCAGACGCGGCGGTGTACACGTGTCTCCTATAGCGACTAGGCGGCGTAGGGAACTCTTTCTAATGAATGAATCCGAAGCGGAGGAAAGATCTCAATTCTATTCTTCAGCTTGTTCTTGTTACGCCGGTAACAAATATTATTATTAAATTCGCTTTCTGTAGCTTCTCTTGCTTTGTTTTTATATGCATGGCCTCATCGCGGAATCGAACTGAACTGCCGGGCAAGCGCCGCAAAGGATGCTTAGGCCCCTGCTTTTTGACTCGCTACGGGCATTGAATTTCTTTTCACTCGTACCCTTCGTTTGCCCTTTTTGCACTCATCCGTATTTCTCTTCGGGTTCCCGCGCTCTTACTCGAATACAACTCCTATGGCCGCCTATAGAACGGAATCAGCAATTAGATTCAATCCAGCTACCTATCCAACGAATGTATGTTTTCCCTAATAGTCTCCTTGCCACCCAACCCACTAGTTCGACCTGAAGCTCTGTTCTATGCCAATATCAATAATACCCTTCAAAGGAGACTTTTCAACTTGCAACGACCCGAAGAGATAGATTCAGGTAAGGCAGGCCACACTAGCCTTGGAATTAGAACACTATCCGATGAAGCGAGTGGAATAAACGAAATGAGTGTAACGAAATGAGTGAAAAAGCTTTTCATAGAAATGAGTTCAAAAGCTTTTTTAGAATAGAAAAGCGCTTTCAAATCTCTATCTTCAATTTTCTTTTTCTTTTAGGAGATTTCCGCTTCCCGTACGACAGCTCTCAAGCTTTAGTCCCTGTTTCCTTATGCGTACCCAACCCGTAGAGAGAGAGAGCTAGTTGGATATCGGTTTCCAGGTAGTTGAAAGCCAGCTCTAGTCATCTTTTCAAGTCTGTACTCGTCTGCACTTGAAGCCAGTAGACTTTGAATAGGGGTTGCTTTATCTTGTAAGAAAGAACCATCATGCATGTGTTAAGCATAACGCTAGCCTTACTTCATTTCATAGCTAGGAGAAAAGATTGACTATAAATAAACGCCGGGCTCTTCGCTACGCCCCTTCTTTGATTTTCTTTCTGAGATTCAAGAATATGAGTTGAAGAGATTACCTTTATAGATCTTATTGTTGTTGTTATTTTTTTTCTTCTTCTTGTGTTCATTTCTTCGATTATCTTCTTTCTTAGATACACGTCACGTATAAATCCACTACACTACAGCTAACGTATAATTAACGAGTGGGAAAAAAGAAAGAAGAAAAACTAGCTTTCTACAGCTCTGAGGATCGGTCGGCTACTCAACTAACTAGGCCACTCTACGGAGCATTCGGGTCTCTATCGCAAGGGTCGCGAAACGGGTCTCAGGACTTTGTCCGAACATATGCCATGGTTGTGGAAGTAGAAGAAGATCCTCGTCCTTTCAAAAACCCGTGCGATTGGGGCCGGTGAGACTTCGATTCAGCAGGCTCACTCATTCATTCGTTCGTCAGCTCGCTCGCTGTCTGTGGTTTGGAGAGATAGCAGTCAAATTAGGTGGATATGGACTTGTTCACTACGATGGCTTTTCTTTCTACTAACGCGTTCGGGGCTTAGTCGACCTAAATGATGAGTGTAACTCGAACGACGCTTTGCTTTCGTTTCACGTAGTATGACGTTGTATCTAATCTAAAGATTCCTCTACTATAGAGAAGGCGCATGGAAGACAAAGCTGAGGATTTCTATTGAATGGAACCAAAGAAACTAGCAGCCCTGTTGTCGGGAGCCTGCATCATCTTTATAAGCTTAAGAAGACAGACGAATTGGGCTTTTCTAATTGCCTTCCTTATTTCTATTTCAATATATTGAATATTGAGTCTTTATAGCCCTTTTTATATCATTTTTGGACACGGAATATTCATCTTCGTTTTTCTGCATGTTTGGCTTGGTCTATTTTCTATTATACTCTGCTTTCCCGAACTTGCTTTTTTGAAACGGTGGATAGAAGGGATCGACCTTCTATTGAGAATGAATGTCAAAATAGGCCTTCCCCACCTCGACAGCCCGGAAAGCTTGGAAGGCTAAGGTACCGAATGCATAGGACTACCAAAAGACAGGATGTATTCCGACGAAATGCTATGGATTCTAGGCGGACTATAATGAGGAGGACGACAGACCCATCACAATCGACTAAACGGAAAGTCGCCCGGAGATATTGGTTCAAATCCAATTCGTGAGACCAGAAGCCAAGCGAAAGCCGGTACCATTCCATCCGCTATACCTATATCTTTTATTATCTTTTATCTTTTCCGAGCCCTTCTTGAATTTCAGGGACATGCTTCGTCGTACTGGTACTGAATGAATTAGCAAGGAGAATCATTCGAGTTCAGGCTCGACTCCCGAAGAAGTAGTTTGAGCCAGGCCTCGTCTTATGTTTTCAGGTTTGGTTTTGTTTGCTTACCTTCAGCATTGAGGGAGTCAGCTTCAGTCTGGCCCACGGATTGCGCCTATAACAAGTTCTCCAATGAGTTACGAGAAATCCTTCTATTCTGGGTGAAACCCTATTACCAGACAGAAGAGGAGGAAGCTACTACTACCCCTTTTTAGTGCCCGTCTGCTTTCTGCCTGAAGCTTTCAAGCAGAGGATGCCCACTAAACTGAAACTAATCCCGTGCTCGCCTTTTGAATCTTCAGTAGGGGAAGAGGACAACGTAGTAGGAACCCGAAAAAAAAGAGTTTTCAATTTACATCCGGGGATTCATGAAAAGGGGAAGCATAAATGATAGATTCCCCAAGCCCAGTGAACCCGCACAAGAATCTTTTCTGGATGGACAGAAGGGCTCAGACCTATTGGGGGAGAATCTTCAAACCTTTATTGCGGGAATACCCATAGAAAGAGCTAGCAAAGGAAGAAGGTAGTTTCATTGTTCTTGTAAGGGAAGGGGGGAGAAATTCTTTCTTCGATCAGCGGCTCTCTTTAAGAGATAGGAATAGCCTACAAACAAAATAAAAAAACAGGTTCAGAATAACTCACTTTTGTTTTGAGTTCTGAAAAGAGTCAAGTTACGTAGTTCTGCAACGAAGAACGGAGTGGAATCCGTCCAGTGAGTAACTCGAGCAAAGGGAGTACGGCCAAACCCCCAATGCGGAAGTAGGGAGGAAGTCCGAAGAGGAATCAGAATTGGCATCTTGTTCAGAGAAACCAACAAAAGGGGAGAAGTTGGATCAGAAACTTATTACATGCCAGCGCTACTGCTGTAGTGGGAGGCGAGGTCAACGGTAAGTGGACGAGAACCAGTAGATAATTCCACAACATCCACATTGGGGATAGTTTTCTCTATTCATAGTAGGTACGACGAATTCGAATACGTAACATGATCTCCCCCACCCCTACTTTAGACATAAAAGGAAAACAACTAGTGACTAGCTTTTGTTAATGTCGCTTTACTTGACTTGAAAAGCTTAAGTTGACTACCACTTCGTTCGTGATTACCCCCCTGGAATCACTTCACTACAGTGCCTGTAGCCCCAAGATCGGCGAATAAGATCTCTTCTACTTTTCGTTTAGTTGTTCCCTTATCAACTAACATCACGATCGATGGATAAAAAATCGATGAAGATAAAAGGAGGCTTTCACTCGTACTCGTTAAGAGCCAAACAAGCTTTCTTTTTTAAGATGGATGGGATTCGATGATTTCTCGTATTTTATTCGAATAGATTCTGTCGCCGAGAATGGATGGAATTAACAACCACTGAAGGGGGCGCAACCAACAAAATCTCCAAATCGAAGGTTTGATTCTCAGGCCGGAGTCAAGACAGAGATCGAACCCCTAATATGACATTGAACTTCTGGGTATAAAATACTATCTTAGTAAGACTCGAACAGAAAGATTTTTCATAATAGGAGTTGGGGCTTTCTTCGCCAAAGTTAGGAGCCCCATCCCTTCCTTATTCTTTTATATCTATTCTTTCTTGCTACTTCCTAGTATCTGACGGGTTATAAGCCACCGGCTTAAAGAAGAAGAAGACGATTCTAGGCGAGAGAGCAGAGGCTATTCAATCCGCCATGGAAGAAAAGGATTCTTGCAGGCTTCACTCCAGGCGGACTGACGCTTTGTATTCCATGCGCCTTCTCTATCTATTCTATCTATGGGCCCGCTCTGACCGGGAAGAGAACGAATTGACGCGTCAGAGATAGATTTGATATTTGACTTGCAATCAAAAAGGCCAAAAGAATGGGTCCTTTGTCTCGATGACTGGTGCGCTTTAAAATAGGATTTCTCAATCTCTCAACAAGAGGTATTGTCGTAGACAAAGAAAGAAAGTCAAAAAGTCTACCCTGGCACTGGGCGTTCCCAAACGGGTAAATTCAATAGAATAGACGCCTGTTGGCCCTTCTCCTTTCCGAAAGAGAATCCAATCTGAACTGGTTGTTTGCTGTTCAAGAATTGGAATAAGGGACTTTTGGTAAGACCTATAGTTGGACATTAAGGGGTAACTGGGTCAGATCCGAATACGTGCCTTCACCTCATCGAAGGTTTAGAAGCCTTGGACACCAAGAAGGTTCAATCTGAAAGAGAATAGAAAGGCGGGGGGCTCATCTGCACAGAGGAAATAGGTTCAACAAGAAAGGAAAGCCACCTCCGATCGAGCTTTCTTATGCTTATGACAGGCATTCTCGGGGACACCTACTAAAAGGAGTCTATTGGGGGAGATCCAGCCAGAAAGACTTATTGGATTGGTTATTCGCCCACGTATTTCAAGAAGAGCCTTATATATTACGTGCGAGTGAGGTCTTTCCCAAAACAAATAGTGGGATTTCCTCAACCTTCCTTACTTGAGACCGAATTACTCACCACTCCTTGCTGGTGGGTTGACTTCTACAGTACAACGCGGGGACGACGAACCTGGAGACTAGCTATAGCTCTTCTCTTGCGCGCTTCCCTGCTTTAGCTCACCACTCCACTCATGCTTCTTCTCTTTGTTAAAGATGGAAAATTTAGAAGAAGAATTTTCTTTGAATGTATGAGGTAACCAAGGGGAAGACTGCGGAACTGCCTTCTTTCTTTGATCTGGAGCTTGTAGCTTGAATTTCGGTCGGCTTGTGATGAGGGCTACTCTCCTGAGGCTTCGAGTCATACGTCATTGCGGTCGATTGGTGGCGTGTGTGATCCTCCGTATCACACTGCTGCCAATGTGACCTTGGTAGGAGATGAAAATCCTATATTGTCTAGTGAAACTTCATGGATTCACGGCTCACTGCGTAGAGGCACCTGCTTGACTTAAAGACTGCTTAGCAGTACGATATACGATATCCGAACAGAACAGTGCTATGAGCCTCGCGCTCACAGCAGGACCCTCAAGAAAAACAGAAATAGGGAAGGAAGCAACTGACATAGAAAAAGAGGAATAGAATGCAAACTTCGAGTAGCACTAGTAGACAAATGCCACAGAAGGAACAGAATAGGCATCGAGCAGAGAAGAGGCCAAAGCTACCTGCAGGTAGCGCTTCGGGGAGCTCTTACCCATCCCAAAGTTCACCGGACATAAAAGAAGGTTTAGGTTTCTAGTTTTCCTAATCCGAGTGCTAGAAAGTGCATATTCATCTTGACTTCAGAGCCCTTCGGAACAAGTTGACACTTGTATTTGCGTAAATCAAGGGCCTGTGCCCAGGTTCGGGCATTACAAATACCATCCTCGCTTCCCCCAACCGGCACGGCTCCTATTGACTCAGCTGCACAATGAATCCTTGTTCTCGAATCAGCAGCTATCGAATAGCCTTTTATGAATGGTAGCACATATCCGTCGAATTAGACCAACAGGACAGAGAGTAGGGAATCCTTTTAGTCAACTATTAGGGTACCCGCTAGCAGTCCAGTACATTAGTCTGTTATCCTTGAGCGAGAGCGGAGGCCCTTCCACGCGGGACTCTCCGATCTTATTATTAGTAAACCTGCTACATCTCCTTACTTTCAATAGACAGAGATTTCTGGACAAAGAAAATGAACTACAGGAGCTGCCTAAGACGGGTTCTCTTCCCCGGGGGGAAACCAAGCGAGTGTCATCCCGGCAAACAAACCAGGAAAGCCACCCCCGGAACTCGGTTCAAAAGGTCCCTATTTTCTATTTCAAAGAACTACTTATGATCTTTTACTCTCTATCTATTGTCTGACTTTCGGCATCTTTATTTACGAGGAATTGCTAAGTAGGCGTACTGGTTGTCTCTTCTTGAAATGCATTCCCTTGGCTTCGGTGCCAGTTAAGAAGGAAAGCCATCTCCATGAGTACGAACGAGCGGGAACCAAATCCAGTTTTGTATTTGACCTGAACTAAGGAGGCTCAGCACCTTCCACACTGGAGAATCAGAAAGAAATTGGAAACTTCAAATTTTTCTTCTAGTCTCGCCCTTAGAAAAAGGGAAAAGGGTCTGCTCGGTGGTCTATAAAGAGAAAGTGTTCAGTCTACCGGAAAGTAAGATTTCTATCAAACCATGGGTTTCAAGCGTAACCCGCCCCACTACCAGAAAGAGGGGGTCTATAAGACTCACTGAAAGCGTCTGTTCACTCCGGTTCTTGTAGTTGCTTGTATTTTGTCGAGATTTAGTTGGTGTTCAGTCTAGCCTTAGAAAATCCAAAAATTGAAAGTTTCTTCAGCACGAAGTTAGTGGATCGAGAAAGCAAGGACCCGTAGAGCGACGCCATGAGTAGATAGAAAAGGTCTCGCGAAGCCGGTAATCGATCCTCTCGGACTGTTGAAGAAGGGCAGGTCTTGCTTTCTTCTCTTGTGCGAGATCGGATTAAGAAGCCGGTAACCTGATCTTTTTTCCGGGAGAAATTATGGTTTATATTCCGTTATAAGACGAAAAAAGCAGCATCTCCTTGAATGCCAATGCCAGGGAAAGACTACTAAAACCTTGCTAACAACAGAAAGAGCAGAATAAATGCTCTTGTATCACCGCACCGACTAAGCGTTATCGACTTTCACCAGCTAGCCTTCGCACGCACTAGGAGTTTCCTCATCTCAGATGCCCAGAAGAACCTAAAAACTAAGCTGCTTGGGTCAACTAACTAAGAAGGGTCACTACTGAAAAATCTTTTCAAAGCCTTAATCAAAGTAAGACGATTTGAAGACAAGTAAGGAAGGAAAGAGTAAAGACGCTATGCCCCTCTGTTAGAGAACTAGCTTTCCCTCCCCTACTTGAACTTCACTCGACGTTCCTAGTTCTATTCTTCGATCTCGAAAGAGTGAAATGACGCCTTTTGGCTTTCTCCTTTATGGGTCTGAAAGCAGCAACTCCTACACCTACCGCAACTTTAACAGAACTACTTCTGACTCGAGGGTGAGAATAGGATTCGATTGAAAACGGGATCAATCAACATAAAAACCCTCTTCCGATGCAGTTAAGCTCGAAAGGCAGCGAAGGAAGTTACGGATTAGCTGATCTAGGGAAATTTTTCAATGACGGAAGGATCCAAGTGCCCCAGATTGAACTGTTGGAAGAATTGCTAGTCGAATCCTTACCCTTTGTTATCCCTCTCCTGAGCACTAGGATCAGAAGTAAGGGCAACTTACTTTTGAATTACTTTTATCCGCATCTCTTTCTTTTGTTTTCTTTTCTTCTCTTATGCTGGGTCTGGGAGTAGGAGTCAAAAGTAGTAGTCTTTAGTTTAATAAAGCTCTCCCACGCTCTAATCTGTAAGCTTTTGAGGTATGGTTAGCATCAAAGGCTTAAAGTAAGGGCTCGAACTTGCAGCCAGTAGTGCGTTATTAAGACTGCAATCTAAGCCGATAACTAGAGTAAGGAAGTTCTAAGTTTCCGTTCCAATTACGCAATTACATTACATTTTGAAATGAAAGAGATCGAGCTAAGCTATTGGAAGGATTTTGATAGTAACCAGCCCTATAAGCCTACCTTGTCCCCGGCTAACCAGCAAGGAGTCAACTGCCGGACCATTCCATTCATTGTCTTATTCTCAACCTCTCCTCGGTTACTATGAACTACCAAGCGAGAAAAAGCTTATTCTTAAAGAAAAAGAGGACGAAACGCTTGCGCGCTAGCGCGCAAAGCCTTAATGAATTTGAATTCTTTCGAGCTGTAGCTTGCTCCGCTGAAGAAGGATCGGGGTTCAAACTAGTCTGAAGCTTGTCAAAAGGCTAAAGACGATTTGAAGATGGCGATGGTGATGGAGCCGGTGCTGCAGTTGCCTGAGTTTGATAAGCCATTTTCGGTTGAAACTTTCGCTTCTGGCAGAGACCTTGACGGGCTGAGCACTTTTCCAGTTGGTGATGCGGAAAGTGAACAACGAGTCTTGGTTGAAGACTCAAGCTTGTGGGCTTGATAGAAGCAAACGAGTTGGCTATGATAGAAAAAAAAACATGTTGTCGCTTACGACTTGGGATAGTCTGGGACATTCCCTCATGATGGAATGGCTACCTTCTTTGTGTTGTCTACTCAAGGAAAGAGCGGGATACTTAGCTGAAAGGGTGAACAAGGCCGAGCGCGTTCAAACGTTGCTCCAGAGTACCCTCTTGGGCAGCAGTCGAAGAATAGCTAGTGCGCAACTCCTTTCATTAAGATCTGAGACTATTAACGGATTTCTCTCCAATTAAGAAGTGACGGAGCTCTCCTAAGCAATAGCAAGCCCGAGCAGAAATGGCATAAAGAACAATCCATGGAAAGTGCAGATGAATAAGCGGGTGAAGGAGGAAGGAACGGAACTGCCATAGTTGATGCATCGAATGAGCTAAGGCTAGGCACCTTCCTGAAAGCAGGAATGCGAATTAATCCATGTCAACAGTAAGAAATAGGGAAATTACTTACTTGGGGAGGAATATTCAGATGAAAGATATCCCCGAATGGGATTGATGGACAGAAGGAAGTGAGCTAGCTTAACCCTGATTGCGACAGGCTTAATACTTAAATGTTGGATCTCCTAGGCTTTTTTTATGTTCCAGCATCTGCCCCTCTTATGGTTGAGAGTCGAGAAAGACTGATTGCGACAGCTCAACCGGATGAGACATCTCTTATTTACTTTACTGTGCCAACGTGTGCCAACTTAGAAATTAGTCTATTTGATTAACTTTTACTTGAGCCATTAGAGTGAACCGGGAAGAGATATTTATTGAATATCAAGAATGAAACCAGTACCAGCTTATCGCCAACCGTGCTTCCTACCAACTCCGCCAACCCCAGACGGGGATATTGATTTAGCCGCACCTGAACCCGCAACTGCTGCCTCTACTCCGACAGCTACTTGCTTCTCTGATGAATCTGAGCTTGCTTTTTGAATACAGTCAAAGCCCTTGTTCTCGCATTCCTTGCCTTGGCCCGGCCTTCAATCAAAGGCTAGTCATCATTAGCTCATTGGCTTGCTTTCTGATAGCTTTCTCCCCGGCTAGGAAATTCGATGAGTCATCGTAGGGGCTTCTTTCTTTTACTTCAAGCCCACCCTCCTTCAAATCCAGATCGGAAAATTGCGTAGATTGAGATGCAGCTCTTTGATCTCCACTTGGGTCAGCAGTTGAACTCGTTGCCGAAGACCTTGAAGCTGCTCTACCTTTCGGCATTGCGAGAAAGTTTTGACAGAGCAGAGTGAAAGGTACCACATCGAGAGAGAGGGCAGGGGAACGTCCATTGGGTCTTTGTCTCTATCTCGCTCTCCCAACTCATACTTAGGATAGGCGGGCTCAATGCCAGATATTGACCTCTGGAAATCCTTCTCTTTGAATTCCCGGTATTCAGTTGTCTTCCTTGCAAACCCTCCATAAATGAAGCAGATCGCCGGGAAGGCTGTTTCTCAAGCATAAAGCGAGAGTTTTCGACCCTTTCCAATGATCAAACTCCTGATAGAAGCCCAGTTTCTTTAGTAGGAAATCAACGCGTTGAAAGATCTTGGATCTCACCTGGGTTTTTTTCAAACAAAGCACTTTTCCCTAAAAAATTCGCACTATCCCTGAAGATTAGACACTTCCATTCGCTGAAAAATCCTCTGGCTTGAAATTATGTGCGCATGCTGGCTACTCTGCTTTAGTAGTGCGTTAACTAGTAGTCCACTACTGATTAAGGATTTTTTTGTTAGTGACACCTTTCTTACTAACTATAAGCGAAAATCTATATTGGATAGGGTATACTCCTTTTGTTTACAACTTGATCTTTGATTCCGTGACTTGGGAAGTCCCGAGACCGGGATCAAGCTAGACCCTGTGGAGAGTAACTCTAAAGGGGGAGAGTCAAGTACTTTTTTTTCAATCTATTTATTTCAATAGAGATAGAAATAGTGGAATAGACGGTTCAAAGTTGCTTTCAAGCGACTAGCCTACACTCTCTTCATATCGATTGGTGGTCTTAAGTCAGCCTTTGCTTTGGTAGGGCCAGATCCTTCGCCCCTATGTGCGAAATACGACCATTACGCTCCCATGAAAAAGAAAAGTTGACTCAGAGGCCGTCCCTGCCATTTCCCCCGTATGTAGCCATCGTTACAGTATGAATCAATGCCCATGTTTTATGGAATTCATTAATCTTTTTATAGTTACGATCTTATTAACTAATCATCAACAGGCAAGTCCTTTGCTCCCAATATTTTCCCAAAGGGGAAGAGGCTTGTAGGGGGTGCTCTGAAGTGAAGCTGACCCTAAGAATTTGGATCACTCACGTGAGATTTGCTTTGACCGCGTTCTCATCGATAGCACAAGATCCGTCTCTGACAGAATAAGGTGTTATCACATCAGCTTTTAATGCTAACTATTAACTAAAAGGGTTACAGCTTGCCTAAAATCTACGGCCGATGGGAAAGGATCAAGACCAACCAACAGCGAATAAAGCATGTACTTAACCGAAATGATAAATGATATATATAAGATAAGCTTTCGAGACTTTTCAGACTGCACTGACACGATTGGCGAGAGAAGACCAGAATTGATGGGGAATGCACTATCGATCTGAGATTTTAGCTTGATACCCATCCCCTATTTCTTTTTGAGATTGTGGAGTATTTAGATAGACGCGTAGAGAAAGAACGAAAGGCGCTTAGTTCTCCAAGGGAGCAGAAAGAACAGGCCTGGAGCGTTAGCTTCAAGTGGATCTCTCCGATAGCACTGCAACTCCAAGGTCTTAGCTTAACACTGCAACAGCAACTTAAACTGGCCTTATTGATTGAACTGTTGGAGGGGTTTTGTAAGATCTTTTGTCAGCTAGTGCTTCTCCTGGGAAGATCTAGTTCTCATCTATCTCGCTTAGTGCCGGAGCATTTCAAATGAAGAAAGTTAGGAATAAACAGAATAGGAATAAAGCCTGTCTCTTCCATCAAGTTCTTTTAGGCCAGAGCCATTGGAGAGTTCCAGAGTTCCTCTATCTAGTCACTGGGATTCTATTTTTGTGAAAACTATACCTCTCTATCCTTTTCCCCAGCCTTTCTCTCTCTTCCTTTCATTCTGTTCTGAGGCATGGGCATATCGCGATGCTGAATCCCCGCATATCCCGAGCGAGTTTCCATTCTTTCTTTGAAATTTTTCAAGTAGTTTCTAGAGCTTTTGTAGATAACTTTGAAGGGAAAGTTCCCTTATCTTTTTCCATCAGTCCCTGTACCGAGTAAAAGTGGTTGTCCTCCTAGAGTATAAAGAATATTCTTTATTTTGAGTGCTTAGGAAATGAAGTAAGTTAGCAAGATAGTGATAGTCCAGTGGTTACAGCTCGTGACAAAACAAAGACAGAAGTTCTAGTAAAAAAGTCTAGCGTGTGTTAAGCATAGAAAGCAATTCCAGTAAGACGGGATAAGCAATTTAAGTAGGGTAAGAATGAAGAGAAAGCTATTGATAAGGGAGCTTACGAAAAGGGCTATCAAACGGCTGTGACTTTCAATTGGCCTAGGTTCCCTGTCTAACATCTGAAGAAGATTCGCGGACCTATTTCATTTAAACTGCCGATAATCCGATAATAAGATCGATTGAAGACCATTGCCTCCATTAGCATCAATCAGCGGAACGGCATCAAAAGGATGTTTTCATGAGTGGGATTTGCCTTTAGTAAGTAGGTTGCTATTGAACCCGGTCTTCCAGACTTGCCAATTTTTCGATTGAAGGAATAACTCGTCAGGCAAGGATTGAACTGTTAAGAGGTGCCTTAGCGAAAGCCTGACTCTTCTATCCCGTCTTCCCTTTCTTCTATCCAAGATAGAGTAACATCCCTTTCTAATGCCTAAGAGGATAATCAAAGAAGGTTTAGGATGTAAGACCAGAGGATAAATCCCGAACGAGAAAGCCTTGAAGTTTCAAAACTCAAACGATCCATCACACCCTTAGACTTAGAAACGGCGGCAACACGCATTCTAAGGCCCCGCAGAGCCCTGTTAGAACGATGTCTTGCTTGCATAGAATTCGTTGTGTTAAGCATATCGCTATCCGGACAGTTCAAAAAAAATGAGGAAGAGAATAAGGACTAAGCTCTGTAAACAAAAAGTCTTCGATCCTGGCAATAAAGAAAAAGACCTGGTTATCTCAAAGGCTATCTCCGGGAAAAGGCTATGGTTCACTCGCGGTCGAAGAAGAACTGGTTGGGAGCGGCGGAACTTACTAATTAACTGATTGAACTTTAGGGGTGAAAAGAATCACCAGTTGATGCGGAAGAAGCAGTCTTAGCATGGTTTTGCCCAGAAATAAAAGAAGTTCACGCATTGGCAAACAAACTGAGTAGGGAAGGTCTTTGTTGAATCTGAATTGGATAAGTAACCGAGCAGGGGACGAAAACAAGCATTGGAAAACTGGAGTTTCAATAAGTACTGGTACAAAGCCTTTAGAGGTAGGCTTTCATGCCGTTTTGATATATTTCTTAGCTTAGTTGGCATAAAAAGAAGTAATAAAGCAGTCAATCCGGGAGTGCCAGCCAGTTAGAGTTAGATCTGATTGGGGAGGCAGAAGAAAGAAGGAACTCCGAGAAAGTCTTTTTTACGGTATTCCCAGGTTCGGTTTACCTGGGGTGAGGTTGAGCGAGGGTAGCAATGTAAACAAAGAGGAATTGCAATCCTGACAGCTGAAACTAATAAAGATCTTCGAACATTGGTAACCCAGCTCCCATTAAAAGAAAAGGTATAACATTGACCAAAGAAAGAAAGATAATAAAACGATAGAAAGAGTTAGAATTCAACGATAGAAAGAAAGAGTGAGATATTTACCAAAGGTATATGATTTACCGCCCCGTGGGTCAGTTCGAACCTGACGAGTCGCTACTATCAGTGCTATCTATGTTTGAAAAGCTGGAAATCTCAGATTTTGTTTCATTGCAGTGAAAGAGTAGATTGGAACAAAGCACCCTAATAAAGGAAAAAGGCATTTAGGACATCATTCCCGAGGGGAAGAAAACTGGCACGAGTGAGATCTCACTTATTAAAGCAAAAGCCATAACCCTAGATGCCAAGATCCACAGGCACTCCTAAGGCTTGGTGAGCTAGGTTTAGTGACTGGGGCGGAATTGGAGCTTCGACGCGCTTAGACTACTACCTATGAGCTTCAACCTTACCGCCCCGTGGGCTTACTTAGATGGAAGAGAAGAGGTAGTAAGCAAAACTTTCTACGCTACGATCTTGCTTATGAAATAAGAAGTGACCTTGAAAACGACCTCTTTTATTTCATTTTTTAATTAGGATTCAAAGGAAGAGTCTAGTTCTCTGTGCCTGCTTTATGCTGACGAGAGAAGTCCCCTGCATCGAATATGGTATAGGCTGGGGCATTGGTTTTCTTTCTAAATACGGGTATAGGGCGTTCTGTCAATCAAACTGGGCACTCGCTCTTGAGGGGTACGGCTTCACGCTAGGGAGAGAGGAAGGATTACGCTACTGCTAGCATTAATTGCTCTAGGCGTTCTATGGCTCTCAATCCATTCTACCATGCCTATAGAATTCATTCCCTTTAGCATAACTTTGAAACTAGTTGATGATAACCCCTCGTCATTACAGCAAGAGATCTTTCTATTGAATAGCGATCTATCTACGTAAGTTCATTAGAAAGAAAGGAGGAGGGATTATGAACAAGGCCTGGACTGGCTTTTAGACTGATTATCTGGTGAATACGACCTAGGATGGACAAGCAAGCGAGCTATCTATGCATCTGAAAGCAAGCCTTCGACGGCACTAGAGGCCAAGACCTCTACCACTTCCTTTAGCCATGGATCAATTAGTATTTAAGGTAATTCTCACCTTTATCATAGAAAATTGGGTATATGCTTTGCTAGACTAGATATCGAAGCTCTACTGACTACTCCACGCTAACCTGTGTACTACCGCGACGGCTTAGAAAGATAAAAAGTACTCGCTCACTGAAACTCTTGCGCTAGATTACGTTTCGCTTAACTCTCGGGATGGATTGGAAAGATCTAGTAGTTCCATGTCGGGTATTGAAAGAAGAAAGCACGCGCAGGAAGACTGCCTGTGACTCCCACTGGCACATATTGACAGATCGGTTACACCTATACTATTGAGAAAATGACTGATCAAGCAGACCCCCCTTCGCTGCTCTTGTCTCTGTCACCAGCTTTTCAGATCTCTATTGCCATTCAGTCTCATTTCTACCTTTATCTTAGCACGAGAGCGGCATATCGTGGGTCAAAGACCTTTGGTCCCTGTCCGTTGACGGAAAAGATAAAGGAAGATTGGGCTTGTGAAAGGATTGCTGTCAAGCTCTACTCTTAAGCATCAAGATCGCATGTTGGATCACCGCCAACTGATCATCATATAGCACGATTCAAACTCCTACCGCTTCGCTAGTGAGCTATCCACTTCTGCTGTAAAAACGAATATCCATGCAGGTCTTGACCTGACACGAGCTATTGAAGCTCTCTTCCTAGCCCTGCCCCCACCTTCAGTCACATAGGTTAAACAGCAAAAGAGACTAACACCTAATAAGGGTATACGTAGGCGCATGTCCAGAAGCAGATGGGGATTGAGTACCTGTTCAAATTGGTTGGATAGGGGTAGTAGTTTCCATCCAGCCAGTCTCAGTTTACAGCCATCCAGAAGCAGTAATTGCTTAGCCAATTGCATAACCCTAAGCCTCTGGAGTTGGAGTTGGATAGGAGAGAATAGAATAGGTTTCAGGCAAATTTCCTGCCTGGCCTCTGTCTTCGAGCTAGTTCGAGTTCTCGTTGGAGTACTTGGAGTACTAAGCCCATCTAATTACAGTGTACGATAAAAACCCTACTTTTATAGTACTAAGGCAAGCAACTGGGCAAGCATACTAACGGAAAAAAAAATTATATCAGAACCCATCTATGACATAACCCCCTTACCTTAATAAGGGTCGGCGACTCCCAGGTATCTTCCCTTGAAGAAAGGCTTTATCAGTCCTCTTAATAAGTTAACGGTCTACAGGAAGGCTAGTTCCCGTTGGAGTCTCTTTTTAAGTATTGGATTGTCTCTCTTCTTATGGGCAAGTAAGAAGGTCTTTCAATCTAAGTATTTGTCACAATTTGGAGAGTAGCAGTAGTCCTAATAGTTAGATTCCTTGTGATCACATTTTACCTTTGACCTTAGAAATTTGCTTGACAGAAAGAAGATCAGAGGGATCGGGCTAGTGAAAGCAATCCGTTTAAAGCATGTGATAAAAGTCTGTGATCAAGCCAGCCAGAAGCAAGCATAATTACGGCATGGATTCTACGCTAGAAGGAAGCTAGTTGGAAAGCTGGAGTCTTTATCCTTTCAATCAAGGCGCAGTTACTCAAGCAAGAGAGAGAAGTATTTTGATAACCTTTACTGTAATTGACTTTTATCTAACGATAATATGCCATCTCCTTACCAATACTTATAGCTCTTACTTAAAGTTCATTTGCTTCTGCCTTTCCAGTACCAGGTCTTGGACTTTCTTTCCTTTCAGCAGTCTATTTTAAGCCAGCCATTGCATTTTGAGGTCCCTTGCAACTATTTCTGCTCCTAGGAAGAGCTGCAGCTATCTCGGCTGTTTGATAATAAGCTGCTCTTGTCATCTTTTCAGGAAGGGAATGAGTTGGTGCTCTACTCGAATATGCCCTCCGTTTGAAAGCAACTGGCATAGTGTACTCGTCCTTTTTGGATTAATGCTCTCAATGGTGAATCGATCATTCGATATCCTTTGCCGTTAGCCTTTCGCCGTACTTAATAATAAGAATCTATAAAGCATCAATGACTTAAGAAATCGAAGTTATGGAAAGGTTACTATTGCAACGAAAAATCCCGAGAAAACACTTTCTTCTCTTAAAATCCCGATTTTAAGTCAATAAAAATTCGACTGCGAAACAGGAGCGTATTCCTTCGAAAGAGCAGCTATTCCGGCCCTCCTCGCTATGCTTTTTGGGAGATTAGGTGCCTAGCCTCAGATGGAGCAAAGCAGACTTCCCCGATTAGGACTATACTATAAGACATGGGAGAGAGGAGTCGGCAGCATTGCTGAATAGAAGAACCACATTGCCGAATGCAGTTAGCTAGAAAAGCAGCTCATGACCCGAGGGAAGGCGCTATACTATAGAAGAAGTTCTTGTCGGACTCCTTCAGCCCACATCAAGACTATGTTATGGTTTGGTAGCTTAGTCTTTTTCGGCCTTTCCTAAAGTAAGTCGGAATCGAATCCGCTCTTCCATTCTTTGAAGGACGAAAGGCGGCTATTTCAGCCGTTAGGCTTGGAGGAGATTGATTTGAAGTCTTGAGTGATGCTTTGAATGGCGTAGTACAGGAATAGCCCAGTTCCGTAGCCCTTGCAAAGGAATCCACTTCTGAGATGGAGAGAATCCCGGGATGCATATGCTCTTTTCAGGGTTGAAGGAATAAGGAAAGAAAAGCAGGTTTCGGAGGAGTATAAAGCAGTTAAACCTTCGGCCAGTCGAGTTAGCTCGTCTCCTATATTCAATAGGCAATGTTCAAGCCAAGCCCTTCGTCCTATTCGTCCAGTGCCTGTTGAGTGGCCTAGCCACTAGTTGAGCTATAAAGAGTGAGTTCGAAAGACTTTCCTCTCCCTACTTGAGAGATATATACCTCTTTCTGATCCTCGCTCGACTAGTCTGAACCTCAATTCGCTCCGTCTTAGACAAAAGCTTGAATACGTTCGTTGATTGGTAGCTTGCCAAGGAACAAAAGAACTTCCACTCTCCCTCTTCCTGTCGGAAGAGCTCTTGAAGAACCTATTGAGATTTTTACTATGATCAATCCACAATCGAGGATTTCTCTTCCCAACACTAGCACCAGAGAGTAAGATTCTTACTAGCTCGAATTCCTCCCTAACCCTTTCGATCCGGGCTTGCTCTATATAAGATCCCGTGGTTAGCTGGTTGCCTCATACAGCGCTTACCGGGTACAGGTTTACTATCTCTAAACTCTATCCCCGGGGATCTTCTTTTGATGCTTACTTATAATTCCTTGTCGGCTTACTAATTACTACAAGGCGGTGGTCGACTCATTTTCTTACTCATACAGGGCTAAGGTAGGCTTATCCTTATTCTAGCACGAGTGGACTGAAAAAAGAAGTAATTACTTACTCAATGGATTACTTGCTGGCTTTCTCATTGGCTTATTCACTACTGACTGGATACAACCAAAGAATAGTTGCTGAGACTGACTTACTGGCTGGCGGGTTAGAACGTAGCCTTACTCTACTCTATACTGATTAGGGGTAAGAACCTGACTCATAAAGTACAGGGAACGAGGGTAGAATGAGATCCTTACTCTAGCACACAAGCTGGAAACAAGGGATTAGATAGCACCTTGGATACATATCCTTTTAGGTCACCTTCCTTACTCTATGGCTTTTCAAGTAAACTTCTCATCTACTAAAAGGCTTACGGCGCTGCTTACTCGAACCTGGCTTGCTCTATATAAGATCCCGTGGTTAGCTTCCTTGCTGACAGGCTTATAGGCTTGGCTGATGGATACGATAGAAGGTAGGTTGACTTGCTGGCTGGCTTAGTTGCCTTTGTCTCATCTCCCCTGAGACTATAGGCTTTTAGGGCACCAGCAAAGTGCTTACTCCGTCAGGGCTCATTGGCGTAATATCCCATTCTTGCTCTAGGTCTATCCCAGGCTTATTCTTTCACTTCTAAAGAAGGGGAAGGTCTTTCCTCAAAAATTGGTTAGATTCTTATTAGTAAGAGCCGGCTACCTTTCAAGATATGAGTATCATATTTTTCCAGCCCAGTCTCAAGATCTTTCATTTCAGGTTTAATAAGATAGGGTAGCATAGAGCTTAGCCTCACTCCTCTAGCTCATAGATAAGAAACTATTATCCATCATATTTACATTAGTGAAATCCCACAGGTCGATCAATGGTTGTGCTTGAAGCCTTCTTCTCTGTATCAGGCAAGAAGAGGAAGGAGTATGTAAGGATATATCATAAGAGAAGAAAGGTTTCTTTCGTCTACGCCCGGTTCACTTTGAAAAACCACTTCGGGAACGACAGAAAGAGAGAGGTCCAATCCCTCCTTTCATCTCTTTTTTTTCGGTATGCCGCTCCGCGAGCAAGGAGCGAAATAAGAGTTAACGAAGTTCTGCGTGATGCTTAAGACATGCAAGTAGAACGCTGTCTTCAGACTACTTCAGTCAGTGCCTCATTCAGTCCCATGCTTAACATTGGTCAACAACCAGGCAAAGTTAAAGTAATATTCTTCACTACTCCTCGGGGCTTGACTTTCGGAGTTAAGCTATCTGTATGGCGGGAATTAAGAAGTCAAAATGAATCATGCCTCAACTAGATAAATTGACGTATTTTACACAATTCTTCTGGTCATGCCTCATATTCTTTACTTTCTATATTTTAATATGCAATGATAGAGATGGAGTACTTGGGATCAGCAGAATTTTCAAACTACGAAACCAACTGCTTTCACACCGGGGGAACAACATCCAAAGCAAGGACCCCAACAGTTTGGAAGATATCTTGAGAAAAGGGTTTCACACAGGTGTATCCTATATGTACTCTAGTTTATTCGAAGTATCCCAATGGTGTAAGTCCGTCGACTTATTGGGAAAAAGGAAAAAAATCACTTTGATCTCTTGTTTCGGAGAAATAAGTGGCTCACGAGGAATGGAAAGAAACATATTCTATTTGATCTCGAAGTCTTCATATAGCACTTTTTCCAATCATGGATGGGGGATCACTTGTAAGAATGACATAATGCTAATCCATGTTCTACACGGCCAAAGTATAATAATCTCACAATGCGAATGATTATAGAAAAAGGCAGATTTTCGCAATTTCTTCTTCTTCTGCCTTTTGTACTAATTTTGAGTATTGTTTATTTTCGCTATTTTAATATACCAAAGAACCCAACAAACGGTTGGGTTGTTAACCGTGAAATGAAATATATGGAATTCTTCTTTCACTTTTTCTTTCTATTAAATTCTATTATACATATAGAGGTGGCTTGGGCTTGGCAAGATCCAGATCCAGGGTACTCAACTAACCCCGCGGACTATATTCAACCGCAAGTCAACGAGGAGGAGGGGGTCCCCCCTATACCTCCGGACATTCCTGTATTGGAGCAGCCCTTAATTCACGATGAACTAAGACGGGTCCAACTTTATAATAGACTAGGTCCGCATTCTTTCGTGC